GGCAGCAATAGAGACTTCTGCAACTCCTACTATTCCTAGGGTAGGCTTAAGCTCCACCCTACGAAGTTATCCGTGAATCCCCTCTACGGAGTTTACCAGAAGGTTAAATAAAGTAAGTAAATCGACTAATAAAATATAAAGGGAAATCGCTTTCGGAAATAAGGAAATCCGCGGGTCTAGAAAGGATATCGCTCTTCTGACTCGCAGTTCATTGAATCGGACCGGACACGAAAGGAAAGCTACTTAAATGTCAGAGCTTATTTCGCAGTAAATGTAGATTCCGAGATTCGATAAAGCAGCTTAGCCAATTCACTTGGAGTTAGTTTGCGAATCAGATTCATCGTTCTAATCACGCTTTTCAACCTCGGGGTGATAAGACTCCGACTAACGTCTCTTACTCATCAAACAACAGGAAGCACATTGCCCATTACGCCTTTCCATTCTCTCGCGCGAGTGTAGCCAGCTCCCGTACTGCAAAAAGGGAGGGAAAGCTTTATACCAACTCTAATGCCGAAGAATATCTTCTTGAAACTCGATAGCTAGCAAAACTCCTCTCCTCATCTCAGCATCTTCCTTCTTGGGGAAAAGTTAAGTACGGGTCTTTTCCTCTTCCCTATGACTGTTAATCTGCTTCTCACCGGACTAAAAGAGAAGCAATCACTAAAAGAAAAGAAATCAATCTCTTCAGCAATCAAGTCTATAAACTTGCTTGAACTGCTTGCTAGGGAATTCTTATCTGTCATGGGAGCCTCAAAACCAACCCTATTTATTGCTTATGTAAGTAGTGGATTAGGAGTCCTATCCTAGTATGAAACTTCGGAAACCTCAAGACCAACAACAGGCTTTCTCCTTGCAGCATGTGTATGGCACTCTATGGAGGATGGATTGGGATACCTTCTTGCTCCTCTACCTCCTCTTCTTGGTACTTGGCTCGGTGGAACTATTGGCCCGCCCAGGCTGTCCGACTCCATTAGAGCTCTTCCCTTCGATGCGATGTTCAGCCGTTCTGCGGTGGGAACTGGGCCTCCCTTTTGCTATTGAAGCTCTCGATCTGATCTTAGCCTACTCCTTCGTCTTTTCTTTTCTTGATTTCATTGTGCGATTGTAGCACGTGTCTACGTAATCTCCCTCTTACGTCCACGCTTCAAAGCCTATCGTTTCCGTTGGTCAATAACCACCCCCTTGAATGAATCTCAATCGAATGGGATGTCAGACTGACATACTTCGCGATGTAAATGCCCAAACCAACATAGCTTGCTAGCTGAAGGAGCTTCCAGAGCAGAGGTCTCAACGAGCCTTGACTTATTCGATTATCCTTCTTCACCGTTCGAAAAGAAGTGTATTGGCGCACGTCTTCCTATGAAATATATTATCTTTACCCATCAAGCCCGTTTCCTTACTCGAGATATCTGAGATAGCCCCGTCAACTAATAACTTATAATAGACGAGCCCCTTATCCTTCTGTTCTGAACTTGCTTTTTGGTACAAGGGTAGGAGCAAAGAATTCGAGTTTTCGTTCTGCTTCTGCCTAATCTTTAGTACCGCTTTGATGAGATTGAATCTTTAGGACCATGCGCTTAAGAGGACCTTCTTTTGGATTGGAAGTGAATCCCGAACCTGCCCTCTTTGATTGAGTTCTATTATCATGTAGTTCCTGTCCTGGGAAAATCTCAATGCTTATTTGAGCATTTCATTGACTTGTCATACCTGAATCTCTCTTCATACATAACAAGGGATCAAAGAGGTTCTGCGCTCACGCCCTATCGTTATCAAAGAGGTTTCGTTGCCCCAATCTCCTATTACCGTTTCGCTGCTTCTTCTTCCTGAGAAAAAGATACTCAATTTCCTTCGATGGGAGCTTACTCTTACTTAAGTAAGAGGGAAACTTGCTTGCCCACTGGAAAGACTGAAACTTGAAAACGGAGGTAAGATTTTTCTTATTCTTCCTAAAAAAGAGGACCTTGTAACTAGGGTGAGAAGCGAGCTGAGCTGACACGGATTGCTCCTTCGATTGCTTGAAACCTCTTTTATGAAAGTGAAAGTTAAAACATGATAAAGACTAGAGATCCTGCTGGGGGATGTCCACTTTGAGAATCAATATCAGAGTCAGCAACCTTTGAGTAGCCTAGCCCATGAATGAGTATAAGAGGGTTTCTCGTCCAATTCAATAGGGATTATTCTAAAGAAAAAGAAATCTCTATCGACCAAGCCCTTCCCACTAATCCCGTCTGCGCTTTTATAAGATTCGGTTGCTACCCCGAGACGAAAGCCTTGGACAGCTATCCTTGCCCGCGAGAAAGCGTTCTAACGATAAGCTGAAAGTCCTTTATAAACTCTCAGGACAGAATGACAGACCGACCCTTCCCCTTCGCTACCATCGGACGGTTTAGGCAAGCTGAAGTAAGTGGGTCAAATGCCATTTATATAGTATAGGATTCAGTGTTCAAGGGTAGGTCTAAGAAAGAAAGAGTCAAATACGCTTTTGAACGAAAGTAGAATGGATAGAGTGATAGGGGCTTCAAAACTAGGTTGCTCACCTGTATCTTACTACAAGGCAGGTTCGGTAGTGGGAGTAATTCGATCCTCAGGTGGTCATGGTAAGAAAGCTCCGGGGAGTTCAATCCTTTAGGAAGCCATTTCACTTAATTAGAACGGCTGCATTTAGGCGGTGGTGATCTCACTTTCCCGGTTAAACTTCACTAGCTACAATGTTAAAAGCTGCCCTCTACCTTTCTAAATTCAATCTTTTGATAACACTTTATGGCTGTTCTATTAATTCTTTTCTAGTAGGGCTAAAGTGACTCTATCACGAGTCAACAGGGAGTGAAGTGATCTTCGTGAATGAAACTAGTTCAATGAACCTATATGGTAACTCTTGAAAGGGATCGATCAACTCTATAGGACTCGATGGCTGTTAAGCCCAGTGAATAACCTAATGAAGAGAGATAACCCGGTCTTTGGCATTACCACATGACGATCGGACATCAACTTTTTCAATTTCATCACCTACGTATGGTTTTTCAAACGTTAGTCGGTTTTAGAGTTAAAGATGCTCTGGCCCCGAGTGTCTGAAAGAGCTCTGAGTTAAAAGTCTTAGTTTTAGGAGAAAAGCATTCAGTCCATGAAATCCTTTTTATATCATAGAGCAAATTCATTTACTATGCTTCCTCATTTCTTTTTTGACATAGAAAAATGAGTATATGATCGAAAGGATAGGAACGAGAGTTCACGTCAGGAATGTATCGACTAACGGGTGCTTTGCTTAATAAAATAACAATGAACCCCATGACTTTCTGAATACTAGCGAAAAGTGTACTTTCCGACTTTCCGCGCTAAGGTTCTTGCATAAAGCCTTTGAAGCGAGAGGTTCTTCCGTCTATACTTCTTCTCCGAACTACTTCTTTCGTCTCTTACGTCGAGCCTCTTACTAATTACGTTAGGAGAGAGATCCAACCTCGTCGAAGATTTACCAACTGCGGTTATACGCTTACGCACAAAAACTCCCATGTCTTTCTTGGGCATAAGAGTTGCTCTCTTTCTGATAAGCATGCTCGCGATATTCTATTGAATCTGCATCTCTAATGAATCTGCATCTCTAATGAATCTGCATCTCTAAAATCTTCAAATGAGCTATGCGCTAATGCCTTCATGTTCTAGCCCTTGAACCGGCTACTTCGGAATGCTTTCATCCGCTTCTCAAATTACCTTACCCTGATTGAGGAAGCGAGTGCAAAAGAGGCGGTAATGCAAAGCTCAGAAATGAATGCGCACTACCTTAAGCGACTCAACCAATCATGCTCAAAGCTTTACTCCATTCGTTCTCCGGGAACCTTGGCTTGAAAGTATCGGGTTTGTTTGATTGCTTTCCCTACCGTCCTTGCTAAAGCTTCCATCACACTAGAACTGAATTGAGATGGGTGGGAAGATATCCCCTGAAGTAGAAAGTGAACTATCACTTGAACCCTAGCTCGCCCTTTAGCCTGCTTCATCGCCTTTTTCATACTTAGCTACAGTACCTATTCCCGCAAGCTCATATGAAGGCTACGTGGTAACAGCGCTAGTAGACCGCCATTCATTACTCATCGGATCATTCCTTGAGGTGTCTTTGGCGTCTTTCACTTTGGAATCTCAACCAGAATCTAGAAACTTGCATAAATAAGCAATTCCTTTAGGCGAACTCTTACTTTCGCTTCTAACAGAAACCTCAACCGAAACCTGCGCTCTTTCATCTACTAACTCGGGTGCTCTCTCACCATGGGAATCTCTTATTGGGAATAGCCTTTTTGGTTTAGGCTACGGGAATGGTGCAAGGGGTTTTTCTTTACTTGCTCTCGATAAAGGCCTACCTGATCTTTCTGCATTATATGAAATTTGAATTCGCACTCCCGGTGCTGTCAATAAAGGCTTCGGATTAGCCTAGTCTAAGAGTACGAATGAGGGTCATTGCCCGGTTCAATAATATCGATATAGCGAGTGAGGCATTCCACAATAAAAAATAAGATCCCATCTACAGCCGCTTCCTCAGATTCTTCATATCAGGTACTCGAATCAAGGTGGATAAGGTTGGTTCTTCCTAGACATCTGTGAAATCTATACCCGAGAGAGCCACAGTATCTTCGTGCAAAGTTTCTGGGTCTATTTCCAATCTCTTGCCGGAATAAATGTCAGAAGATTCATCATTAGCGGGGGTTTTGCGAGCCTCTCTCTTCCCCGCACATCTTACTCCTGAGACACCTGCTGTTATTGGAGCCACGGGCTCTTACAAAGACATGTTGATGAACCAAGTCCCTAAGGATAATGATGATTCGATGGAAGAAGGATAAATTCCCCAATTGGTAAATTCATTCGTATTGACAAAACCACCTCTTCAGCAACTCGTGGTAAATTTTCAAGAATTTGCATTGAGGTTGATTTAACTCAACCACTGGTTCCAAAAATTTTCATTGGACGGCGTTGGCAACGAATTGAATATGAGGGTCTCCGTATGCTTTGCTTTCACTGTGAAAAGTTTTTCCATGATGAGGGAACCTGTCCTGCTAAGCAAGCACAAGCAAATGCTTCCTCTTCTGGTGAACACTCTAATGCCAATTCCAAATTTTCTGAAACCCGAGAACATGATAAATCCATGTTTGTACCGTGGATGGTTGTTAAGAAAGCCCAAAGGAGAAATTTTAATGCCTCTCAAGCTGGTGACACTAACAAGATACCCGCTCCTCTAGCCCCTGTGGATACTTTGATTAATGGAACTAACTCGGGTTCACGGTTTGCAGTACTTGTTGACACTGAGAATGCCAATGACTCTGATGAGATTGTTCCTGATAACACTACCTCACCTTTAGCTGCTGCCCCTGTTCAAGCTCAAAGCTCAGTGCAAATTCGTGATAATGAAAGGGCTCAACTTAAGGCAGGACTTCAGGCTACAATGAATCTGGCTAATAAAAATAGTGTCAAGAAAAACTCCAAAGTGACTGCTCATTCTTCTGCATCAGGTTCGGTTTCTGCAGGTGCTCCTAAAATTGCCACTACCGAGCCTTCCCATAAGTATTCATCACGCCCTCATACAGTTTCTCCTAGCCCTTCCCTTGCTACTTCCACACTGCCTATTAATCAAACCAAACCTATTGCTCCATCTCTTGATTCCCCCTCTGAACACCTTGATGTTGTTGCTGCAACTCCCCTCACTGACATCCAACCTGTTGTTAATCCCTCACAAGAAAGTGATGAGTTGGGTATCGGTGTAAATGGTGCTGCTCGAGAAATGGTGATATGTAGGTTGATCTTCTCTCTCAAGGTGAGGATCTTTCATATGACAATTTTGTCGAGAACACTGACTCTACTATGCAGGGTTGAGATTGTTTGCCCATTTTTCACTATTTATTATTTATGTCGCTGAACTAGCTCGCCTTCAAGGTCTACAGAAAAGTCTTGATCAGTTCCCGAATGACTATTTGTTGAACCTGGAAGTTGTACTAATCGAAGAATATAATCTTGTCTGCTTTCAAGAAGAAAGAATGCTACGACAGAAGAGCCGAATTGATTGGCTGCAATATGGAGATTTCAATTCTAAATTCTACCATGCTGCTATTAAAAAAGGAATAAGGAGGAAGCCAATTTTAGCTTTAAAGAAGGATGATGATACATGGTGTTATGACCAAAATGAATTGCAAGACATGGTGATTAATTTCTGGTTTATCAGTCTAATTACACTCCGAATCTTCATTGCTTTTTACAGCCCTCATCCTCTGACGTGGCTACACACCTTGCTTCTAACGTATCAACCCAGCTAGGAAATACCACTGAGCCTATCAATAGTTGAAGCTACATTCTCACTCTTAGCCCGTAGTTTGTCGCCTTACTTATGGGGTAGCAGCTCTAACGCCCCTCTCGTCCTCTTCCCTGCCTCTGCATCTCTGTCTTCGACTGAACTTCCCTATTCAACGATAGGTGATTCGAAATAGTGTAATATCCATTCCGTTCTTGAAATAGTGTAATATCCATTCCGTTCTTAATGATTGGACAAAGAAAGAGTACTTCGTTGCCTAGCTACTACTTGCTCTGACTCCTATGTCCCAGATAAGCACATTGAACACCTCCTCCTTCATCATGCTATTCTACTCGACTCAAGTCTTTAGCTGAGCACAACATAATTCAAACTAGCAGAAATGGATCAATCCACATCTGCTACAAGTATAGATTCTTTTCTTCTATTCTAGAATAAGTAGGCCTTTTTGGAAAAATATCAACGAATAAATAACTCAAAAGAGAAAGTAGATTCCGTCTTAAAGCAAAAAGTAACTTATGGACCGATCCCATTCCACTTCTATGTCTTAAACGATATATAGGCTTAAGGCTTTTTTCGAGTCCCAAGAAAAAAGAATGGTACGGAGGGGCTTTTCCTTATTAGAACAACACTCTGCTAAGTGGTAACACGATTATAGGCTCTGCAAGACTTTCAAGTCAGCAGTTTCCTACCTCAATTAAGTCAAAGGCAAGCAGCTCGTATAGCAAGACCCTGACAAGGGCCACCAGCCACTAAGCCCAGATCGTACGCTAAGCAATCACTTAGTGGAAAAAGAAGAAGCTCTCCTTATAGTTCCCGTAGTATGATAGAAGGGTAGATGGGTAAAGAGGAAAGCCGCAGTCCATACTAAGACGAGTGGATGTGGACCGCAGGAAAGAGCTGTGATGCTTATGCTGGCTTAACGTTTTCTTCGTCAAAGCCTGTGAGTTGACTGAGATTGGTTCACTCCGTCTGGGGAGTACGTTCGAAAGATTGTTGCTACTTAACGTGGGTAATGGCTCAGAAACATCTAATAGGAATGGAATGAATGTTCTACGGATGATCTTAAGAGTTGATATTCGTATCGATTCATTTTGAAGCTTTCCGGTTTCAAGTCTAAACAACTTATCCTACCTCGCCTGCTATGCGGAGCAGGAGCATTTCAGATGATTCCGAATTCCAAGTAAGAATTCTTAGAGTCTTTTTCTATAGGATATTGTGCGCAAAGACATCTTGTATAAGGGTGTTTGGGTTTGGGTGCATATATGTTGCGTATGGTGCGCTTCTTGTCTCTGGAAAATCCTCATTCAGGTTGTCTGATGTGAGATGTTGGGGCTAGCGACTACCAGACCAGCCGCTTCCTCAGATTCTTCAACTAGAAAGTCAGCTAAGGCAGGTCCCCTAATTCGCTAAAGGATTGGGCATGATGACGAGTTAGCTGCAGAGTGGGAGACACCATTTCCTATAACAGAAGTAAATAAATGAAGAGCCGGTCTTTGCAAAGACTGAGCGAGAATAAGGGGCGCAGAGAACCCCAGAGCCAGCCTGCTTGTAATCTATAACCTCTTTTTGCTCGAGAAGAAGACAGTTGGTGAGGGACTGATTGAACTATTAAAGAAGAGACTCAGCCCGTTGAGCCTTTACTGAAACAGGAGTTCAAGCAAGTAATAGTGATGGATATTCGGACTCCTTCATCAGTTTCAAGAAAAAGGGATGTCTCATCCGGTTGAGCTGGAAGGTATATATTTGAATAGGACGACTCGGAAGGTAAAGCTGAATCCAACTCTATAGCGTATCGGTCTTACATCACTCGAGGTCTTATGGATGGGGTATCATGAGGAGTTAGAGTTAGCCTTTTCTAAATAGAAGCCCATTTATTTGCATCCCATGGGACTAACTACCTGTTAAAAAGCGGTACAAGAGCCCGCCCATGAGTTTTTCTACCGCGAGCAACCTTTGTAAAGGCACCCGAAAGAAAGAACTACTTTGCTTTGGCTCGTCAGTTGTCAACAATGGGTTAAGCTTTTGCATTTGTTTAACCATTTATCATAGCGAGGATATCTCCAATCAAGCTTACACACGGATGTCTTAGCATATCAGCACTTAGCATATCAGCAGATGATAAGGGACATTCATATCAACCTGAAAAAGGAGCTCCCACAGGGTTCCAGACAAGTGAGTTGGTAGTCAAAAAAGCCTAAGTCGAATAGGACGAAGTAGCAAATGTAGCTAGCTAAGGCCCGGGGCTTTAACGATAGAAGAAGATGTAAGCTATGCTCGTCAGTCAGTAAATGAGCTTGCAAAGGAGAATTAGGCCAAAGCTTAGAGTAATCCGCTCGCTGTTTATTTGTTTTTGTGGGGGATTGTTATAAAAGATGGTTCAAGAACCGGTTTTTAGGCTTATTTTGAGGTTTAGGTTTACTCTGGGGATGGTACTGACTTAATACAATCAGCTCCAGGAAGAACAACCGGTTTAAGGTAAGCACCTCTGCGATAGTGCTTTAATTGATTGGCACTTTTGTTATATTCGGTAGTTTACTATTCCTTGAGATATCGAGATGATAGATTCTCACTTTCTAGATAGGGAAGGAAAGGATAACAAGAAAAGGAAACCCAACCAGAAAGGGAAGGTAGAAAGTGAACAACAGACTTTGTAAAACCAAGGCTTAGCGATAAACAAAAGCTAGAATTCAATATAATAGGCTCAAGGGCTAGAAAGAGAGAGCTCAGAATTGATGATTACATTTCAGAAATATCCGTTTGACGTTTTACCGTCTTTGAAGAATATTAAAAATGAGATTTTTTAGTCATTGAGAAATCCCTAGCCCGTTGATGAACCTTTCTAGAAGAGTTAGACTTTGCTAGCTAGCTAGTTTCTTTAGTCTTTCCCCTATGCTTGAAAGCCAAGGAATCATGCCAGCGCCCTAATGGTGGAAATGGTGAGAAGGAAGGTGCACCGAATCCTACAGTGTTGGAAGCTGAGAAAGAAGGGAGTGCAGAAGAGTTTGGCGAGGTTTAGATCTCATAATCTGGAGGATCTTTAAACGGAACTAATCTCGGAATACAAGAAAATACTCGCTTAGTAGAGGACGGTTTAGGATTGTAGGGACTGAGGGTGAGTTAAAAAAGAGTTAAGTTTCTTACTAATCTATTTTGTTGGACCATTATCTAAAGTGCTCCCAAGCGCTAGCTTTTTTTTAATTATCTGAAGGCCACACAGGGGTGGTGACTATATGCTTATGTTCAGGCTGACTCTTCAACAATTCGATTCAAGGAGTCAATTTCCTTAGCAATAGCCATTGGCAACTTAGTCGATAGCATTCTTTGTATATGTGGCTATGTTACTGGTTACTAGCTGAACAAGAAGATAGTCCTTTTTAACATAAAGGAACTTCAAACAAAGAGGTTCTATGCGTGGGAGGACGAAGAAGGTCTTATTGCTCTTAAGCGAACAGTACGTGCCGGAGCTTTCTAATCAAGAAGAAAGAGGGCGGAAGCATCGTTAGCAAAGAATAATCTCTTCCTATTGGATTGGGACCGATCTTTTCTTTCATCAGAAACTGAATATTGTTTTTCATAGCTCCAGTGTACAGTCCTTCTTTTCCAATTGCTGTAAGAAAGAATTCCGACCTCTCTTGGGGTTGATGGTCTAGTAGTAGGTGAACCTCGTGAAGCAGACATAGAGATGAAGAAAAGAAGATCATCGTATATGATATTTATTCAAACAAAAGATGTCCTCTTCTTCGCTTTACGAGCACGGGAAAAAGAAAAGGCAGGGGGTATTGATATGCTTTGCCCAAAATTAGGACTCCTTAGAGTGACTCAAAACTTATGGCTCTTGCTCAAATCCCACAGGATGGGGAAATCTTTGTACCTTTATTCTCTATGGCTCCCCCGGATCCAGATGGCTTTCAAGCAGGTTTTTATCAAGCTAATTGAGAGGTAGTTTAGAACTCTTTGCCTTCCTTTGTTCGGAAAGCTTTTGTTGATGGATACTTTGGTCATCGCAAGACACTTCAAATCTGGGAAGAGGATTTTTTACGGGGTTTGGGAATTGATCTATTGATAAAAGTCTTTCTTCTTGCATAACCAATTGCTTTTAAAAGTACATACCCGAAAGTGAGTTTAAGTATTAACCCGAATTTTCGCTATCCGCTAATTCTTTCCCTAACCGGTTTTTTCAAGTAATACGCAACATGGGCTTCTGCTGGCGTACATAGGGGTTTAAGGGGCTCATCATCTTCATTTGCAGTTTCTTTTCTTGTGGACTAATCTGCTACTGCTACTAAATCGACTTTTGAAAGGGACTTCACCCTAAGGGCGGGCTAAAGGGCCAAGCAAGGGGATTACGCTACGAAGCAAGATGGCAGCGGAAATAGCCCATAAGACAAGTCAGAATAAGTCCGATTTCCAGTTTTTGGGTCTGGAATTCTATCTCTCGGGTATAGATTTCAAGGAAGTAAATGTGCTGCCCGTGCGGCTAAGCCTTTATTCTATAGGGTTTCCTTCTATAGGGTTTCCTCTTGCTATAGGTTCTTCTCTTAAAATAAAAGTTCATCCTCCTGGTCTTGCCCAGAGTAAGACAAGAAAAGAAAGGGGAAAGAACGGGGAAGGGAAGGCGCGTGGGAAAGGAAATGAACCCTACTTTACTCAATCGGGCAATCAAGTTCATAGGCAAGATGATGGTTGGCTCGTTGAGACCTTTAACACAAGTAAGTCCTCAAACCCCAGTCTGAAACTAAACCAAAGGCATAAACTCCTTGGCTAGAAAAAGGATAGAGCTCTTATGGCTTCAAAGGCTTATCTCTTAGTTGCAGGAACGAACTTAGCTCTTAGGCTTGATAGCTACCATCCATGAAAGCATGCATTACCCATAGGTAAAGGCCTAGCTTAAACGAGAAACCTTACCGACCTTGATCTCTCAAGCTGGGAAAACCCATTAGGCATCCCTCCTCTATAAACTTTCATCAATCATGAACCTCGAATTGAGAGAGGAGATCAAACCAATACCCACAAAAGGGATCAGATACCGTAAGAAAAGCTATCCACCCTATATCACCGCGCTGAAACCATGTCATACTAAGCTGAAACCATTTAGTCGAACAGTTCAGTCAACTCGCCTCTCAACCTGAGGCAACCGGTAATCGACATCCTGGAAAAGCTTTTGGGAATCGAGTTCCCGGGGATGAAGCTGACTGACAGCATCAATGTAGAGTCGGAACCTGTCCTGGGGCACATTGCGAAGGTGCTTCTGGGGGATCTGATGGCGAGGGAACTGACCCACAAGGGGTGGATGTAGGATAGACCGTTGCTGGCGGATTGGTTGGACATAAAAATCCCAACGGAGGAGGAGGTTCTGTTACTGTCGAGGGACATGGAAGTCCAGAGGGCTATGATGGAAAGGGGGATCTGTATTCCGACTCGGATGAGGCTAGCCTTGAGGAACTTTCCAACAGAGGTGATAAGGATGCAGATAACGGAGCCGGAGATAAAGGAAAGTGTGAAGAGAGCATACCTGATGTAGGGTTTGTTGGACCTTGACAAAGAGCTTAGACTGGATTTTTCTAGTATTTTGAAGCAGGAAGAGACCTTATGGGCTATGAAGTCTCGTATTGATTGGCTTACTGAGGAAGACAATAAGACCAAATTCTTCCACACTTCTACCCTTGTTAGGAGAAAGACTAATAGAATCTATGGTCTGAAAGATAATTTGGGTAATTGGCTCTATGGAAATGAGTGCATCTCTCATGTCATTAACTTATTCCAAAACCTTTATGCCTCTGAACTTGAGAGTTGTAGCCTAGTGCCTTTGGATTGTCCGGATAACATTAGGAAAATGGACTCATTCTGCCATGAGAATCTTTTGTTGGTACCTGATTATGGAGGAAATTAGGAATGCCCTCCTTTTGCAAATGAAGCCTTTCAAGGCACCTGGATTGACATTAGATCGGAGAAGAGTTCAATGTCGTTGCATAGGAAGGTGAAGGTAGAGCTGAGCCCCTACGCGAAGAAGAGGAAGAAGACGCCAGATAGACTCGTAATTGCGTGATTTCCGGTGCACTGCTAAAAGAAAATCCCCGCGGAGAATATCGAGAGAAGGAGGGATGATCAGACGAGGGATTGTTTAAATCGTTTTGATTCTCGCCTATTAACTAACAAGGCTTCTACTCCTTTTTTTAAAAAAACCTCTGTACCACAAACAATAAAAGAGGGTTCCCTCTTGGGTTTTTCTCGTTCTATTTTTCACGGGCACGTAGCAAAGTAAAACAAGCCATAGATCGAATGAGCGAGAGGTGGGTGTGCAATGTGTATTTCGGAGAGATTGTCGACAAGATCAGGTCTTTCTTTTATCCTTGGTTTCGCTTGAAAGCAGGAAGGAGAAAGCGAGCTAGAATAGTTCTTTCTCTTACGAAAGCTAGCGGTGAAGCGCCTTTTCTAGGCTAGGTATTTCTTATTTCTGTCCTATTGAGAGGATGATCCCCAGATATAAGAGATTTAGCAACTAGAGATGATCAATCGGCTAGATAGGGAAAGAGAGGGGACGAAGGAAAGGGCCGAATCCGCCTGCCTATCCGAACATCATATGGCTTAGATCTTTTTAGGATATGTTGCATATCAGGACTTAGTTTTACCGAAAAGAAAGACTAGCCGCTTTGGTTCGTTATCGTCTTTATTAAAAATATAAAAAAGAAGAGAAGAAAGAATGACAGGTAGGGTCCGACGACGCTACAATGTTGTTTTTGAATTTGCATTCCGGGTCTGGGTGGATTTCATCCATTTTCTATACATCTATACTTATTAGGTTTAATGACATCTCCCATTGGTCAAGGCAAATATTCAGTTTTTGTTCGGTAAATGGGGAAGGTGACAGTACGGCTTATGAAGCGTCATCTCAATCATCTTGGAGAGAGACCATGGTTGAAGAGCGTAAAGAAGTTCTTGAAAGAAAGAATACCAGGGAGTTTATTTGCTTCCTTATTAAAAGGTAAGCTATCGATTCCGAGGCGAAACCTAACTTTTTATATCTTTTCTTACCGTCAAAGTCTCCGGAAACTGATCAAGGATCTGGAAAGGAAAGCACCTTATCTGTAAGGCTTTCTAGCGATATGGGAGTCTCGCCCAGATAGATAAACCGAAAATACAGTAGGTCAAATTCTTCAAAGTGACTGAACCCTGTCTACGGGACGACTTAGAGTAGAGTCCAATGCCTAGTCTCAGTGTCCGATTGTCTCACCCCACACAATAGATTCTAACGCTCATCTTACCGATTATGCAATTGGCAACTGACATTCTTCACGAGCGGATTTATCGAAAGTTCACTCAGGATCAGAAGTTGACATTCAAAAGAGTATACATTAAAAGGAAAGGCCCCAAAAAGAAAATAGTTCACCCAAGAGCGAAGTCCATCTGCTTATAGATCTGCTAGCTTACCGATTCGGTAATTCTCGTAAGTGAGCTTGTATCGACAAGATCTTAAGTTGGCATAGGAAAGGGTCCTATACAGTACGAAGGATGGAAAGAAGGTGTGCTAAAAGGAAGCTACACTCGGTCGTTATTCCACTTGTGGTGGTCTCGACTTCTCTTTCTTTCCTCTCTATCCCTTCTAATAGGTAATGCTCTAAGCCAGCAAGAAAGAATATATCGGTTGGGGAGGGTGAATCGAGCTAAACAGAGAGCACACGAGCGGATATGAGCTAACTTATGCTCTCAGGTTCTTCAGCACCTGTATGAAAGTCAGTAGCATCCCCATCCCCAGGTTAGTCCGCCGTTCCGAGACCTGTAATTCCCCATTTCTTAGGGTATTAGCTCTTAAAAGACGCTTAGCTCGAGAAAGTTGTACGGCTAGCCCTAGCTAGATCTTAATCTTTTGACTTGGTAAGGACTTTGCCCTTTGCTTTGGCTGTTGACGGACAATATAAAAGTATGATTGGGCTTGTGATGCTGTCAAGCTCGATTTTGAAGCATACAAGGCATATTGGATCACTGCCAACGGATACTCTCTATTATAGCATGATTGATAAAACTCCTACCTCGATTCTTAGCTATCTACTTTGTACTAACGAAGATCCATTCTTTACCTGGCACGAGCTATTGAAGCTCTCTTCCTATCACCAAAGAAAAAAGAAAGCTATCCATCGAAGATCCCACCACTACAAGCTGTAGCGTAGCAGCGAAGGTAAGCGTGTGATACACTTTAAGCAAGCGTACGGTTTCCCTAAACTAATAGCCACATCATACATACTATAAGAATGATCTATACTAAAAAATGATCTCTCTTTAGAATCAATCCGTATCACATTTATTCATTCTTTCTATATTCTCTATTCATAGAATAAAAGAATAGATAGGAATAATGATCTCTTAAAGGGGCTGGAGTATATTAAACAGGGGGGGAGCTGGGAATCTATGTAAACGATGTGCCATCAAGAAAGCTGAAGGTGTAAAGCCTTTAGTCCGACCTATCGTGTATGCTCCTGTTGTTTAAAGCCTGGCGATTTAGCGAATGAATAGAAACGCATAAGAAACTCAAAAGTTAAACTAACTGCTTACCCAAAAGAAAATTAATTAGAAAGGATATCGCTCTTACTAATACTTGCTTCGGGAAGTAGGACATCCGAAACAGGGGCTTCTGCTGGCGAAAGCGGGTATGGAAGTAGGAGATTAGGCCACGTCAGAAACAATAAATGAAGAGCCGGTTCTAGCAAGCTACTTTGGCCAAGGAATTGGTTTAGGAATTGGGTTATCTCAATAGCGAGTTAATCAGTCGTGAAAGAGCATTCCAATCAATACCGCACCATCAGTCACTAGCGCGGAGGGGCATGCAGCTTTTTCTTCGATCGACAAGAGAAGGCGAAGATGCCGGCGTGTAATGGAGGGTGTCTTTAACTCCCATTTTCAGGTAGTTCATTATGCTTTCAAGCTTAGTTGTGATATTGCTGCGGCTTGGGAAAGAAAAGTTCGCAAGATTGTGAGGCAACCTAAATGGGTTCGTTGGCAGCCTCCAGACGCAGGTTGTCTTGTTCTTAATTCTGATGGTTCAGTCAGGGAATTGGGCATGGCTGCAGCTGATAAACGAGGGCAGCCTCTCGCACTTCCATCGACATTAATTTAAAAACGCAGAAGGTGAAGTCCAACCAATGAGAGTATTGGTTCTAACCTTAAGAATAGTCTTACCTATAACATCCCACATGCCTGCTTAGCCTTTCCTGGTGGCCGGGCCGGGGTATAACATTTGTATTAAAATATGATAATATAATAAAAGTTTACACCTTAGAGCTCTTTTCAAACTCCGCTGCTATATCGTCAATCAGCTGTGAACGAATTGGATCTTCCAAGAAGAAGGGCTTTGGTTCCATTTGTAGAAGAAGAGGCATATAAAAGAAATCTTTGGTGTGGCATTAGCGGTATTACCCGCTTATCCGCTATTGTATTTTGGCTCTTTGAAAGATCCGTGGGAACAGCGGAGCCCTAACTAGGTAGCTTGCTTACCTCCTCCTAAGATGGGACCTTTTGCCCCAAAGATAGAATAGGGGATGGTAATAAAGTCCGCTTCTGGTTTGATTGGTGGGTGAGTTCAAAACCCTTAGGGGAGTTAGTGATTGGAGACATTCCTGCAAACTTGCTCCATCTTACAGTGGCTGATGTGCTTCATAATGGGGCCTGGGATCTTACTTCTCTTTCTCACTTACTCCCTGCCGAGATTTTGGAGGAGGATTAGGGCAATTTATGTCTCTGAGGCGATTGTAGGGCCTTTTAACAGCCGATCATGGGGTCCCTAGGTGAAGCTGCTTTGAGAAGTTCAGTGATGCAGCGCCAGTGAGAGTTGCCTTCCTAGTTGGGTGCTGCTTGGGTGGCCTGTGGGTTGACTTACTAGATATAACCGTCTGTCGCATAATGTGTCGATATAGTAGTTCTTGGTCCGGTGTCGCGCTCACACTGACTTGAGCGTGCCATGACTAAGGAGAAAGACTAGCCCATCTTTCTATTACAAGCCCTATTACTTGATCGTACTATTCGTAGCTACTTCCTGATTCTCTTCATCCTAGCCAGTACACTCAGTGGTTTCCATCCCGGCACCTCTTTAGACAGGTCGGAGTTCCACAGAGCCAATCAATTAGCGAACAGTACAGATGAGCGAGACCGACTTCGATATCCTTTCTTTTGCCAGTGACATGCATCAAAGGAAGGTAGGAATTCTTTGCCATCCACAACGTCGGAAACCATAGACCCGCCAAAGACTTGCTCACATCCAATATAACTCAATAGAAAGTGTACTTATACTTGTGTTATGGCTTACCTTGATTACCTTTGCTTTTCCATCTCGTGAGTAGCTGTTAGATGTGTCCTTCCTGATCTTAGCATGCCCAGAATAAACTGCTGGTGATGAAGCCAGTTAAGAAGATTCCTCGGTTGTTGTGGAAGACTCAATCCCAACTCAAAAGCTAGAAGTCTTTCCTGGATTCCCTTCATCTGCTTTCGCCGTTAAGGTTTCTGTTCTTTCTTCTTTGACTAGTAGTTGGTATCTTAAAGTAGAAGCATAAGCGTCAGACTTGGTATACCCGTCACTTGCAGAATCTCCTGAAAAGCCTTAAAAGGAAGGATCCGAAAAAGACGAGAAATCCATTTCAACCGGAGCTAGGCGAACTGTCTTTAGAACTGCCTTTCTAGTCCATTATCTTTCCTCTGCTGGGTATGAAAGAGATGAGCTTTAAAATAAGGCTTTGGGGCTAGGACTTGTATACCTCATTCCCAAGTCAGAAGATGAACTCTTTTATTCAGGCCTTGGGGTTTTAGGAGCTATCGATTCTAGGATTATCTCGTACTAAAGGTCTCCTCACAGGAAATCAACAATCCACAACTTCTCCATTTCCGGTTAGCTGCACTTGCCGCCTTAGCTCCGACCTTTGTTTGACTCTCTTGCTTGCTGGCCCCGTATCATACTCATACATTATCTAGACCCGGTCCTTGGCTCTGACCGTCTTTCACTTTGGAGTTTGCTTTTCCGGAGTAAGCGCGGATGAACTTCTTTTCCTTATCTTTCTTGATACCTCAGCCGTTCAAGGAACTATCTCAATTCATGCAAGGAGATAGAAGAGATTGCCTTTTGTCCATGGTAAAAAGGGACTGGCTAAGGAGCATTACCTATTAGACTAGAAGAAATAAAAGCACTAGGCTAGACAACAAGGCTAGACATTGATGTAGAAACTATAAATACGAGGTTATCTGAGACGTAAGGAGAAGCCCCTACTAAATTTCATTCCAAATATTAAATCACATAGGCGAAAAAGCTTACTACCCAACTTACGCATCTGAATCCACTCCCTTTATCTGACTCTGGCTAATACCCGAACTAACTGCCTTTCGAGAGGGGACTTAAGCTATTAAGCCCGAGGGGGTGCGAGTCTATGAGTCGGTTTGGGAATTCGGAGATTTGGTAAAGCCACTTCGGAATGCCCAGGAAACAAAGAGGAAAGATAGAAACAAGCAAAACAAGATAGTGGAATTGCGTATAATGATCGCAGAACCATTCTATTCAGTAGGCCTTTCGAGTAAGCATTGCTTTCGGTTCCCTAAATATCTAACTAACAAGACGAAAAGAAGTAATAAGGTAAGGGTAGAATTCGTAGTAAGGGATAACAGGGTCTGACCCACACGCGGCTGGCCATGCTCACTCAAGATCGGCAACGCAACCACGTTCCCTTGCAATCAATAACCGCCATCAGTCACTAGCGATCGAGGAGGTCTTGCAGAGGTGCTTTATGATTATTCCCTGCCCGTACCCGAAACAACCAGAGCAAAGGAAAAGAAAGTGGAATAAGTCAAGCAGGACTCCATACCGTAAATTAATGTCTTATAGGAAAAGACCTCATCCACAGGTAATCCCCCATCTGATAATAAAAGTCTCCTTCCCGGCTACGAAACGAAAGTCAGCTATGACAAACAATCTGCCAAAGGAAGGCTAGCTAGTCTAGTCTAATGATAGGATAGCTTCTTCATCGCTAGATTACTGCTTAGCTCCATTCCCTACTGTGAAGAACACTCCATTCAAACTGACTGGCTCCGTACTTTATGTTACTGTTACTGCCTAACTTCACTGCGAGCTTACAACAGCCATTAGGTGACCCTCTTTCCCATTAGGTGACCCTCTTTCCTATGTCAGTCGTTCGTTCCAAATAGGCAGAAACTCTCTATTAAATCACTTAAGCCCCAAGGAATTTCTATCGGGTTGAGGGGCTTTTACAATGCACCTAGATCAAGGGTCTGGTCCTTCTGCTTTGACTAGTTGAAGATACCAAAAGTAGTATCTAACGCTTCAGTATCGAGCTCTGAAGGCGGAGTAAAAGCGTCTTCTGAGTACTCGGCTCTCCATAAATGAATAGTTTCCGAAGTAGCTATCTCTTCCGTTTCCTTTCCTCTTTCCTTGACTTCCTATTATTCATCTGCTCACGGATATAGAATATCAGTAGGAAGGGAAAGCTTTATACCAACTCTAAACTCAGAGGCCAAATTTCCTTACTGGAATCTCTCTTTTGCTGAAACGATAGGCTAACGCGCCAAAGCCAATTCTATCTAGCCAGGTGTAGCCACTATGTGATGAAGTCAGTTAAGAAGACTCCTCGGGAAGGGGCGAAATGACACTTTGTTGTATTTATTGGATAAAAAGTACTAGACAGCTGCGGGAACTCTACTCGCTGGCTTAGCTGACATTCCTACCTTTACTTGTGAATCTGCCAAGTCAATAGAGTTTCTCAAGTACGGACTAGAAACCTCAACCATAAAGGGCGGACTAAACTGCAAGACCTGCCCGGCAATGGTAAACTCAATCCCTTACTTAATATGCTTTCGACGCTTCGGCAAGCAGGTAGAAAGTTTTTCCAACCGAAACCCTCAAGGTCTCTCTCGGAAGGAAGTGCTGCCACACCGGGGATGGTTCCTGAATCACAGGTATAGAAGGAGTAGCAAAGATTTGGCCCAAGTAGATACTGTTCTAGCAGTTCAAGGAGCATTCTTACATGTCCTATCTCATATGGAAAAGACCTAAACCCTTTATCCAAGATAATGTGCTAGTTCCTTTTTGGGGTTTCCAAGGCCGCACTAAAGGGATAGCTCTTCCTGTAGACTAGAATCGAGAAATTAGTAGGTGGGGACAATCAGGCTATATCCGCTCGTGTCCTATTGCTCCCTGTTCGCGATAGATAGACTCTACCCACGTCCTCAACCATTCTTGTTATACCTGAGCCCGAAGTTATAGATATGATAAAAGACGGGATTTCTTCTCTTATGATATTTCTAAAACACCGGACTAAGCCTTTACTTTAGGTTTGTCTCTCTTTAGCGCACCTATTCTACCTCGGATTCTGCTATCGAGGTAGGAGTTGTAACGTATCCCAATTCCGCGCGTATAAAGAGGGTCACTTGCGGAGAATAGTACCCTCTCATCAGTAAACAAGGGGAAGTTCTTTTCCTTTACACAATCGATCGTGTGCGTTAATAAATCGACTTTCACGATGTAGTGAGATGAAAAAGAACCCTATATCTAGTATCTTCATACATCATTTTACTCTTTCTTCCCGGTCTTTGCTTCGGGTTTTACATTCTGTAACTTGTACATGTATCGGTGGGAAAGGAAAGGCCTAGAGGTGAAGCTTCAATTCGTACTCTTCTATTCGTTCGCAACAAAGAAAGCTCAGCTACTTCTGCACGTAGCAGCAATAAATCAATCAGCTCCGACTCTTAAAAGGAGTAAGTCAGGGAATTCCCCTGGTTTAGTAACGGTTCAGACCCTGCTTCAGTCAAAAGGCGAACCTTCTAACGAGCTTACTTTCTCAATTAAGTAATTCACTCAAGATTCCAACAATCAAAACGAATAATCAAATCAAGATTCCTATGAACGCACCGGACTAGAGCATGCTTTCTTGCTTCGGGCTTTTAAGTCTTTCCCCGATGAAATTCATTTTATTGGTAAGAACGGGAAAACGTCAAAGGTATCAACTCGTTATCCTATCGTAAAAGCGGAGATTCAACCTGGTAATTCATATTAGATAGATTCCTACGAAATAAGTCCCGCAAAGAGAGAAATAAATAGGTCGGGACAAGAAGGTAAATCCTTATGCAAAAGCTCGTAGAAGAGATCCGTCTTCCATAACCGGAGCTGACATAAAAGGCTCTGAGAGGCCAAAGTTTCTAGCCGCAAACCCGTTCTCTGACGCCATCATACAATATTTATTTGGTTAGTTATGCTGAAACGAGCTTACTTACCTCCCTTGATCTCTCAAGCTGATCTTAGGGGCATAAGAACCTAGTAAAGAAAGGCTTAGTAGCGAAGTGGGCAAAAGGACATAAAACTGCAGCAAAAGAAAATAAAGGCTTTCAAACAACAGCTTTAACAGACCAAAGCCCATCAAGATAAACTCAGGTGTAAGTAACTTCGCCTTTGAAGCTGCTAGAAAATAGGTAGCTATTCCGGCTTACTCGAATGCTGAAGATTGCCTACTATACGATATTCATAGAAGGGAGGAATCTCAACTCGAACGAAGCAAAGACCAGAAGCTCAAAGCCTTAACTCGATAGATAGCTCGAAAAGAAAAGGTTTTCCAAACCTCATAATAGACTGCCCCTACTAACCAATAAGGAAGGGGAGCTCTTTCAAACCTGTTTATTCTTTCTGTCCTTAACTTAAGATCAGCTTGAGATTGAAGGCTAACTCCAAATCAAGTACTTTTTGTCATTCCCGAAACAGAAAAGGAAAAGCAAAAGCCCATCTGGCCGGTTAAAAGCTGAAGTTTGAAAGCCCGTTCAAATAGTCTCAGAGGACGAGGAAAGGGCTTAGCTTCATTGCAAGTGTAATTGTCACTACTCTGTATATGGATCCGTGCTACTGCGCAGAAAGAGCAACTGGCAACTGCTAAAGTTTTCGTATAAATTAGCGTTGATTCAATCATTCCTGAATATCTTGAGGTGTAGCTGACAAATGTAAATGTGGGCAAAGTCTTTGTAGAAATTCCCATCGCACGAGTATAGGCCAGTAGGGAGCGAGCACCTCGTTCGGAGAGAGAGGAAACGGGCATTCTTTCTAGTACTTGAGAAACTCGCTCTAAACCCGTTCATTCTTTACCAACTCGTTAGCTAGAAAAAAAAGGGGGAGCTACTCATCATACTTTGACTCATGAGAATCAGAATCCTCATTTCCTGCTTGAGTAACCGAAGGGGATGATAGAGGTGCTTAGTAATTTGGGGCATAGGTTTAGAGTTCCATAAGGATTCCCCGAGTAAGTCCTATTCAAACGTTCGCCAAATCTTATTCAGTTCAGGAAGAAAGATAGCTAGCTGTGCAAGATAGACTCCACGTCTTCATTAGTGCAGGCGAAAGGGTAGCCCAGCTGTCTCTTAGCATAGCATCTCCCTCGCTACAATCCTGTTGGCGCGTATCAACTGATTTATCTTATCGACTGATTTTATCGACTGATTTATTTTATACGCAATTACCTCTTTTTCAAGCTTGAGTAAAAGTAAAAGTTCAGTTCTGTACCCCTTCGATTGTTCGGGATGTAAGTTGCATTTTCCCGTTTAATGTTTTCCCGTGCTAAAGCACACCCTCCTGAAAATGAAGATGCGTCAAGGAACCACCTTCTTAGCTGGAGTCTTGTCAACCGAAAACTTAAGAAATTCATCTGATGACTTGGTTGGGGAAGAATGAGGTATATTCTTTTTACTCACTGGCTGGAAAGCACCTATTCGTTCAGCTGAATCGACATAGAAAGAAGGAAACCCGGAGACCTCCTCTCCTTCGGCAACAGAAACAAGAGAAAGTCCAGCTGAGAAAGTTAAGGCGGGGAGCTTTGGAGACCCATTCTGATCCTTGTCTTGTCGAGAATGACTCTTTTACAGTTAAAGTTTTTGATCTGTAGGCAAATACACACATCCATTTTACTGGCTTAGCTGCAGAGATATGGGGTTAAGACCCACACACAGCAGTGCCTCCTTGCTTTCTAGTACTTGAAACCCGTTGAACCCGTAACAGCTCACCAAGCAGCTAGTCGAAGAGTAAGAATTCTTCTGAACCTGGGATTTGCGTATAAGACCAGCAAGCAAGTAGAGGAAACCTACTTTCCCATTCCTGGATCCCAAACAAACTCGAATAGGACCAACCGAAAGCAGAAGGTCAAGGCTTTATAGCAGCTTATCAGTCGAAGGGGAGAACGGGATTCAGGTTAGTTACAGATATTGGTGCGAGAGTCGGAGGCGAATCAGATCCCTTAGATCGTTCAGAACTGAAGACTACTGCCCCTTTGCGACCAATCGCTCGAGTCCTATTCCAGATCTGGGGATGGATAAAGCTGAAGGATAGGTGCCGCTATCCGCCTTTCAATCTTATCCGAAGAAAATCGCTGAGTAAGGATAGTTCATTATGAAAATGAGTAAGGATTGAATTCCTGCAGTCTTCACCTCATTCGCCGTAAGAAAGAGCGAATACCATGAGCCCTTATCTAAGAAAAGTAGGTATACCATCCGAATATAGAGGATCGGAAATTAGGTCGGGGACCAAGCCCTTCTTTCTGCTGCTTTGTCTAACTATATATATTAGGGCTAGGAAATCGGGGTTGTCTGGGTCCGATGGGTCTTTGTCAACTTCTTAGCCTTTTCTGCCTTATTTATGGGTTAAGGTTCTCAAGCCAATGAATCGAAGAACGATTCTCTTCTATCAATCAGCTGTGGAATCGTCACTAGGGGATGGCACTTGATTAACACATCCTAATTAGAAACTCTTTTGCTTATATTCCTTCACAAGTTGATGGAATAGGAACAACAGCCCTTAACAAAACCAAAGGCATACACTCAAGGCCGGTAAAAGGATAGCTGATCATGCAAGTTTCTAGGAAAGATGATGTAAGGCGGGTAAGCCTATGGAATCGACCATAAGAATAAGATAAGGGCCCATGTTTGGTAGCGAAGGTAAGCCATTGATGCCACATAAGCGAACATAAGGAGCAGATAGGCAGCTAATCAAATATTCCCGGGTTAACGAAATAGGCTCACTGTCTTCAAGAGCTGAGCAAAGGAACTCCCCTTCTCTCGGGACTCTAATCTCTTCTATCTCTCCGTGCTAAAAGAATTCTATGGGAAAGGAAAACCAAACTCCATTGGAATCTGCTGTTTTTTTTGTTTATTGGACCCAACCGCTAAGCTATTTGCTATCCCATTATTCATTCTAGTAGTAAATGTAGTAAATAAAAGCCTCTTTTCTTGACACAATTTAATGGTAAACCCTTCTTCTCAAGCCTATAGGTATGTAGCTAACCAATCTTACAACTCGGATTCATCTGCGGGTTCCCTTAGCTCAAGGTTTCCCAATTGGATTTGCTTCATCCAAGGTCAGGCTCGGTTGAGACTTTCTACCCCATAGTTAGGTCGGAGCCTAAGAGCCAAAGAACTCAACCCAACAAATCCCCTTAACGCTCTCTCGAGCCTGAGATCGGGAGCTGACCTGGCATGAGCGATAGCGAACCCTTCTAAAACAAAAAAGGTAAAAGCGAAGCGTAAACCATACACGATAGGGGACAGCCGTACCACGCCCCTTCCGAAAAGAAGGGGATTTCTAATAATACGAATAAGATGCCTCCAGGCGAAGACGAAGCAAATATTGATTCAGATCGAGATTCCATTATCTTGTCTATGAACTTTCCTGATGAAGTAGTCCGAGGAGCTTTTCCATTCACTTGCATCGCTTACTCAGGATCTTGCAGAGCCTAGAAAGCTATAAAGCTAGAAAGCAAATGAGTTATGAGCGTATGGTTCTCCTTCCCTTCCTTGTCAGATACGAGAAAAGAATTTAACACAGATTTCGCATATTGAAACCTGGTCTATGCGCCCGTTTTATAGTTTGAGGTACCGGACTTTTTGAAAAGCTTCAACAGAACCCGGGGCATAACCTTACGAGTCTTTCAGGTATGGTATTGGCGTAAGCTCAAATCCTTATACAACTCGTGCGGTTAGTTAAAGTAAAGGAAATTCCCACTCCCTCGCTATACTAACTCCGAGTCGAAGAATCAGCTTCGACCCCTGAAACTAATTAAACTGGAGTAATTGCAGCTACTAAAACCTTTGAGCTAACTAAACCTATACGATAAAAAGAGAGAGTCGAACTATAGGCAGTGGAGTGAGGAAATACCTGTACGATTAGATGATCTACGGATCGAGAAATTGCTTATATAATAAGTCAATTGAATTGAACTGGGAAGATCTTCTTTTTTCTTTCATGAATAAGCTCAGTCACGGGAAGATAGTAGACTAGCTGCCGATGATATATTAGATGAGATGTCAACATTTTAATCACCCACGTATTTTTGGCATAAAAGGCAATTCCGGTAATAAAAAGAATTACAAGCACTAGATTGATAAAACACCGTAAAATAGGTATCAACCCTAATTACGGTAGGAAAAAGAATTCAAAGTTTGCAAAGTTGCTACAACCCCGTATTTTTGCTTACTTTGACATTTCCTTTCCTAAATCGAATTCTCAAATAGAAAACTTTGTTAAACCCCGGGAAAAATGGTTATCAAGTCAAATTCACTAATAGAATCTCATTCAAAATGTCCATTTTTACATACTTTTGCCCCTAGTAGAGTAACAAAGTTCACGATTGAGAAGGAGCTCTATGAGTGAAAAAGTAATAATGTACTTTTGCCCCTAGGTGAGTAACAACTTTTGTCATTTCAATCGGGATCTATTAGGGAAATTCGGGAAGTAAGCAAAAACCCCGGGGGGAATGGGCATAAAAGCCGGTTCTTGAAAGAGCTTGAGATAAGGATTCCCCAGGTTCCGCCAATTCGCCTACTACTTTACTTGTTTCAAAGAGGGGAAAACGTTAACTAATTTACCCTTAGCTGTGTAGCTACATTTGTCAGCTACTTACTTCTTCGTCCTATTCGCTGCTAATACTTCTAAACTCTGTTTTTAAAGCGGTTCAAGCATAAAGAGAATAACTCCTACGTCCGAAACAATAAACTAAAGGCCGGACTAAAGGGAGTCATCTGATGACTTGGTTGTGCGTGAATCTTCAATCTATTTTCATAACATGTTAGATTGCGTCTGCCGTTGAACGTTTTCTCATTCATGTTTATCTTTCCTCCACACTCGTGGTATCTTTCTATGATCAATTTGTTCTTCGAGGCATTGTAGGTCCAAACGCCAATGTGATTGTGATAGTGAATGCCTTGCTCCCCTTGCTTGCTGCTGCACGGGCATGAATCATAAAAGGCGGTAGCGGGGAATGAAATCCATTCCTGAAAGCACCATCAGTAAAAGACTTTTACTCAAAATCAACTACTGAAATGTGGCATGTGATTCTATCAACTGTCTATCTATAAAAGTTGAGTTCTTCATCCTCGGAATCTTCTAAGTTGGTGAGTTAGTCCTTTCCTTCCCTTTCATGATGGATAGGAATTTCTGATTTTTTTGATGAGACCTGATTTCCGGTTTTCAGATAGATTTCATGATAGATGATAGGTATAAGTAAGAGGTCCTGTAGCTGTCTAGCCTAGCCTTTCTGTCCCTTCTAGTCTTAATGGTATAGGTATGGAGGGTGGGATTAGCACTTCTTATAAGCTCTTCCTCCCTTCGGTCCTTCTAGTATTGATCATCCTTCTTATCAGGATTGGTACCTTCTGAGTATGTATTGAATTGTCTTGTATTGGAGATCGTGGGAGATCTTGAACTGCAGACACACCTCATCTTCATGGGAGAGTCTTTTCGAAGAAATTGTATCAGGCAGGCATCCAAAGACGGACTTTGTGCCTGTGCTTCGCAAAAAGAATCCAAGAAGGTGGTCTTAATAACCCATTTTCTGCACATTAGCCCTTCCAACATATTTCTCATTAAAATGGCATCCGAATGCACTCTTGAAAAGTCCTACGGAACCTTAACAAGATCCTATTTAGGAGCGATATATCCAAGGAAGAAATCCTTTTATTGAGAAATTGTTAGTTACGGGGAAAACCTCGACACTACTTCCCAACAATCCAATCTCGATAGAAAGGTTCCAGGTAGCATAGATTCATATCTTTCTCTCAACGCAATCCCCGTCCCCTCTACAAAGGCAGATTAACTCACCATCTACGCATTCAAAACCAATTGGTCAGCTAGAACCAAGAAGCATTATGTTTTCAACATCGCGGGCAGCCAATCTTTCTAAGCCCCAAAACAAGCCAAAGAGTCATCTCGGGCTCATCGAGTAACGAAATTCCAACACAACAAATGTTGGAACGGCTCCTCGGGTAGGAACTTCTGGTACTCCAAGTACTCTTCTAAGGTCTCGAACCTGACTTAATCAGCTCGGACCTCGGCTAAGACATCTTTTATTGCAAAACATCTAGTAAGCCATCTTCATTCCCTAAGACAGGGTACTCTCAAGTCCACTGATTTTCATGAGATTTCCTTAAAGGATTGCTGACTTACCAGTAATCTCGGCGACATCGGAAAAAATAAATATATTAAATTAACGCTAACAACTACGTGACAAATAGTCAAAATCCTAGCATTTCCTGTCAAACAGCGCTTTTTAGTCTTATTAAGCCTGTTACAGGCCCGGATATGGCATGACATGTAACTCAAGACATACCTGCGAGCGAAGCTTCTATGCTCACTTTCGTCGATCGATTCGCAACATCGAAGAACTCGTAAAGTATTTCAGTATTCACGCCGCTAAAGGAATAAAGGTCGCACATAAGGGCCAGCCCAGCATCTCATAGAGTGGGACTGGCACGCATGTTCAAAGCGGAATGGCCGAGTATCTCTAGTAGGAGGGGAAGTCAGTACAGAGCAAAACATAATAGGATGTTGGTCGGAGCAGGTTCTTGGGAGATTCACAACCTTGGCTTCCGGAAAGAGTAAGATGGCCCTCTCATTCCAAAGAAGTCGGTGACATAATGTAGTCAAGCGAACAGTACGTAGGAGCTGAGCAAAGTTTCTTAGAATAGAAGAGGACGCAATGAAGCTTCACCTCTAGGTCTTTCTTTCGCTTCTCACCTTGAGTTGAACTGTTGAAGACTCAAAGCCCTATAAGATAATGTGCTCTGTTAGCTTATCAGCTACTATTTATTTAACTACCTGCTCGCTGCTATCTCTTGAAGATCCTTCTGCACCCCCTACGGCATATCGCTTCGTAAAGGTTGTTTATTCCTCTTTATTGCTTCGAGTTCGAAAAGCAAATGCAGATGCTGAGATAGATGAGGAGTCAATAGCTGAAGAAGTCAGCGAGAATCTTACTTGCTCTGATACCAATAAGGACTTACCTATTGCCAACCCGATACAAGGAAGGATCTGCTTATAAACTTCACCCGGGAGAAAGCGTCGAAAGCGAGTTAAGAAAAGGAGTAGTACCAATTCGATCGTGAGCCATACGCATGACCAAAAACAAGAGAACAGGCTAAAAGAGCTTGAGATAATACCAGTCCCTAAACAACCGAAAAGACGGACTAAGACCTATTGCTGTAGCCGGGCATGTGGTCTTGTAGAGCCTTTACATCCTTATCGCTGTTGAAGGGTTTACTTTTGTTCTATTCTTTCCTGAACGAACGGTTATAGCACCTGCCTCGTTTATAGGCTCACTTTCTGAAAGAGCAAAGTAGCTTAGCCCGGGGTCTAGAGATAGGCTTTAAGTATTGGGGTCCGCTGTCAAAAGAGTTGCTTTCTATCTTAGTGAATGCTCCGCTCGCCATCTTTAGCTGATAATCCCATTTCCCGAGAGATATGGCTCACGAGCGTATATGTAAGAAGAGGAAGCTGAATCCAAAAAAGCAGCTATCCTTGTTTTGTCTGACTCTGGGGAATACCCGGTAGTGCTGATCCTACCTAATTGCGTAATTTCATTTCAGTGAATCTGGCAATCCCGGATTAGGAAACAACAAAAGAAACGGTATTAGTAAGCGAACGGACCGGGTATGCGATATGCTTTCGAAGCGTAAGAGGCGAACGGTTAGGGAAGATTTAGAAGAAATAAATGATATATATAGAAGATATGAATCTCAACGAATAAGAAACTCTACAGAAATTCCTATGATCATTTATTCAATCAATCTATTCACTCAAAAAGGGACGGACGGGCAAGGCACCACCCGCCTACCATACGATTCAACCTGGGACTGACCGTTCATTTCACTTGTCCGATCATCTCAGCTCCTACTTTGATCTCGGTCGATCCAATCAGGTCGAGAGGGAAAGAGTCCAAAACAGATGCGCCAATCCCTGCTATATTCAGTCCCGACCATCTCTATAAGAAGTTCAGTCAGAATCTATTCCAACTTTTATCGGGATGGACACAAAGCCTAAAGGCGAAAGCGAAAGCCTCAAAGCTGCTACGCTTACATCTTCTTCGCCTCCTATGAAAAGTAATTCAATGCTGAAATCAAGTCAATTAATGAATCTATACTCATAATGAACTCTTAATAGATTCCCCAATATTCGAAGTAGCTTAGCGACGAAGAGCTTTCTTTACCCTTACCTGGTAAACCAAGTTTAGGGTATACCAAGTATAGGAGGAATAGTTGAGAGAGTAGCTCAACAAAGTTGCACGAAGAAGTGCAATGGTGGCAGTAGAAGAGCTTGACTGGGTAGAAAGAAAAGAGTATAGGCTGGTCTTGAAAGCCATCATAGAGAAAGCTCCCTTTCTAGTTAGTTGCAGCGGCGAATTCAATCCTTCTCACTTTCAGAAAGAGAATGGAACTAGGTAAGACTCAGAAAGGAGTTCCTTTTCCTTGCCTCCCCATTCGTCGAGTTGCGACTACTACGGGTACTACTTTTTTTCTCTCCTTCTCGTTCGCAGCTATGCAGCTCACCCCTTTACTTACCCCTTAAAGTATGTTAATTTTTTCTTTTCTTTTTCTCTTGTTAAACTGGGCACTAACCAACTTCCCCGATTCGGTGAATCTGTACAACATCGTGTCAGTCGCATCGCTAAATCCAGTAAAGCTGCTTTCCCCGCTTTAGAAGGTGTGTCTTTAGATAGAGGTGAGCAAAGTAGCTAGGCGACTCACCTATAAATACCCTCGTAAAATCGGATTTGTATCAAAGACGACGGCCTTGGTTCTCTAAGAGCTGAGTCAATAGCTGCGGATTCTTGTTGACCGGATTCGGGCACAACAGCCAATCTTCTTCCTAAAAACCCGCTAAATGGGCATTCCCTTCCTTGCAGTGATCTTCTTGTAAGGGAATCAGTTATTCGGATTCTCCTCTTTTTTAGATGTTCTAAGAGTGGGATTTTAGCTTTGCTGGATTTCCCACCAACCTTAGATCCCTAGTCAACGAGCTGAAGTCCTAACACTAATTTAATCCCCCGAAGGGGAAGGCAGGTTCATTCAATCTTTCATTGCTTTCAGCACCTAGCTAGAGCTAGTAGGGAGTGAGCATTGAAAATGGTAGATCAACCAAATTCAGGGTTGATGACTGGAGTCCTTACTGTCCAATCATTCAAAACACTACAGCTGAGATTTCTGAAGAGGAAGGTTAACTTAGTGCTGCTGACTATTGCAACGTGAATGGGAGTTGGGACTTTGCGAGACTACAGTCCTTACTGCCTGAGGATATTGTGCTGCGCATTGCTTCGGTGTACGACATCGATAACGGAATGCGTCCTTGGCTTCTACTTAATAGTTGGTCTAACTTACTTATGGTTTCCATGACCTTGGGGGAGATAATCTTGTAGATGAAGGATTGAAATCAACATCACCGATATGATATGCAGAAAATACCATGATCCAACTTTCTCACTATCCCTTCCTTCTGACTTCTGAGACAGGATCAACCTCTTCTCCTATTATAGTATTGGTAGACGCTACGGACTGGAACTGAATAAGATTAGGCATAGAGTTGTTGAAGAGACTGGTCGTGAAACTGAGTTTTCGTCTTTTCATAGTTTGATTTGAATCTGAAATCAATGAATTTCTTCTATAGAATTGATTATAATAGAATCAATGAATCTATACTCATAATGAACTCAAAAGTCCTATGAAAATGAAATGCGATAATGAGTAAGCCGAGATGACGAGCTGAGCCCTAGATATATTATATACCTTACTCTTAACCCTCCTCTTTGGCCCATCGTCGGCATGGTGGAATATCGTTGCCGGGGGGGAACTCCTTTCATAAAGAGTTATTAGTTTCGCGCTCTAGCTCTAGAGTAAGCAATCTTGTGAGCTTTATCCAGTTACTTTTCAAGCCATAACCATGCTGAGCAACGAAGAGGTGATCCGCTAAGCTCCATATTTATATGAGTCATGGCAATAGTCATGAGCAAGTCTGACGCTTCTCGTAGTGGAAAAGCTCAAAACCATACTAAGCATGTGTCATAGGCACAAGTAGAAGATCCGGCACATTAATTACATATGTAGTATGCCTCTTCAGCAGCTTCATCATCGAGTAGGCTCTCTTCTTCTGCTCCGTAACCGTGACCCACCTTCTTTCTCCAACTCTTTTTTGTTACCGGCCGATAGTTTCGCTTTCTCTATTCCCTCTCTCCTAGGTTAATTTGTTAGTTCCGCGATCCCGGGATCGATCAACCACTAATTTCAATTTGTGGAAAGAAAAAATATCATATTCTTCCCATGGCTAGAGAGGAAGTGCGCTAGATTGCCTACCATTTGAGCTACATCCTTTTATCCTCATCGGTTCAACTTTTGTTGTCTTGGTCCAAATTCAAAATGAATCAGTTCTTCATACATCTCATTAATAAACGACTGGTCGAACAGAGACGAAAGTCGGCCATAGTGATCCCTCTCCAACGTCTTGTTCAAATCCTACTTACTGACCGTCTAAGGATGCCTGACAAGAAGGTCTTAGCTAAATAGGGGTTGGACATTGAATACACACCTCGTCATCCTCTTCTCCTTACTCCTTGTTAGCAACGCTTGCCTCGGTCATTGAGGATTGGTGAGTCTAGGATAAAGGCTTAAGAAGATGATGTCTTATCGGACACCATCCCCTGAGAAGTCCTCTTATTAGTTTGAGTTGCATCGTATATAATCGTCCTTGTGATTTTAGAGGCGCTATAATCTTGATTCGGAGACCACCTTAGTGGGTCCCGCCACCCACTGTAGGGATAAGTGCAAGCAAAGTGGTATAGCTGCATAGGAGTTTGTTGATGAGTTATTCTTTGCTTTGTGAGATGTGAACATCTTTTTATCTTCCTAAGGAGCATCGCGTTGGCTTTGAAGCAACTGCATCGACCCAGACCTGTTCTATCAATCAGTTTTTCCTCTTCTAAGAAGCGCACAGTGGTTAAAAGCAGTTAAGCGATTTCCTAGCCGCGGAACGAGAAGGGACTTGAGGCTCTTTCTTCTTTTTTCCCAAGTTAGGAAGCAGGAATAAGGGATGGGAGTTTGACAAGGGAGTGGATGGCTTGCCCGATGTAAAGACTTTTCGCTTTTATGAATAGCGATTTTTGAGACTATTCCACCGTCATTCTATTCGTTTCTTAGCATCACTGATAGTAGTAGCGCATCAACAAGTGCCTTAGAATCACGTTGAACCTGAGCAGGAATTCCATTGCCATTGATTCTTTCTAACGCGTACCGGCTTTCGCTAACGTGCTTTCACGGGTAGGAAGAGTTTAATACGAGCATCTCACAGATGAAGAAGTGAGCAACCAATGTATTCAAACAGCGCGTACTAGGCATCGCTTTCTTTCCTTTGATTGGTTCGTAAAGCTCTCCTTTCCCGACCGTAGGTTTCCACACCTGAGAAAGCCCGATTTTATTTAGTCAAAGATGTCTTATCGTGGACTGGACTAGAAGGAAAATAACGAACGAAAACAAAGCAGATTTTATTTATTCTAGCAATGGAAGTACATCCAATGGGAAACTTACACACACATAGACCAGCCAAAGAACTAAACACAAGATTACAACAAAGTAAACAAAGAAAGAACATATTAAGGTAAAAGAAAGAGAAAAGCAAAAACAAAGGACTTCGTTTTTCGCGGGTATGGCCACGTGGCTTAATCCCGAAAACTCTTTCAGGAATAGGACACAATAATATAGCGCACATCAGAGAAGAGAGTACCCCCCCTTTATAATAAGAGAGGCCCCCTGCGTCCTTTCTTCATAGATGGAGCAATCGTCACTCGACAGCTCGAAAGCGGATCAGTACAAACCCACGTGATCCGTATTCGCTTACGTACCACGCGTGCTTCGTCGTACCCTGCCTACTCCTCTTTTACTGGCTTATTTGTACCCGGCTACATGCTCAACTCGAGCCTCGGCCAATCCTCACTCGACAGCCCAGTCCTTGATTAACTTGATTGACTTGATTGATCTGATCAGACGCTTGCTTTTCCCGGAAACAAGTAGAAGCCCGTCCTTGCTTGCGGCTGAAGCCTTACGACCTCGAAAGAGGATGCCATAACACAATTGAAGGACTATCGAGGGGTCGTTCTCTGCCTTCTCTCTTTTTGTCACAAGGGATGGATGTTCGTAAGGTGCTGGGGTACGGGGGCCGCTAGTGTATGCTTTCGCCTTCTGTCGCTTGGCTCTGCTAGTGTATGCTTTCGCCTTCTGTCGCTTGGCTCTCTTGAACCCCTGGGATTATTGAACGTAAATCAGTGCACGAGCCTATGCAAAGAGGGTTAATAAAAAGGGTAGATAGAGCTCTATCTTATTGTGTGGTGTGGATATTTTGCTTGATTTCCGAAATCGTATAGTTTCGCTGGTGGACGAGAAATGGTAACTTATATCTCCTATCTTTCGATGACTAAAGCAGTTTCATGAGTCGAACGTTGTTTTTTTTTTCGGGTAGCTATCGAAAAGGGGTAGCGGGTCTATTTCGTCATCTTCGCCTTACTTATTAAGTCAGCCCCTACTTTCAACTTCCGAACTTGGAAACTAAATCCTAAAATGTGGCCATAACGTCATAGGCCTTATCCTTCAAAAATTAATGACTAAACCCAATGTACCTAAAGCTTCCATGCCCATTATCATAAAATAAGATGCCCAACCCAATAATTAATCTTGACATATTGAATTTTTTACATAAAGTTACCAAATAACCAAAGACCCAATAATCTTCATAGGCCATCCAAGCACACTAGATCCCATGATAAACCAACTCCCTCGCTTTAGTTAATATCGGGATAATCCAATTAAATACCGGACAAAATTGGGTGTCTACACTATCCTAGTAGTCCGGTGTGAAGTTTACCCGCTAAGGCAGGCCACAGCGAAGGCAGCTAAATCCGCTAGCGTCATAGTTCTAAACTTATTCTTTTAATCTTAAGTAAACAAAGATGTAGATTGTAGCTATGCTCTTATCGTTTCTAAGAAGGATAGCCTCGGTAGGAGTAGAATAAGAATTTTCCGTATCGGCTAAGGTTCACAGTTGGAAAGGAGATCGAGGGGATGGGCTTTATTGAATCGCCTTTACGATGTCTTTGTGATGTGCCTTTTCTAATGATGCATATAAGGGAAGTCTCTATCTCTGCTTTTCGTTTGTGAAAGGCTTCTGTCTTTACGGATGATCTTATGAATTATTCGTTCTACAATTTCCATTGAAATGGTTGTCTAGTAGTCAAAAGCAGAAAGTCACTTCCGACCCTTATAGGTGTATTTCATATCTTCCCAACTTAGTCGGATACTCCTTCAGTGAAAGTGAAAGGCTGGGAGTGATGAGTAGAGGAAAGGTCTTGTCGGAGCCAGATCTCTTTCTTCTCCGCGGCTAACGGCCTTTTCGCGTCAAAGCCTAGCCTAAGACCTTTTTCGCCGACTTTACTTCTTAGCGAAACGAAATATAAAAAATAAGAAAGATCACTGAACTTCGAAATAGATAGACTTGAACAAAGTGCGTAACCTCGCTCGAGAGCAAGTTTGGTGACTTTACGGGTTGCCAACTATTGACAGCTTAGTGGACTCCTCATATGGACGCTTTTTCTGGTTAGAATCAGATCGCCCTTCACGATCCGGATAAATTAGATGGGCCTTAGGACGAACGATGTTCAACATCGATACAGCATCACCGAAGACGGGCTCTATTGTTGAGAAGTAAAATAGGACAGCGAGTACACGGTTTGGAATAAAAAGGTTTTTTGGAATTTGTTTTCGGATTCGGATAATCAACAAAGTCAGCCTCTAGATGTGGGATGTACGAAAATTGCAGAGAGTCTAAGGGATGGGTTGGATAGGAAGATAGACTTGACTGAAGTAAGGCGGCGCACTCTTTCAAATGAAAGCATGGAAAGCTCCAGGTGTGGATGGATTCCAGTCGGGTTTCTTTAAAAAGTTCTGGGATACAGTAAGCTCCTCCCTTTTCAATTTAGTTGACTCTGCTAAAGAGACTAGTTCAATTCCATAGGGGCTAAAATGAGACTTTGCTTGTACTAATCCCAAAAGTTGAGAATGTTGAATTTTATAAGCAATTCAGGCCAATTAGCCTATGTTCGGTGGCATACAAGCTCATTACCAAGGTCTTGGTTAATAGGCTCAGGCCCTTACTCAATGATCTTGTCGGACCGGCACAAGTTAGCTTTATTCCCGGCCGTCAGTCGTCGGATAATATCCTTGTCGCACAGGAACTTATTCACACCATCAAACGTTGTAAAAGCAAGAGAGGTTTGATGTCGATCAAAATAGATTTGGAGAAGGCATATGATAGAGTCAGTTGGAGTTTTTGAGGGATACCTTCCATGATTTTGGCTTCTATCAGAAATGGATAGACCTTATCATGGTGTGTGTGGAAACATCACCCATGTCCATTTTATGGAATGGTGAGAAGATGGACTATTTCAGTCCGAAAAGGGAACGAAGGCAGGTGATCCAATGTCCCCGTATCTCTTTGTTCTATGCATGGAAAGATTGGGACATATCATTGACAGAGAGGTTCGACACGGGAGGTGGAAGCCTATCAAAGTGGGGAGACAAGGATCGGGAGTGTCTCATATTTTCTTCGCCGATGATCTTTTCCTTTTTGGTAGAACCACGCAGAAAGAAGCAAATATTATGAGGTATGTTCTTGATAGGTTTTGTGCTGCCTCGGGTGCTAAAGTCAGCTTGGAGAAGTCTCGTTTATTTATATCACCGAAAGCTCCAAGTAGACACAAATGCATGATGAGTCGGTTGTTGGGTGTTAGTATTTCGAATAACCTTGGTAAATATTTAGGTGTGCCTTTGATTCATGGAAGAGTTGGGAAAGGAACCTATCGAGAGTTGATTGAAAAGATTAATTCTCGTTTAAGTGGGTTGAAGTCTAAGGTTAAAAAGCAGAAGGCAAAGCAGCGGTTCGAAAGCTGAGGTTGTCCCTATCGCAGGTTCAAGGCTAGAAGAAAAGACTCGGTCCTGTTCTAAGGCTAGGTCCAGAAAGGCGCAGTTCCGAGAGGATGTCTTGCAGAGCCTCGTTGTCTATTCTTCTTCTTTTCTGAATAAGAAATAATGCGTCTTCAATATTAGATTAGATGGGCTATGGCATCGGAGCCACTATTGGTTGGATATAGAGTACAGCGCGTAAAATAAAGAATGGTACAGAGGAGAACGAGCCAATAAGAGCGAAGCGAACTCGGTTAGCTGTTCGAATAGAAGTGATCTTTCTCTATATTATATTACCTGCCATCCCTTTCCCTTCCCGCAGCTGTTAAGGCATTTAGCCTTCTTGCTTTTTCTTGGACGACTCTTTGAGATTCCGTAAGACCTCAAAGCTTTACTATAGAACGTCCTCTTCGTGCTCGTCGCTTTATTCCTTTAGCGACATGAATACCTTTTTAGGAACCTATTCCACAACTGATTCATCAGTTCTAATTGAACTTCAACTCTCAGTTTCTAAATCTCATTCTCATATATGCGGATGAATTGCTTATATAATATACTGGTAGAAGCAATACCGGAATGTGTATACGTCTCATCTGGAAGTCAAGTTAGTCAGGTTCCATGCTGATTCTTTGCCGATCATTGGGCCGGAAGACCACTTCTTTCTATCAATGGCCACAGGACCCTTTTATGATACTCGACTATTACAAGTCCTCCTTATGAGACTATTTCGACTATTCGATGAAATTGCTGCCTTGCTGCTAACAAGCTGAAGCCCTACTATAAGCTAGACGAGACAAGAGCTCGTAAGGCAGATACTTGAATTGGCTTTCGATCGAAAAACATTTGTATAAGCAACGCCAAAAAGCCTCGCAGAGATGTCTTAAAGAGAAGGCACAACAGAGGAGGACTTTATCTTGGTGAATCTCTTCGACATCGGGAAATGTACTCACCTTCTGAGCCTTTAATATTGTAGAAGAAGGGCTTGAACCGCCTTCTCAACTGAGTTCAGAAGTAATATGCCTGTTAATCAGTTCGGATTCTATCGATTTCTAAATATAATCTATCTGGGTATTCAGGAAGAAGAGGTTGTTCCTGCCCGATACCGTCATGAATTACTCCAATAGAAAGCTCTTCGAATGAAAGCACTCACAATGAAGGTCTATTTCACAGAACCCTTGAAAAATACCGAATACGAAGCAAGTTACACCCACTGGTGATTGAGGAGAAAGCAGACCAGGGCTTTTAGTTGAGGTCAGGCGCGATGCCCTTTTGTGGTCTTTCAGTACTCTGTCTTCACGCTCATTACATGCCTCACTCTACTGATCATCTCACGGTGATTTATGCCGACACAGGCGAATGGCACGAAAGTGGCTGATAATATAGGCGAACCAGCGTGTACGTAAGGAGGGAGATTCTAGATTCTGTAGTAGTGGGCAGAGCGCGTAGCCTTGTCAGCGCCTACCCTTGGTGAACCATCATTCGTCATCTTGCGCAGCCTTGTGTCTTTGTTTATTTCCTGCCGTACCTTTCTCTCTTTGCTTTCGACTCTTTCTTAGCTAATAAAAGCTTTCTATTTATTTCTTAGCATTGATTTGAGAACTAAGAATAGATCTAGCAAGATCCAATTTCAGCAGTAACTTCTTTAGATTCCAACTAAATTGCTGAGAGATTTTGAGTTGCCAAAGGTCATTCTACTTTAGCACATATGCATAGAACCATGCCACCCAAAGAGAACCAGCTTTGACCATCAATGACCACAAATTGCCCATTATACAACCTTTGTTCCATGTCACCAAATTTCTGAATCCAAGTCCGCCTTCTTCTTTTGGATGACATATATGATCCCAACTAATTCTAGCACCAGTCGTTCTAACAGATTTACAAAGCTAACACAAAGTTGTCTAACTTTCTTGATAACCTTTTGAGGGAGGATGAAGATCCTATTTCAATAATTCAGCACACTAAAGATAAGAGATTGTATCAATTGGACTCTCCCTGCATAGGTTAGATGTCTAGCTGCCCAGCTGTCAGTCAATCTTTTCTGTAATTCTCTCCACCAAAGGAAAGGGGTACAATTCTAAAGCACGCCGACAAGGCCGACGGATTTCCTTCTTAACAGCCTTACTTAATCTGATATAAGGACCTGAAGCAGGCAGCTTCTTCTCGACGCAGGAGATTCGTGAACAAGCCCATCTAAGAGACTAGCAATAGCAGCCTTTATTCCGATTGCGGCAGAGAGAGCTTCCAACAAGGAAAGTTCAAATAGTTTTTCACAGCGATTCACAGATCTGGATTCTTAGAGATCCCATAAAATAAAGGAGTAGCGAAGCCCTCTGATGCTGAGTTGCTTTTTACACGTCATAAAAGAAATAATAGAGAGGGAAAGATCGGGATGACATCCCAACAAGACGAGATGGAAGGTCTTACTAATCCCCAAAGGTGGTAAGCCTGTCTGGCATAGTAATCTGGTTGGTAAGTAGTTAGATGATAGTCTTTATGAGGAATTGATCCAACAAGGGAACGATCTTCATAGCTAAAGAAAGATTCCTAGTCGCTTTGAAAGATGAAAATGAGAAAAGATCCTGCCCTTAGTACTATTCTGCGAACCCCTTTCTTCACTGGGCAGTACTTCTACTTCTCAACATTATTGCCCTCACATAAGGAACCGTCTACCAAACTCAATGTGATAAAGTAAGAGAAGTCCATACGTACCGGAGACACGTACCAACCGGGGTAGAAAGACACATTTTTTGCTCAAAAAGAGCTAGCTTACAGGATTGAGAAGTCAATTTTGATGTAGCAACGAGAGAGTCTGACTAAAAAATGACATCACGGTAACCCTCAATTCTTATTGGATTGGTCTAGTCACCGCTACTTGCTCTTGCTGTGTACGAGCCCCTCACGCTACCTCGAACTCAAATCGAGCCCTTCTTCTTCTAGCTAGAGGGATGGGGTGTGGTAAAGCATTCGAGAAAGGGTAAAACTAGGCCTGACAGGCCATAAGCCATAGAGAATATTCTTACTCCAAAGTTAGATGAATGAATGGTTTGCTATGAGACCCATTGACCTTAGGAGTGAATAGAAAGAAGGATCTTCAGGCATTGACTAGGACTCGCCTTCCTCTAACTAGGCTGCTCTCATCAGAACACGCATTCTCGCGATCTACTTCCAACAAAGTGAGTCTCACAGAGAGGAGGTTAGCTATATCCCTTATCTCTTAGTCTACTGCCTATCTATTTGTTCCATCAAAGGATGGCAATGACAACTGAAACTAGATCAAGGTCTGTGATCGTAATACGTAATAAAGCTGGAAACTCATCTGCAAACTTGTATCCAAACCCCCTAGAGCTCGAAAGTACCGTTAGACACCTTATTTATGTAGTTCTATAGTTCTAGTTAACCTGGGTGAAAAAAGTATAGATCTCCAGCGAGAGGTTTCGAAGAACACTCGAAAGCGAGAGGTTTCGAAGAACGCTCGAAAGCGAGAGGAGAATGATTGGCTAGATTATTTGGTTCACTCTTTCTATAGCGGAAGATCAAGTTACACACACACATCTGCTGATATAATCATATACCTATTTATCACGACCGCAAATCGCTCCCTAGGAAAGTGCAAATGGCAAGCTGCCAATTATTCGCCTTAACACAATTGCGGGCTACTACAGGATACGGGAATGGGAAGGCACAAGTAAGAACATCCCTTGGGAGGCGTACCCAACCAAGAGCAAGAATGGCAATGAACGGGAAGGGCTACTAGGAGCTCCAAACGAATCAGCATAGAACCACGACGATCCTCCCGCAGTGTTCAACCAAGTCGATAAAGAGCGAAAAGAAAAAGTCTCTTTTCTTTAGCGACCGAAAATCTTATGGAAAAGGACAGAACCCAATCCTATTATCGAACCCTCAAAAGGGACAATCAATCGATCGTACGCATCTGGAGAGGGTGGTTCGAGTCCAGTTCGTGATTGAGCCAAAGGTCATACGTCGAGCAGGTTCTGAAAGATAAGAAGAGAAGGGCTCCTAAATGGAGGGATCTGTTCATCCAACTCTAAATCTCGTAAGAGAATAAATAGAATCTTACGCCCAAAACCACCATGCTTTATGTTGGTCAACAACCAACCACAGTTCTCGTTGAGTTCTTCACTACTCGTACAGGAAGGAGTCTCTCTTTCTTCTTTCTGTTTGGAGGGAATGGAATCATTGTGTCTTTCTTAATCAATCATGCCTCAACTGGATAAATTCACTTATTTTTCCCAATTCTTCTGGTTATGCCTTTTCTTCTGTACTTTCTATATTCCAATTTTCAATGATGGAGATGGAGTACTTGGGATTAGCAGAATTCTCAAACTCCGAAACCAACTGGTTTCACACCGGGGGAACAAGACCCGGAGCAAGGAGACCAACAGTTTGGAAGATATCTTGAGAAAAGGTTTTAGCACCGGTGTATCCTATATGTACTCTAGTTTATTCGAAGTATCCCAATGGTGTAAGTCTGTCGACTTATTGGGAAAAAGTAGGAAAATCACTTTTTTCTCTTGTTTCGGGGAAATAAGTGGCTCACGACAAATAGAAAAATTAATATTATACCATGTGATGGCGAAGTCCCCAACTTTCGTTTATTTCAATCCTGGATGGGGTTTCACTTGTAGGAATGAAATAATGCTAATCTATGTTCCACACGGCCAAAGAAGAGTTGACAGGACAGTTCCAATTCGGGCGGGGAAAGGTTGCCTGCCTTAGAATCCGAATCAACAAGCTCGGAATCCCTAAATACGTTGCTGTGCTCATCAAAGTAGCTGTAACGTGAACTGTGCTGAATGAAAGAAAACCCGTGTCTGACTCCCATGTAGTTCGTTGTAAAAACCAACGATTATTTATTTATTTATTTCTTACTTAGTCTTATAAGGATGCTTTTCTAGTTAGACTTCTATCAATACAATGAAAGAACCATCCCAAACCTATGTGCTGTCAGATAAAAAGAAAATTAGACCCCAAAGAGTCCTTCTTTAACACTTTAGGGGATGGGGGTGAAGGGTGGGGTTTACAAACAAGTCAAAAGAAGCAGTAGACGCTGTGATTAATAGCCCCCTTGAGCAATTTTCCATTCTCCCATTGATTCCTATGAATATAGGAAACTTGTATTTCTCATTCACAAATCCATCTTTGTTTATGCTGCTAACTCTCAGTTTGGTCCTACTTCTGGTTCATTTTGTTACTAAAAACGGAGGAGGAAACTCAGTACCAAATGCTTGGCAATCCTTGGTAGAGCTTATTTATGATTTCGTGCCGAACCTGGTAAACGAACAAATAGGCGGTCTTTCCGGAAATGTTAAACAAAAGTTTTTCCCTTGCATCTCGGTCACTTTTACTTTTTCGTTATTTCGTAATCTACAGGGTATGATACCTTATAGCTTCACAGTTACAAGTCATTTTCTCATTACTTTAGGTCTCTCATTTTCCATTTTTATTGGCATTACTATAGTGGGATTTCAAAGAAATGGGCTTCATTTTTTAAGCTTTTTATTACCCGCAGGAGTCCCACTGCCGTTAGCACCTTTTTTAGTACTCCTTGAGCTAATCCCTCATTGTTTTCGCGCATTAAGCTCAGGAATACGTTTATTTGCTAATATGATGGCCGGTCATAGTTCAGTAAAGATTTTAAGTGGTTTTGCTTGGACTATGCTATGTATGAATAATCTTTTATATTTCATAGGGGATCTTGGTCCTTTATTTATAGTTCTCGCATTAACTGGTCTGGAATTAGGTGTAGCTATATTACAAGCTCATGTTTCTACGATCTTAATCTGCATTTACTTGAATGATGCTACAAATCTTCATCAAAGTGGTTATTTTTATAATTGCACAAAAGCGAGGAGTTCATTGCCCATACATAGTGAAAGGGGGATGGGGGCTGTCCATTCACTTTCCGGAAATGGCAGAAAGAGACTCCAGTGCCGCAGAAAACATTATGTCTCGCGATCTGGAAATATCTGCGGAGATGGATACTGAAACCCTACGCGGATGGGTGGAGGAGAAAAAGGAGAACCCTAATGAATCCCCTAAAATCCCTCATTAGAAAAGACCTGTAAGATTAGTCTGCCGCTTTCTTTCATAACAGAGCCGGGAATAACGGCTGGCATAGAAGTCTCTCGCACGCAAGGGGATGCTGCCGCTGGATGTCACGGTTATGGGGCGCCATGATCCTTCTCTCTGGAGCAATCGAGGGCACTGCCTTCCTTCAGCTTTCAGAGGTGGGGGATGCATCAATCCATCGTTCAGTGAGCTATTTATTGCCGAAAATAGCGCTTCGCTTGCATGCAAGGCAGCACGCCAGGTAGAGCTATCGCTAAGGGCGAAGGAGATGCATTTCTTGGTAGTACTGGACAAGAAAAGAGGGAATAATCTCTTTCTTATTTCTGCCTTTCTTTCCCATGACGACTAGGAACAGGCAAATCAAAAATTTCACTTCGAATTTCGGACCTCAACATCCTGCTGCTCATGGTGTTTCACGATCAGTATTGGAAATGAACGGAGAAGTGGTGGAACGTGCGGAACCACATATTGGATTACTCCAGTGCGGCACGAAGCCGCTGACGCCGAGTCGGCTCCTATGCCGCTAGCTATGCCCTGCTTGGTCCCCCGGTGTAGATTCCGTAGCGCGTCATGAGCACCGGGCTAAGGGGCGGTTGAGCAACTCAAGCGAACCGCCCTACCTTACTACAAGATAGGGACAGAAGGGAGAAGGTTGTGAAGGTGGCCTCGTTATCCACACTTCCGGTCGGATGAATGGAGGACCGACCTGGGTTTTCATGAGCGTTGGCGGGTCCTGGAGTGCCTGTCAAGGGCGCTAGCGCATACCCCGGGGTGATCATCACCACCTGCACCTCACATCTCGGCGCAGACCTGCGCCGGGGGAGCATAGCAGAGGGGGTAAAGGGAGCCCGGACGGTGGAAGAGCCAGGGGAGGCCGGGTCATTTGACGTAAATGGAAGGCCCCTATTATAGAAGGCCCTATGAAGTAAAGGGAAGTGCATGAATTCTTGGAAAAAGAGGGAGCTATCCTATATACTATATAAAAAATGTAAGAAAGTAAATTTAATGAATAGATAGAGTCAACGGTACGACAGAAAGCGCTGCCTAAACGCGAATTCGCTTCCGAGGTCGAGCAGTCTCAATTTCACTACAGGATTTGCGAATGAATGCTGGGCTGAGCCACCTCGAATGGCGTGAGCCGCATGCGGGGAGACCCGCACGTACGGTTTTTAGGGGGATCTGGTCGAAAGACCGGCCGGCGCCCACCCGACTAGAGGTACTGAGAAATTAATAGAGTACAAAACTTATCTTCAAGCTTTACCTTATTTTGATCGTTTAGAGGGCGATCGCGGAGTCACTGAATGAAGTCCTCCGTTTCTTTCGGAGGTGCTGACCCGCAGCGAGGCAGAGATGACTAAGCGACATATGGAATATGGCGACGACAACAGCATGTCGTAGAAGGAGATAACAGGTGGAGACAACGACCCACTAAGACTAACTAACGTATCTACAACTACATCCCCGAGTGGCAGTCAAACGGAGACGTGAATGCAAGATGCCAGCGGAATGATCGTCCGGACAGAGGAAAGGGCTGCTTCCTTCCCACCGCGTCCTTCCTTGTGTGTCGGAGATATAAAGCGAGTGCACCTAAAAAGAACGGGAACTGGGTCGATCTATTCTATGGCGAAACATCCGAAGCATAACTGCACACTCACACGATCTTTGCCGAGAGATAGGAGCATTCGGTGGAACCGGTGAACTACACTTGCTTCTGGATAGATGTGTGGGACAGAGGGCTCGTAGTACCTGCTGCCCACCCTTCCTCCTCCGCTTTGAGAACCGTGTGAACGGAGAGTGGGCTATTGGGAAGGAGGTCCTCATACGGAGTCGCACACTTACTTGAGCAGTGCGGGAGACTGGGGAATGGTTCGAGTAAACTCCCCTGGGGCCGATAAAATAAGAGACGAAGCTTTACATAAAATAAGAGACGAAGCTTTACAAGGAGAGGGCTTTGATTGGTATTGATTTTTTCTTAGTGATTGGAAAGGAGGGCGCTTGGGTATGTTATAGAAAGGGAAGGCATAGGTAGTACTTCGAATGGCGAAGAGAGTCGGCTCGGCAGGTAAGGAATGGGAAATCATCAAGGATGACTTCTTTGTTTTACTGGCGAACGCTTCCAAAGGCGACCAGCTTTCAATACTAGTTGTTACGTTACGCTGCTATTTTTCCAATATCATTGAATAGCATGGCCTGTAGCTAAGGTAACTCAAGTGGGAGAGCCGTGTTATGGGTGACCTTATTGCACGGTTCATAGAGCACTTGTGTATGTGATGCAAGTGAACGTGTACGAAACAGCTGTCGTAAAGTTTCGTTGTTCGTTCCGTCTTTGACCCTATCTATGTTTCTATGATGGCCCAAGAACACGCTCATTCTTCAGCCGTAGAGAGACTTTTGAATTGCGAGGTACCATTACGAGCTCAATATATACGAGTGTTATTCCGTGAAATAACTCGAATTTCAAATCATTCACTTGCTTTAACTACTCATGCTATGGATGTGGGAGCATCAACTCCGTTCCTGTGGGCTTTTGAGGAGCGGGAGAAATTGTTGGAATTCTATGAAAGAGTCTCGGGAGCCAGGATGCATGCCAATTTCATACGACCAGGTGGAGTGGCACAAGATCTGCCTCTTGGCTTATGTCGAGATATTGATTCCTCTACACAACAATTTGCTTCTCGTATCGACGAATTAGAAGAGATGTCAACCGGAAACCGTATCTGGAAACAACGATTAGTGGATATTGGTACTGTCACTGCACAGCAAGCAAAGGATTGGGGATTCAGTGGTGTAATGTTAAGAGGTTCAGGGGTATGCTGGGATTTGCGAAGAGCAGCACCTTACGATGTTTATGAAAAATTGGATTTTGATGTACCTGTAGGTAACAGAGGAGATTGCTATGATCGTTACTGTATCCGTATCGAAGAGATGCGACAAAGTATTCGGATTATTGTGCAATGTCTTAATCAAATGCCTAGTGGCATGATCAAAGCCGATGATCGTAAGCTATGTCCTCCATCACGAGGTCGAATGAAACTATCCATGGAATCCTTAATTCACCATTTCGAACTTTATACAGAAGGTTTTTCCGTACCAGCTTCTTCTACCTATACCGCAGTTGAAGCACCTAAAGGAGAATTTGGTGTCTTTCTCGTCAGTAATGGAAGCAATCGTCCTTACCGTTGTAAAATAAGAGCACCCGGCTTTGCACATTTACAAGGACTCGATTTTATGTCCAAACATCACATGCTAGCAGATGTGGTCACCATCATAGGTACTCAAGATATTGTGTTTGGAGAGGTGGATAGATAGGATAGTTGCTCGATCAGGACCTAGCTTTATTGCAAGCCCAAAACCAATCTGAAACTATCAAGAAGCAGGATCCGCTTACCGAGAGTTGAAGGGGACGAAGTAGATTCTTAGTAAGGAGAAGGGGACGAAGTAGCTGAGTCGCGATATCTTTCTTTTTATTAGTGGCTTGCAAGATACAATTGCAGTAGAAGTGGAACTCCTACATCAAACTATGTTATACGTTAAGTTCCCCAATTATTAGAATTATGTCTCTGACTATCTATGCGTATTGACGCCTTAACTTCGCTATTCGCTGCAATCCCCCGGAATTTCCTTTTTTTACTCGGATTTTATCACCCTCGCAGCTACGCAGTGCATTTCAAATGTTAGGAGATAGACATCTCGATCAGCCGAACAAAGTAGATACGCTGCGAAGAGGAAATGAGATTGGCATAATAATAAATTAGAGCAACTATGCAAATAACCTAACCTATGGAAGGCCTATAGTTATAAAGTTAACAGAAGATGAAGGTGAATAGCCTCTCAAAGACCTATCAAAGATACTACTTGTTCTTTAATAGTTCAATAATCTCGGGTGAAACCTAAGAAAGGTGGCTGACCTTAGTCAATTCATTCTCTTTGGCTTCAGTCAATCTTCCACAGCAGATTTAAAGGCGAAGAGCACTAGCGAAAGGCCTTAATAGGAGAAGCCAAATCTCATAAGAAGCAAATCGGTAAAGAGACTTCTAATCGGTACATGAGAGGGATAACTTTACTTCATCGCGATGACGGATCCTAACATTAGAGATCCATATGAACATTGAATGAAGAAGCGGAAACATTCTACAATGTCAGCTTTAACACTCACTTCGCACTGTCTCCTGGAATCTCCTTAAAAGGTGGTTGTCTATTCGCTTGACGTTAGAGTGATTCTTCGCCTAAGGAAACCCGCCGAGACCAATCATCCGATATCATTCCTTTCTACCTTCGTTTCGGCATCAAAGCCTCTACCAAGCCTGGGCTCAGACTTTTAAAAAGCGGGAATGGCATAAGCAAAAGCTGGATTATTGGAAATGAAGCCTCGAGGAGTGCCTCGCCCCATACATAGGATGAAGGAGAAGTCAACTGGATCCAAAATGGTTTCAAAGTCAATTAAAAGATCTCTCTCGAACCATGCGGATACCCGCTTCAAATAGCTTCAAAAGAAAAAAAGACAGGTGGTCCGAATAGAACTGTATTACCTAGCTTCGAGTAGTCAACTATCCGACCCTACGCTACATCTCAGCATCCACATACTTACCTAGGATAGGGGGAAGAGATAGCTGAACCATCAGATATATTACCCCTTCAAGCTTCGACTTACATACAGCTTTCCTAATCCAAAGAAAATCCCGTAAATTTAGTATGAATGAATAGAATCAATCAATCAAAACTCATAATCAACTCATGATCCCTATAAACATTTACTATGATTGTTATTCATAGAAAGTGGTCTATCTGATATCACTAAGTCGGCTAGCAATCCCGGGTACCTATGGTACTAATCTTCTTTGCATCGTCTAGATGAAATTGTGAACAATAGGGCTTTTTCTATAGTGACCTGGAGAAAATCTTTAAAGAATTCAACCAATCGAAAGCAACCCCAACTATATGGTTGACAATTCTCAAGATAAGAGAACAGGATGTGCTCAGCTTATGACTTTGGCTATGGAGAAAGGACTAGCCGGTGCATCGGTGCCTACAAGGAAATCAGTGAAGAACACGCTTTATCCCCCAGATAAAACCTAAACATCAGCATAAAAAAAATAACAATAAGAAAGTCATCCGAGAAGCATATCCCGAGAGCGCCTAATTAACGAGAGATAGCAAAGGTGCTGTAAGACGGATCCCTTCCCCGAGCGAGCTATCACCCGAAACTCATTCTTAAGGGGCAATTTCAGCTCAATCCTTTAGAAACCTTGGAAATCAATTCCATGTGGCAGCTAGATTGGCAGAAATATTATCTTTTTCGTCGTTTCGCTTACATCTTCTTCTCCTTATGGCTCAGCTCCCGGGCCACATTCAATAAGATAGAGGAAATAGACATTCAATAAGATAGAGGAAATAGACTAGACCGCTTTCGAGAATGAGTGATACCTCGAAAAGGAAAGAACAGGGAGACAAAAAGACTTATGCAACTAACTCTTCAGCAATCGATTCAATGAACTTTCATGAACCGGGGCGACGAACTAGTGATAGAAATTACCTTCCCGGTATTTGTTATTTAAAGACGCATGCTCTGATCCTGCCTTTACTTCCTCAAGGGCTAGATAAATAGGGAGCTCTTTTGAGTTTCTTATTGGCATCGGATTCTTTGATTCTATTCATCCGGAATCATATGAATTAGAATTATCGTAAGATCAGATCTTCTCACTCTCGCACTCTTTGATAACTTCCTTTTCCTTGACTTGCTTTTCTTAATCTGGTCAAGCCCGTTAACTGCCTTATCCTTGCATCTGCTTTGGCTTCCTTTGAAGAAAGCTATGCTCTAAATAAAGCTATTCTGTTTTTCTACTGGTTCTTCTCGGTTTTGTCCTAAGAGCTGTCATTTGATCGATCGACGAGAAAGATTTTTATTTTATGCGCAGTTCCACATCAGTTTCACGATTCAACATCACTGTTGTTGATCTCAAAGCTACTGCATTCTCACTTGACTTGTTCACTAAGGCCTGTTTAGAAGGCTTGTCGGCCTGTTTATAAGGCTTGTCTTTTTCACCTTCAAAGTTTCCTGATGATGGATTGCTTGACTCTCTTTCACCGTAGCGTATAGTTCTTTTTTATTTACTTGTTACAACCCGCGCGGTTGGAGGATAGCCATGGATTCCCTTGTGCGATTAGGCGAAATAGATGTGTAACCGCTAACAGGCTGACGTACCTTTGTAGCGTTATCAGCTTTGAGTACGTTAGGAGCTGAGACGTAAGTAGGAGCTGAGTAGGATGGTAGATGTTCATTCACCCACCATCGTGCCTTAGTTTTCAGCTTCAACAGACTTGTACGATTACGGAGGGATATTCTGTAGTTGGCATATCGACGAAAAGGATGTTCAGTTCAAGTAAAAGAACCGGAATTATCTCTTGGTCTCGGCCAGGAAAGCAAGCTGTAAAGAAGAGCTATAAATAGAAATACGACTTGCTTTAGATACTACGGGAGATGCAAAAGAATATGATTCACAACCTACGGGATTTATTAGATTATTAATAATAATATTTCCGTTTAAAGAACGCGTTGCTACAGGAGTGAAATACTAATTAAGCGAAAGAGTACTTCGTACGTAGCTCGGACTGAACTTCGTCGATACTCATAAGGCAGCTGAGGCCTTATATAGCTAGATGAAATATCCGCTACGCTAAGAAGAGGACGGTCAATTAACCAACAACTGGCTATGCAACTCTTAAACTTCAACTGGAACCACAAGCAAAGCCGAAATCGCTGATCCAGCAATGGCAGGTGAGACCTATGTTGAGATTACATAAAACAGAAGACCATATCTATGTATGCGAGATTGCTGCTAGAATACAAGCATTAGCCCGATCCCTTTATTAGATTAGCGGAAAGATAAGGTGGCGAAGCCAATCAAGCCAAGATAGGAAGTCAAGTATGCCGGTGAGAGAATCAGTCTATGCGCGGGAGAGTCCTACCCTTGATCTGCTTCGTGCTTCTGGCTCTGAAAGACCTTTCTGTATCATCGGAATGAATGCCGCATAAGGAACGTTAGGAGCCTACAGTCGAAGATGCGAAGTAAGGCCGATAACTAATCATGCCAAACAAAGGCTAGTGGCAGCTTCACTAGGCAAGACAATCACTGTAATATAACCGAAATAAGCCTTCCGCTCCAGAGTTAGTGTTAGGCTCGTTGAAACTGATTTCTATTTATTTCACAAATCGAATCTCAATGATCAATCTATGAGCGCCCTTCTCAACCATTGATTCCTTGCTCCTACCTTGCCAAAGGCCCCTATCCCGTCAGACTCAGATTGAGCTGCACTCTTCGGGCAGGCCTTGGTAATCCAAGACCTTGTACGGTACGGGCAAGCAGTCGGTCTGATCAGTCGGAATGTATTAGGAGCCTTGTTTTCTTTTCGGTGAAAGCGAGAGACCGAATAAAAGAAATTTGATCTAAGCAGCAACTCGTTTTTAACTACCCTCATTACGAGGATGCTTCTAAAGCTACTACAAAGTGCAGGCTGGAAGTGGTGTTCTCCTGTTGGCTCCTTAAGGTAAGTGCCCCTCTCCAGGACAGTTGACTTTATTGCGTACTTCTTTTCTCTTTTTTTCTTTGTAAAGCGCCTATAAAGTCTTCTTCATACGCTGCTTTGGCCGTAGGTATTAGACACAGAGGCCTACCTCTATCAGTATAACAACCCTGCGAGCAAGGAAGAAAGAAACTAGCTAAGCAAGTCATTCCAGATGCCAATCCTCCTAGATTGCTACTCATGTGCATGTACCGATCAGAAGAGAAGTGCGCACATAAGATAAGGCGCGGAGCCAGCCAGGTACCGAGACCACCAAGTAGGGGACACTCTCCTTGCAACAATTCATGGATCATCAATGTTCAGGCGAGGTGAAAAAAGTCTCCGCGAGACCTCCGATAGGCTAACAAGCAAAGGCCGAAAGTAAGTACTTTATACAGGCTTTGAGGCTAAATACCGGTTCATCGCGCAGCTTAGAGGAAGACGTATTCAGCTGAGCCTATAAGCGAACAAGCTTTAGCGCTGACTTTATATCCGCTTGCGATGGAGAGTTAATTGAACATCGTCCATTGAGTGCTTGGCCACGATGACACTTATAGTATAGTAGTCACTACGCAGCGAAATGATAAAAAGGAACTTTAGAACAGGGGTCAACATTCACTATTAAAACAGCCATCGATGCATACTCACCTACACCATACATCTTTATAAAGGATAGTTAACCAGAATCAGGGCTATTAGAAATAATCCGAATCGTTGGACTGAAACGTGGTTCTGATTTGAATATCATTTCAACTGAGTCCTTTAATGAGTGGAAATATTCACCTACTGTCGGGGAGGGATCGTCACCAGGGCAGGAATCGTCACCAGGGCGAAAGCACTCATTTCCCTACGCTCATGCACTGAAAGAAAGCACCTCATGAAAGAACCATAGCAAAGGAAAGAGAATAGATAGTACCTTCTTCAACAACCCCTTCGGAATACCCAGTGAGACCATAAACTAAGGATTCCAGTAAGGAAGTTTGTCCTATGAAATTTCCTTTTGGTTCGGTACTGGCTTTCGGGCATAGGTTTCTTCAAAGGCTTTATGCAGAGATGAGCAGTACAAGTAAGTAAGCCGCTCATAAAACAACCGCAAACGATAGAGCTCTTCCTGCTTACGACTTCGGGCTTGAATAAACAATCGCGAGGGTTTTGACTTCTCGATTGGCTAGCTAGCAGCTTTCTTATCAAGATAAGGGGAAAAGAATCCCAACTACCGGAAGAATCTGAAAATCTACACTACGATTTTACCCGAAGAAATAAAAGAGGAAGACTGCACGGGAGAGGGGAGAAGTTGATTTGTTAATTCCGATTATCCTACATATAGTGGGGATTCTGATGTTTATACGGAAGCGGAAGGTCAGTTAAGCTTTCGAGCTGGTTATAGCTGTATTCCAATTATGCTGTCTAACTAAAGCAAGCAAAACCAATCCGGACAGTAAACCGCTCAATAGGGTAATCCAACAATCGGACTTACTCGGGTCAGGTTTCCTTGTCTTCTGTCTGCTTTCCTTTACTTGCTCGAGAGTGAGAAGTGAGATTTACCGATCTCGGAGGAAAGATGCAACAACCCCTTCGCCTAAAGGCTCACCGATAAACCCCATTCGCTATTCGCCTTTCGGCTCACCTTCTTTTAACCCGTTCGCCTTACCCATCATTAATAGAATAGGCTGACTCACTTCGCTCTTATAATTGCATAGATGAGTTAGCAGCTTCATAGGTCAGCGAGATTCAACGCGCTGTAGAGTCATTCATGTAGGCAGTCTGGGGCTTTACCTCCCTAGAATGGTAAGATAGATAGGTCGGAAAGGAAAGGCTAGGAGTGGAATGAGCTCAAAGGCTCTTAGGAATCTCTTTTTTTGAGTTTCTTAGATAAGGTTTGTCTTCCGAGTCGCCCTATTCAAATACCCGACAAGATTAATAAGCTGTTCAATCAATTAAAGCACTATCGCGAATAAAAACGATAACTTATACAATAACACGGGTTGTTCTAAGCGAAAGGGATTAGGAGATTTTGAGAGCCCCTTGGTAAAGCCTCCGCATCAACACCAACAAGAGCTGAGTCAATAGTTGCAGAGTCAAGGAATGCAAATGCAGATTCAATTTATTTTATTGGTAAGCAAGCTATCGAGCTGGATTTTGCTTACGAAGCCTATCCTTGTCTGATGGGCTACTTCCGTTCCTTCGTTGGCATCTTCCTTCTCCGCGTAATCCCCTTTCTTTGCAAACTCAAGGCCAGGGATTAGGTAGGCGGTTTTCTTTCTTTCTCATTGACTGTCTGCCTAGTCCTTTCTCTATAGCAAGTACCGTTCAAGCCTCTTCGCCTATAGGCTCAGCGCTTTCGCCCCTCAACCCGATAGAAAGGCAAAGGCCTAGCTGAAGTACCAATTTCTATAAGACCATTTGGGATAGCTCGACGCTCGAAAGTCTATACTTCTTACTCGCAACAAGAAAAATAGAAGAGATTCCTTTAAGTTAAGCCCCGGAGGAAACCGGATATGCATTCTTACAACGGGACTAAAGGTCTTGCAGTTTAGTCCGTCCTTGAGTAACCTATGGGGCTAGTTGACTTGTACCCCTTTTATGCATCTGCTTTCGGTTCCGTTCTTGAAAGGAATCTTTTTCCAGAAGTGGGGAAGACCCGCTTCGCACCTTTAATCAATCTGCTTGACTTGCTTTTCAGAATCTTAATCTTGAGCTCACGGGTCTAGATTGCAATAGCACTAGGAAGAGAAAGCTGAAGAAGAATAGGATATTAAGCCCGACCGAGCAGATAAAAGTAAAGCTATGCGATTGGATCTTTCCTTGCTCTCAGTTCCTGCAGCTGTCATGTCTAGTCTTCTTCCCTCTGAGATAAGGGGACCCGCGGATGACTCCTTTTAGTCCTGGGGGTTAAGGGCACTTGTCTCTCAACTTGCTTTCCTTTCTTTCCTCGGGGAATCACTAGAAAGAGCTTTTATCAAGTAATAAACTTTGAAAGATCACTTATAAAGCAGCAGCATCCATTACTTCTCAGCTAGAGATAAACTTGCTAACGTGAGCCTATCGTATAAAGGTTTTGAGGTTTAGCCATAGAATTGGTTATGAGCGAGAAAGGATATAGCTTGCGGGAAAGGAATAGCTTCATGTCTGATGTGATAGGTTGGGGAAGAGACTTCAACCCCTTCGCCTTTCGTCTCACCTCTAAAGACCCTTACGGTTCTTACTCAACAGCTAGAAAAAGAGTTATTGGATTTTAATTACTTGTTCTATCTCTAAAAAAACCAGCATATTCCGCTATTAAAGCAATGAGTGAGTGAGATTAGGGAAGAGAGACTAGGCTTGAAAGAGCTTTAGATGAGGCACCCATCTTTATAACATCGGACTTACTGCTTTTGCGCTTCGACCTTCAAGTGATAGAAAAATAGGTAGCTCTTCAAAGAACTAATTAGTAGACTTTCTTTGCCGAACAGTAAGGCGAAGAGGCTGATGAGAATAAGTCCCAATGAGTTTGGTACTAGTCTATGTCGTTAAACGGAAACCTTGGCGTAATCAAGGAAAGGTAATTCACCCTACTTTATTGGTAATGGGGAAGCTCATCAAGGAAAGAGAAACCTTCCACTTACTTCCGTATAGACATCAGAATCTCCCCTGAAGGGGTATGGGTATATAAAGCAATCTCCTCTTACATGAACCGCGACTCGGTCTTATCTGTCTACTATCTATCGGAATGAGCAACCCAATCATCAGCATGAAGAGGTCACGGAAGTTGAGGAACTCGCCCATTTAGAGGCAGTCTCACGTCAGTCATACCAGTTAACGGAAGGCCATGGCTTATCCCAGGTCTTGTCAGAGATGGACCTCACCACCCACGATAGCGAAATAGTCTTCCACCTCTCTATCCGAACCAACTTCAGGGAATAGCAGACATGGGAAGGTAACATAGGTAATAGACCACTCTCTACAAAGAAAGAACTTGCTCTACAGCGGGTGAAGGTGGGGACATTATAAACCTCAACTCAAGGTCGGACTAAAGATTTAGCGCTTCTGCTTGGTTTGTCTATTCGTTTCGAGGCTATCTCAGTTCCTAGGAAAAAGCTTTGCCCAGAGTCATACAACAAAAGAAAGGGCAAAGGAGGGTCAGCTCCTTAGACCCGTTAAGCCTCTGATCCCATCAACAACTAAACAACTTTTTCTACTACCTTTCTGGCGCCGAGAGAGAAGAGGGCCCCTAGATGAATACGGGCCCTCGAAGGACACTACCTTTTCGTCTCGAGGTATCACCGATTCTCAAGCAACTAACTTTTCTGAAAGCGAGTCGAGTTAAGGGATGGGATGGGGTCTGCTTCTTTCTCGAAAATAGAATGAAAGGTAGGGAAGCTCTAAAGACGAGAAGCCTATCGTTAACCGGTTTTCTTTACTTGCTTCGGGAATGAATTAGCTCGGAGCTCATTTACTGGCAAAAGAGCGGTAAGGGTATGTCTTTTTTGCTTATGGTTCTACTTATTTAGTTTTCTTCTTTTCTTTCTTGGTTCGGGAAGGAATAGGGGATTAGCAGTACAAGTAAACTAGCTGAATCGATTCTTACTCAACAGCTTGTTGGCTAAGGCGAAGAGGCTGATGATCAATCACCTAGGTCGCTTGTTAAAAGGTGAGGAAATTACCTCTTTTCGACTGTAGACATTTTATTCGTCTGTCGGAAAACCTTCTGAACCTATTGGCTCACCTCCTTACCTTAGGTCTCCTTCATCAGTCCAGTGGTTCGAATCCACCGCTTTCATCTATAACTGAAATGAAATCATATTAATTAGCGGAGGACGCAGAAGAAGGTATGACGTAGGGTGAATTACTGTAAGTAACCCCCGATACAATTTCAAAGCTGTGAGAAATCCCGGTATCAGAAGTAGAAAGCCTAACCAAGAAATAGGCAGACTTCATTCCTTGGTCTAGCAAGCAAGTCTTTACAAAGAGATAAATCCTCAAAGGTGCTTACACCAGAGTTTATCGGTTTTTCTGGGGTTCAATTCCAAGAGTTGTACTGAAAGCGATGAAAGTAGGGCATTCATGAATAAAGGGGCATTAGCTCATAGCCATTTGCTTCGAATATAGAATTAGAAACTCTTTGCCTTACATCTCAGCGCGTTTACGCCTGTTCGCGAGCGGTGGTGAGCTGAAGGAAGCACGTACACATCTAGACAAATTAGATAGAAGAAAATCAGGGTCTAGGAAACCTAGGTGGAGAATTCAAAAGTCTTTTCTACTTATAATTCAGATATTCTCTTATATAGAAGAAGCCGTCTCATTGTTAAGAGGCGCGAATGCCTATTATCGAGGGCGAACTACTTCTTTTCCTTTCAATCAAATGGTATTTATCGATCTATGTTCACTACGGGATGGGATGATGTAGTGTAGTAGGGTTGTTGTGGCTATAAAGTAGCACCTATCGTTGACTATAGCGACGAATAAGAGAATGAATCATTTGGTATGATAAAGTTTCCAGAACCACCAAAGCAGGAGATAACCATTGACACTGATCCATTGGACCCTTCTAAGCTATCGAGGCTCAGCTCCTACTGTCCCCTCTTCGATGCGTAAGTGAAGAAAGAGTCTACAACGGTGATTCATAGACGAATAGGCCCCTTGTCCATCCCAACGCGTAATCGGAGAACCCGCCATGAGCCCCTAAGGACTCCGTACTAATGCTACATCTCCCCACCTATCATCCCTTCTTCTATTTTAGAATAAATATCATACTCGGAGAAATAGACCTCCATTCGTCTAGAAAGAAGAACTCAACTCATCTAAATACGATATTCTTATAAGCAATTTCAAGTCAACGAGACACCATTTCTACTGTCATCATTCTTCTAATCTTAAACTTAAATACGAAATAATCATGCCCAAGATCAAGAATCTTATACCTCCCGTCTAGTTGCCACAGCTCTTTCACTCGAGAAGAGAGAGTTTGGAAGCCTAAAACTTTTCTTAACAGCATTACGCCACGGCTTCCTTAGCAAGGCCTTCTCTTCCTGGCCATCCTTTGGGAAATTGACTGTCTGTGTACAGGCGCAGGAAAAGAGAGATCAGCTTCTGCTTCGATTCCTTATCTTGCTTGAAAGCCTTAGCACTCCACTCACCCGAGAGTAGATGAAAGCGACATTCCTCATCTTTATAGAAAGAAAGCCAAGTCCGATCCCGAAAGCAGATGAAGGAGATACGGAAATCTCTCTGGCAATGCATCATGGAGTCCCTTTCGCAAACTATGCTTAGCCCATGGGAAATGTGCTTCCGGTTTATAGCCTTTCTCGTTGAGCTAATAGGTTAGGTACTCCTCCTGTCTTTCCTCAAGAGCTGATCTAAATGAGTCCTCTATGGTCTTACCCAGGGAAAGAGAACAAAGACAAGAAAACAAGGAAACAGCTAAACAACGAATCCGCACTTAAAGGGTTAACTTCGGGGTCTTACTCTAGGGCGGACGGAGTAAAGGAGTGAGCTTCAGGCTTGGGAGAAAGGAAAAGCTTTGATTTCTCAAAACTAATCTTCGAACCTTACATGAACGAAGGAAGGGGACGTAGTAAGTAGTGGCTGGCGAACGTGCTGCTAAGTCGAATGAATTCTATTCTTCATCGATTTAGGATTGAACTGAAAATTGAACTCTACGAGATCATTGCAAATTCGATTTTGATGGCGTTGGGTAAGTGGAGTTGAATCTAGCTAATTCGTCTGAAACCTTTAACCAATCGATCGGGTAATCCGCAAAGGGATAGAGAGTTTCAAGAGAAGGGATAGTCTAACTCTTGGGAAACCTCAACCGAAACCAGATTTAAAGGGATGTATAGTCTTCTCTTCGGGAAGTACTTGATTTCGAGTCCTAGAAAAGCCCTTTTATACGCACGCTCGTGAGACCTTGTTCTATCTCTAAAGGTTGCAGGTTCTAGCAAGTTTCTAGGTGATGGAGCTGCGTTAAGCCTTTTCATTTTTACTCGAGCTGAAAAGGAGGTGCTCTACCGGGACCAACCGCTGAACCTATTCAGAGGACGAATGTAGCTTTTCCTAAGATTGAATTATTCCTTTCGATTCGTATCTTCTATAATATAGAATTTCTTCCATAACCGGTGAACCTAGATTCGTACTGTGAGCTGCTACGCTACTTTGCCACGCAGGAATCCCGATCGGAAAATAAGCTACCACCCATAAGCCCTAAAGAACTCAATTCCTTTCTTTGCCTTTCTCTTTAGGGCAAGGATATCATCTGCCCTTTCGCCTGCTGAATGATCTGAAAGAAATGCCGATTTAGCCGAGAAAGGGTCTTTTCTATTGGACCCAACCGTGAAATCTATATCTCATTTGTACGACTCAGCTTCAAAGCCTATCGTTAATTTGTTTTCTGACTAACCGGAAGTCTTATCCAACTCGATAGTTCTAGAATAAAAGCAGCTATCCCTACCCGAATCTAATGTAATGGTTTGAGCTGCTCCTGCTGTTGAATAAGTTTCAGGTCTTTCAGTTGCAGAACCTCTCGCTCTTTCGAGAACAACAATAGGTGCCTTTTTCATAGGATTCGAAATCGAAAACTTTGCATTTCATATAGCTGTCAAAGCTTACTTTTTTAACTATAGGCAAGTTCATAGATTCCTTTCTACTCCTTCGTATTACTAAAACCCTAGAAAAACGAAATCAGAAACAAAGGGAGAACAAACCTTATCCAATGACTTGGCGGATTCACATTCGTAGGAAAGGCCTAGCAACTAGAAAGTAAACCGGGAATGCAAAAGGAGAGCAGCTCACAAACAAGGTTCCAGCAGACGGGTTGCCTTTACTCCCAGATCAGCCTACTTAAAAAGGGATGGGGGAAGAAAAGGTGGAGTAGTATACCCCGCCCGCCTCTGAGAAAGCAGCTTTTTCATCAACCGAAGGGGCTAGGATGTACTCGAAATCTCACCATCCGCATTTACTGCCCTTCTCAAAAAATAGGAGGGTGGTAGCTATGCGACGAAGTAAAAGTAATAGATTTAGATCGGAAGCAACGTAAAATAAACCAAATTTGATACCCGAATATTCGGTTTGATACCCTGCTACTAATTCTTCCTATGCTTCTGGTAAATCAAAGAGTAATCTCTCACATTCTGCTAGAGAAGAAATTAATTAGAAAAACGATAAACCCTATTGGCTGGCGCCACAAATTCAATCCCCAAAAACCATATTTTGACTGTGCCTCAACTATATCAACTGCTCTTGAACTGTTAGACAATTATAGTCGATGATAACATCACTGTTTACATCGCTAGTCCAAAACCGAACGTGAGGGTTTCACCTCATACAGCTCCTCGACTTACTATTAAAGCTCAGCCGACTCCCTTCAAAGCTTCAGCATCCCTCAAAATCCCACCTGCAGCAGAGAGTCCTGGCGAACCTCGCGCACTACCATCAACATTCACTAGCATCAAAGAGGCTGCTATTGCGCCAGAACCATGATAACCACACAGCATACACAAAGATGATCTTCCACGGGATATTAAGGAAGACAATCCTGCTCTTACAGTTGACAGAAAGCCATGAATGAAGGTCCAAAGCGAAGAAATCAGAGGTGACTGCCATAGAATTAAGCTCTAACCAAAGGCCTTTGGATGAATCACAATCTCTCAGGGCATGTAACAACGTTTCATCCTGCAAATTACATCTGAAACAAGTAGAATTATTCATGAGAGATCTATTACAAAGCAAAGACTTAGTAGGAAGAGAATTATGGATAACTCTGAAAATAAGGAGTCTCTGTTTGGAGGGACAGGGAAGCTCCCAAATCCAATTCCACGAATAACTTGGAGAAGGAAGAGCAGAAAATTGGCTCTTGTAGGCTGATGCAATGGAAAAGCTTCCGTCACCCTCGAGTTTCCAATACCATTCATACACATAGTTACTGTCGACGCTGATCCATAGCGCGGAAATATTCCAAATCACATTTTCCGATAGGCTGTTATACAGGCGAGTCATATCCCAACACCCATACTCAACCCATTATTAAGGACTCCTCTGCCCTTTAGGATGCTACGCCACGTATAGGAATCCGTTGGTTTAACTGGCACTGAGAACAAATCATGGTTCCGCAAATCTTCTTAAATTCTTAAAGAAAGGTCTCAACGAGCCTGCAGTTCTTTTCGTCTTCTTTCTTCCCTGGCTGGGGAAGTGCTAAGGCTTGAAAGGGATAGGGTTTCATTTTGGGGTAGAAGAATATAATCTCATCCGCGAAAGAATGCTGAGGCAAAAGAGTCGTGTTGACTGGAATAAATATGGGGATTGTAACTCCAAGTTTTATCATGTTGTCATTAACAAATCTCGAAAAGCGGGATAACGTCAAAGGTATCAGCTCTACTATCGGTGAAGCGGAGATCCAACCTGGCATTAGCCTACTAACGATTCAGAGCTCTTCTTTCTTACGCGTTTACAGTCCCCAAGTCCGGTAACGAAAGCAGATGCAACAAAGAAGATGAGAGAAGAACATGCGAAGCGCTTTGAAGCTGGTATAAGGATTTCCCTAATTTCGTATAAAATAAGCAAGCCGAAAAGCGGAGTTGGTTTATGATTCTAGGTAAGCTTTCGCTTTCGATATAGGAAGCTCACCAAGACTTTAGCTTGGAATTCTTCTTTATAGACGTTATCGTTTGCTGTTGACTAGTTAGGTCTGAATCCGCTTTCTCCTGAAAAAGCAAATGAAAATTAAGAAAACCCAGATTATGAAACTAGAAAGTCAGCTATTCTATTCCTTAAGTCACACATCTTACATAAGATAGATGGCTCGCTTCGTCTTCACTTGAAAGCGGGAAAAGCAGGAACGTCAGTTGACAACCCTTAGCTTCTACTACAACTATACTATAATTGACCTAGCCTTCCTACTTAAATGCTTAACAGATGCTAAAGAGTGTGACACTCGAATCCAATCTTTTAAGAAGTAATTAAATTACCCTTCTTCCCGTCACTGACCAAGAAGCAATCCTGGGGTAGGCTCCGTTAAGAGCTTCCTCGGCATTCTAGTATGACCAAAGCATTAGACCTGTCTCTATCCTTGAACTTGGGGCGGACATATCCTGATAAGAATATAAGTGTCAATGTGGCTGGATGTGAAACCGCCTGTCTTACTGTTTTCCAAAAGCGGGCTAGCTTACGTATACGAGTTAAGGCTCGGACGGGTAAAACCACAAATGTAGGGCTTGATAGGAAGGAAAGGAGAAGCAGGCAAGTGAGGGGAGTTGGGTGGTTTAGATGATACCATCTCCCGTTTGAAGGTAGAAGTATAAAATGGCTTGAAGCAACAAGGTAAAGATTCTGATTCTAGTGGGAGAAGTTTGCAAACTGTTTCAAGTGCTTCCTATGAGCTAGATAATATGCATCCATTTTATTCTGATGCATTAGTTTGCCGGCGGTTACTGATGAAAGCTCTGTTACGTGCTATTTCCCTTGGAACATATGCCCTTGGTAACACTTCACGTATCTATGGATCTGAGTAGAGTTTTCTGCTACAATGCTTGTGCATAATCTTTAGACGAGCAAAATATTTTGGTGGTGGGGTGTTTTCACTTGCGGCAACTGTCATGAGTGATATAATTCACAAGGATCCTACCTCTTTTCCTGTATTAGAGGCGTCTGGTCTTCCTTCTGCTTTTCTTGATGCTATAATGGATGGTGTCCTCTGCTCTGCTGAGGCCATAATGTGCATACCTCAGTGTTTGGATGCCTTCTGCCTGAACAATAATGGCCTTCAGGCTGTAAGAGATCGTAATGCTTTGAGGTGCTTTGTGAAAATCTTGACATCTAGAACATATCTGCGTGCCCTTACTGGTGAGACACCAGGGTCCTTGTCTACTGGATTGGATGAACTAATGCGCCATGCTTCTTCACTGCGTGGACCTGTAGTGGATATGGTAATAGAAATCTTGAATTCCATTTTTAAAATTGGATCTGGAGTTGATGTTTCTTTCTCATCTTCAGAACCTGCTAGCTGCTCAACTCCTCTATGGAAACTGATGCTGACTGGTGCCATCAGATGATAGGGAATCTAGCAGGATGGATAGTGCTGAACCTGACACTGAGCTTTCTTCTGATGCTTCAGTGAATATTGAGTAATTCCTCCCTGATTGTGTAAGCAATGCTAGTTGTCTTCTTGAAACAATTCTTTTTAATACTCTTCCAGTCGCTTACCTACATCGAGGAGTGAGTCTTTGTGTTTAGCTGAGGAAATGAAGGTGTTATGGCCTGCCCGAGAAGGAGATTCAGGCTTTTTATGACAGTGGAGAAGTGGACGAGGATCGCGGAAGTTCACTATGGTGATTCGGTGAAGAGAGCGTTAAGCCTAGTGATTATTGTTGAGATCTTGTTGGTTTTCCTACACGATATGCGAATGTAGCTACTTCTGACTATGTTCCCACTCCTAATCCTTATACCACTACTGAGCATAAAACTGTATCTGTGTCTGAGGTTAACTAATACACTCGACCGTAGGGAGAGGAGAGGGGTTAACTAATACACTCGACCGTAGGGAGAGGAGAGGATCGTAGAGATGAAATTGAGCTAGCAAGTAGTTAATAACTAAACCCAGGTACAATCAATAGAAGGTCAAGAAGGTTAGAAAGTCCAACTTCCACAGCCTCAGAGATTGAATTGACCCTTGACGACTTCCTGCAAGCTTCAGTTGGATAGCGCTGCTCTATTTGTTGATGCTGTTGGCTTTCCATAATACCTTGCTTTAACTGTCTACTAGCTCGCATGCAGAATGAATTGATGATGTCCTTTGGGCTCCATCTGTAATCGAAGGAAACTGGCTTGCTTGATTCGAGTGCTAGCTGTCTTCTGCGGTTATAGAATTTTGAAATATCTTATCTTACCTTCTCGCTTACACTATTATTAAAAAGGGACACAGACTGGTTCAACATTAGAGCCAGGGACTGATGGTACAGTACTTGATACTGCCTCTTCCTTCAAAATGAAAGGGATTACACAAACCCAACGAATCTCTCTTGGCTGGGGTTGATGACCCTATATTCAAAAGATGGGCCTTGAGCCTGGTTAAGAAAGGAAAGAGGTCTTACGTCGCTTAGACCGATTTCATTGTTTTCCCTAGCCGTGGAACACCTATTGTGATAGACATGTAACATAAGAAAAATGCTAAAACCAGAAACTTCAGTTACCAGCCTTAGTCGCTTAGAACCTGTAACTAGAATGGAATGACTTGCGTATAGAACAGTCAACGTCAGGTTTTCAGCTTCGTTCAATTTCCTGCAGATTCTTAGATTCCTTCCTATTCTACGGATCAAATACATCTAGAGTTCGCTTACTCAAGTAAGAGTTCCATCTATTTAAATAATTATAGGAGTCAAGTGAATAATCTTTTTTTTTAAAGCTATCGAGCTATAGGACAAGCAAAGTAAAAAGATCTATCCAGCAGGTATAGCAGGTTTACTAGCCATTGATCTAACTAGTTTGAATGCTAGTTTCCAGTGATAAAATTGCATAAAAAGGATTTTCTATTACCAGGCGAGCCCCTTTACCTGCGGTTTAAGTTGGACTCCCTAGAGATTTCTTTTCATGAGAGGGTGTAGGATTACTATTACTATAATAGGCTTATGGAGAGGTGCGCTAATAAGCGTCTGGAAGAAAATATGTTTTTCTTTTTCTCACAGACTAGGGGATGAATCTCTATACCAAAAAGCAGTTATATAAAGCACTGCTGCCATTTCCTTATAGAATAAGGTACTTGACAAGTCCTACCGGCTTCTTTCAGTCCTAAAGTAAATCAAGAGTCTAAACTCGATCTTGGGATGCCATATGGCGGTGTAGATCCATTTCCGTACTCGATGGATGAAGCTACTGAGAATACTACGATGAATGAGGACTTTCTCTCGGGTATTGTCTGGGGAATACCATAAATCACTAATCCTGTCATCCGCTTTATTACTTCGGGTTTAGAGCGAGTGAAAAGAGTTTGTCTAATTCTACGATAGTAGATTGACTTGAACCTTCTATTCTAGTGGATTGGGAAACTCCGTCCGTCCCCTAGGACTAGTAGGAGTTGAAGATGAAAAAGATGTATAGTGTCGCGAGTAATAAATAGGTTCGTTCCTACTTTCATAGCATCTAGTAGTCGTCCTTCTCCTTGAAAGCCAACAAGGGCTAGAGGGGCACCCTCAAGTGATCAAGGGTCCGCAGGAGGAAGGTGCACCTCCCAGCGCCATCCAATGATAAAGCCTGTATCCACCTTTACACTTCAGTCAGCTGGAAAGCACGCCGGTAAGGGAAAGTAAGAAAGTGAAAGCAAGCGACAGGCAAATAAAGTGACTCGACGTGTTTTAGTCCTGCAGAACCTATAGTTCGAGTGAGAATTCCCAGACATTCAGAAATAGCTTTCCTAAAAGAGAAACTGGTTCAAAAGTATCTACCGATCCCGCGATAGGAAAGAGGGCTGCTAGGTAAAAAGGGGTTAGTGCTAAAGGCAAATAAGCTAATGTGCCTTATAGCTTTCTGTTTTATTTGTAGTCTTTAGGCTGCAAGTCATTTTGTCTCTGTAATCTCAGTACGCCTTCCACTCGCCCGCCTGGAATGAAGGGTCTGTCAAGAGAAAGACCTACCAGAAATGCTCGACCAAAACGGGTCAAAGATTAGTATCAAAGAAGAAAGTAGCAGCCTACTCTGGGCAAAAAGGAAAGGGGACAAAGGACACGAAGTCGCTCGAATAGTTGGAGAGGGTATGATTAGGTGACTACATTAATCGCCGCTGTAGGTTAGGTTCACCTTTTTGTGAACAGGAATGCGGAGATGGTGAGTTAATCGGTCTTAAGTCTCATAGCATCCTTGCTTTCAATAGTTCCTTCAAAGCGGAGAACATCCCTTTGATGAATAAAGAAAAACGGCGCACGGACCGTACTCGAGTTTAGGAGATATCACTAGCATTGGTAACTTTTAGAGATTCTTTTTCGAACGTACAGCTCCCCCTTTTTCAAGGGTCTTCTCATGCCTGAAATACTAGCCCTGTTCCAAGCTTTCCGTTGCTACTGTGAACATAGGTAGATAGAAGATATCAATCCCGACGCGCGAAGAACTATAGGGACATCTTATAGAAATTATCCTAGGTACCGCTTTTATGGACTCTGAGAACAGGTAACTCTTTGGTCACTTTCTTCCTTCTGATGCGTCTTGTTCTCAAATGATCTTTCCAGCGTGGACGTAAGTAAAAGAAAAGAAGAGAAAGAAAGGCGCTTCGGCTCAACACTTGCCTAGACGAGCTGCGTTGAGACGTTAATGGTTGTCCGAGTCAGGGAGAGAGTCTTCGAATTCTGAACCTGGTAGTTAAAGAAAGATGATAATCCTTTTTGAATACCCGATCCCATTCCTAGCCGCCTAGAAAGTAAGGCGAAGGATCCGAAGTCGCAGAATCAGTTGCACCGAAATGGGGTCGCACCGGTCGTAGAGAAGATCCCATTGAACAGTAATTGATTGATTCATTTCACTCTTCATATAAGGAACCGCGATGCTAGTAGTCTCATCCCATTTATTTAGTCCAATCAGCCATCAAATCCAACACTATGGTAAATCCAACACTATGGTAAATCCAACACTATGGTATGGTTTGGTCCGAAGGTGATGCTACGCCCTTAAGCGAACAGTATGAAAAGGATCCGCTGTCGCAGAACCAGCTGCCGAAGGATATGTTGAATATACGGACTTAAGGCTAGGGTTATAGGTGATTTATGCCGTAAGGAGAAGAGGATGACGAGGTGATTCATTGCTGCTACGCAGCGAACAGGGAGAAGGTACTTTATATAAGTAGGCTTTGAGAACGAAGTCATTGTTGCATCTAGATTATTATTATGCAACTGATTCCCTAAATAATGAAATTGAATAAAAGATACTACTTGTTCTTTAATAGTTCAATAATTTAGACTCTTTGCCTTACTAACAAGTGTAGCAAACATACTTTATATTCACTCAATTAGTCATTGTGACTCAGTCACCAATTAAATCAACCAATTCAATCAATTAATTGACTCACCTACTAATTGACTCATTAAATGAAAAGTCTTTCTTCGGCTTTTCAGAAGACGACTTCCACGCTTTACAGAACAGACAAAGCTAACAAGCTGACTTAATTAATAGTCTTTGGATACGATTCTTAGAAGAGGACTTGGAAAAGTCCCCATCAAATAGGTATTCAAGCCCCATTAAATAAAGCAGGGAGTTAAGCTCAGGTGGAGCAGTAAGAAGGTTTTCCTATAGGCGATCAGGGCTTTCTTCAAAGGGAAAGAGAAGGGTTTTTTGAACGGGGGATGAGACGTAATCCGAAGCAACTCTCGAAAGGTAGCGTTTTCCCGTCTTTGAAGAATATGATAAATGAGGAGTGGTAAAAGAGGCCACTAGAAAATTAATAAACTGAGCTTTCACGTAGTAATAAACTGAGCTTTCACGTAGAAATACAGCTTCTTTGGGAATGAATGTTATACGCTTTCTTTCTAAAACTGTAATGAAGTATTTGGATTGGGAGTACGAAGGGCGGTATAACGTCGAACTTGTAGCAATCGAGTATAGGTCATGGTAATCCTTTTTTCCTCTCGTACTATGCCTCTCTCAGGGATTCTCTACTTTTGGACTTGTTTTAGGAATGTCTTTGTAATCTTTTATTCCCTTTGTTCGAATCCTCATCCATTCAATTCAGCCAGAGAGATTAGAAGGGGTTTACTTCGGAGGGATGCAACTCTTTATTTCGATTTCATTCCTTTTCATCGTAATCTCGCATCAAGCAATCTAGCTGCACAGGGAATTGGGGAATAAGTAAGATAGCTATTCTTTCTAATAAGTAAGATAGCTATTCTTTCTATCGCTTTCGCCTATTCTTCTGAATCTTGATCTTCCGGTTCTTCCCTGAACCCTATTAGTTATGTGCTTCACCTTCGTCGAGCTGGTCTCACTCGTGGAAAGGTCTATTCAAAGGTCTTCCAAATTTACTCGACGGTTGCACTGGGATCATTGCCCGGTCCTATTGAAATGTGATCCTACCTTGGTGGCTGGACAAATCGCTGGTGGAGTATGATAATGTTATAGCCGAGAATGTTGATTCTAATGTCCGTCTTAGTGACTATATACTGAGCTCCGGAGTCTGGAACTCTGAAAATATCTTTGCTCAAGTCCCTGTTGAAGCTGCAACAAGGATTTTGTGCTATCCTCTCCCCAGAATTAGCAATATGCCTGATACTTATGTTTGGAGTTCTTCTCGAACTGGCATTTTTACCACCCGATCCGCGTATATAATATAGCCTTGATGGCTGAGGAGAATCCGTGCGATCTTTAAAATTTGTGGTGGATTTGTATGTAAGCTTCTAATCCCTGCTAGATGGTGCACATTTATTTGGCTGGCATGGGGTGGCAGGCTGGTGACTAATGCACTTCGACAAAAATGGGTTATGCAACTCGAAAGCTTTATCGCTCTAAACAAAAATAGTACCCTTCAATCTTCGCCGCTAGACTAGACCTTCGGACCAAACCTGGGATAGACCATTAGGTAGATTCCATGGCTTATGTGCTCGGCTAGACCTTTAGTCGATTCCATGGCTTACGGGCTATGCATCAGGTTCTTTCTCCGTTGTCTCACTCCAAAATAATATTCTCTTCGGGTCGATATCGTGGATTCGATCGCTTAGCCTTTTCGGACCAAGATCATCTGTGCTAGACCCTCGGACCCTTCGTCGCTACTATTAAACACCTACTTCTTAGCATTGCGGATATGCGGACCAGACATCGTTCAAAACACCAAAAGGGGAAATAGCGCGTCTATATAATAAATAGTAGGAATTTGCAACAATTCCATGCCGAGATTGAGCTGATCGATAGACCAGCCCTACTAAACATCTCCGGTTAACTCACCATCAGTACCTACAAATGTACTCAGTTAGTCTATCGGCAAACCTTATTCGCATAACTCCTTGCTTTAATGCGGCATGAATACCGATTACTGTACGAAGGATTCCTTTGTAGGCATAGCTGCCAGGACGAATCCCGAAGATCCTAACATTCGTTCTCTTCGGCATGAACAATGGATGCTCTGAGTCGACCTCCCTGGGGTGTGAGTTGCAATTGGATTCTTTTCGGAACCTGTGCTTGCACTGGCCGGACTTACGACTGGACTAGACCGCTTCGCTTGTACCACAACTCAAGCCGGAACAAAAGGATTTTTCTACGACCTCCAATACCACTTATTTAGCACGTTCTTAGCGGGTTTAACTGAGTCAACCAGACCCAAGCCAGCTACCTTCTACGCTACTCCCGGTATCGAAAGTACTTGTCAATCCCGGAATACAATAACGAAATCTTAGCCTCTCGCGCACATCGCAGGCCTAATCCACCATCCTTCTTAGGCCGACAAACCTTACGCCAAACAACTAACCAAATGATTATTACGTGAGGCATCAGCCGAGCCTCCCCACAGAAAATTACTATTTATCTGATCCAACCGAGTACAAACCGAAGAAGGTAACAAAGCTGTATGCATGGAGTATAACGGAATAGCAGAAGTAGTCGACTGAATTAAGGTTCGCCTACCTGCCGGACTCAAGATCCGTACCTTCCAAGTAGCCAAGCGTTTTAACACGCGATCAATCAAATGAGAATAGGTGTGATGCTGAACACGGGAATGAATAATAGGGACCCCTAAGTACGTACCCAAGTTCTACGTCAACGGAATACCACTACTAGAACTAAGTAACGTAGCAAGTTGATGGGACACATTTGGAGAAAGAAAGAGCTGGGATTTAGAAAAGTTAATGCGCAGGCCCGAAGCATTGGAAAATACCTCAATGCAGCTCATAATAGACGCCATTTGCGCTTCCGTAGCTCTTGAAAATAGCAAGAAATCGTCAGCAAAGAAAAGATGAGAAAGTGAAGGCCCCCTTCTCGAAGGCTTAACCGGACACCAGACCTTTAATCTGAGGGTGCGGGCAATCGATTCCATCATCTTTCTTGCCTATGAACTTTCCTGATGAAGTGGGCTGGGCAGAAGAAAGAGCTCCCCTTTTTTCTAGTTAGCGAGTAAGATTCCCCAGGCGAAACAATAAAGAGCGGAAGGAAAAGCTTGCTTTGTAGAATTTATTTTAAGTTTTCGGTTTAGCTTTCCCCATTGGGCTTTCCTACTTATTCTGTTCTTTCTTTTGTTGTTGGGAGTGAATCCTACTAATACCCTACTTACAGCTCCTCGCCTTTCTAGTCTTAAAGGGTTCTTTCATTCAGTACTGGTGAGCTTTTCTCAAGCAACTAATCTGGAACCCTGAGAGGGTGAGTCATAGGTATAGGCAGTGGAGTACTCTTATTCATGCTAATCATGATCTTCATTTCATTCCCTAACCGGTGAATCTAATCGTCTGCGCACATCGCCTGTCTACATTGAATCGTCTGCATATGAATGAGCTAAAGGCTCTGGCTATCCCTTTAGTGCGGCCTTGGGTTTGGCTCCGGTAATGGCTTCAGAGTTCGATAAGGCTTTACCTCACTTAGTTAATCGATCGGATTAATCCTCTCCAGCAAGAGCTAAGGTCTCTCCCGCTCTACTTCGCTTTTGAGTTGGCTAATGCTTTGAGGGTCTAGTCTTTCTTATGTTTATTTCGATTTCATTCCTTTGAATAGGATTCTCTCTTGAATTGATTATTCCTTTCGAGTCATTTATTCGTTTATCATTTCTTTCGATTCATATCTTTGATTCAATAAATATCATAGCATACTCAACCAAAAGGGTCAAAGGGGACAGGGTAAGGGCTATTTATAGGTTTTACCCTTTATACCATCCAATGCATTCTTTCGAGCTGGGCTTCAACCCGCACGGGCTTACAATGGTGTGCGTGGCTCTTTCGTCCTTACCCCCTAGAGGCCTCGCAATCGTGGGATTTAGGTATCTGAGATGGATGCTAATTGGTTCAATGGTCCTGAGGAAGGCACGGATCGACCATAAGGTGTAGCACATAAGCCATCGAATCGACCTAAGAGATTACTTAGTGCATTGACTAAAAGCCAAGAAGAGGACCGGAAGGCTAAGCGATCGGATCTTAGAAGGAATGAAGGCGAACAGGAAGCGAAGAGCTCTTAGTAGTCGAGCGCCGAATAAGAAGACATACCCTGCCTTTATCTGGTTGCAGTAGTTTCTTCAGGTCTTTTCTTCGGTCTTTCTTTTAAGGTTTCTTCCCTATATGAGAAAGTATGGAGTTGAGAAGCGAAGTAAGAAGGTTTTAGTTGTTCTTCCTTATTTCCATGACAGATAAAGTATATACCCCTTTCTTCATCTCCGATCATAGGGGCCTTATGCCTATCCCTTTCTTACTCAATAACCTGATGGATCGACTGCGTTGAGTGAACGGGAAGTTAGAGAACGGAGAGTTGCCTTTAATTTCTTTTTAAAAAGAGATTTTCGATTCAATCGGGTAAGAATAGCCTAAGATGCGTAGCGGTAGATGAAAACAAAAGCCATGTGAATCTCAATGCCAATGACGGGGTATCGGCTGGATCAAGGCAGAGGACATTGTAGTGCTATATTGATCACATAAAGAAATCCTGAGGGTGATTTATCATCGAAGTATTTAAAGAGGATTTTAAGCCCTATTTTATGGTATTCCAAGTCCTCAAAGCTGCCTAGCTACATTTTATCAGCTCGCTATACTCCCTCCTCAGAAAGAATCGTCTTCCATGGCTCAGCAGTTAAATACCCAGAAAAACAAATAAAGAGCCGATCCGATTACCTCTTGAATTCATGTTCTACGGTTGAAGACAAGTGAGTTGCTTGCGAAAAAGTGAGGGAAGAAGACGAGGGCTCTAAAGAAAGTCTAGCAACGGGAGCATTCTCTATACTAGAAGTACCTGGAGCTCCTAGCTCATTTGATTTGCTTGCTGGCTTGAGGGCAAAAGAAGAGATAGAGTTGATACCTGTTGTGCGGTTTGGTGCCTCCCTTTTTCCTGCTCCATCTAAGTTTGTTAATCCCGATTATCCTACATATAGTGGGGATTCTGATGTCTATACGGAAGTGTAAGGTTTCTCTTGTGCTTGCTTAGAGGGACAAAGCCCAACCTTTTTTGTAGTACGGTAAGCCCCTTCGGAACCTCAACCATAAAACCAAGTAGTCCGGTCTCGAAAGCAGCTTTTGCAGGACGAGTTTTCTTTGATGGAGATGCCCGATCGAGGCGATAAGGTCTTAGCTTTTCTTCAACTCCAAAGCTTAAGCGCCAACTACTACTGCTGCAATTGCTCCAGTTTCATGATTTGTAGTTCCGGTTTCGCAAGTATTCGCAACATAGGCTTCTGCTGCTTTTGGCATTCCACTTGGGATTGATTGGGACGTAAGAAGAGCTGATTCTAATTGTTTTATTTCTAGTTGAAGTTCCAGTCTCAGTTGCTGTTGACGTGGACGTTGATCTAGTTATCCTAATAATGCTAGGCTTGCTCCGTAGCTACCGCATCTACGCAAACGTAATTGGTGGTCTAAGCTCTTTCGGTTTAGTAGGTAGGGTGCCTTACCAATCTTCCAACTCGGATTCTCTATCTATCTCGCAAGCTAAAGGAAAGGGTAAAGCTATGCCCGAAGACGAGCTATTAAAGAAAGCTCTTAAGTAGAGGATCGGAGTTGAAACTCTCAAGCTAGACCAAAGATTCCCCCCATCCCTTAAAGCCGGTTGAGAAGTTGAGCTACTGATCTCCGAATCTTCATTTACTGCTCGCGATTAACTCTTTCGACTCACCCACATCTTTCTTACATGAGATGGCTGGCTTGGTCTTCACTTGAAATTCTTTAAAAGAAAGAAAACTCTGAAAAGCCGAATTCGTCGCTATGCACAAAGAAAGGAATCCTTAACGTCTTACGGTATCAATCAACTCATGAAATTGAGCTGAGATTGGCTTTCCCTTCTTGTCAGGTTGTAGAGCGTGAGTCAATCTAGGAGTAAGAGGTACCCTTTTCTAGCTAGCCAGTTGCATAACCGAGTGCTATTCCCCCTCAACTCAAGTAGATGCAAGTTCAGGAAGTGAGTGGATTTCCCCAGTGCGAGTACCTTCTAAACATTCGTCCTATTCGTTACTATTATCATCTGCACCCACTGGAGTTGTTAAACCAATACCAATTCTATGCCCAAAGTTTAATCCGTCCTTTCTTGCTTCGACCAGCAGTGGATTTGAAAGCAGGTCATTCTTGAAACTGATTCTCTCTCGGCTGTTCTGAAACTCATTCAACAGTAGAAATTGCAGTTTCAGCCGTAACAGCTCACCAAGTCGCTCAGAAAAGGGGGATGTCAACCCCATACATACCAACCTAAGGTCAAGACGAGGGCGCATTTATACGTACCTACCTAAGGTCCACGTTGTTCATGCCGACATACCTACCGTGACGTTAACACTACTAAACCGCTATATTCACGCAAAAAAGCTATACGAAGGTTACCATGTAAACAAGACTTGGGTACTTTACTACGCTTGGACTCTTCTGCTTCGCATCCTCGGAAATCTCCAATGCCCAGTTCGGGAAGCGGTCAGTTTTTGCTCTTCTATCTCAGCTCCCAAAATTTCCCAGATACCATTTACCGTCTGAGCTAAGGAACCAGAAAATGAAGAACTGAACTGACAGTATACTAGGCAAATCTCCTTTACTTTAATAGTTATAGAATCAATCAATTAGAGAATCAATCTGGACCTTTCGCTGCTAGGCGATGAAGCTGAATCCTGTAGTCGGCCGTCCTGTCCTGTCTGCATCTGCTGAAGAGATTTTCCACTCGAAGTGTAGGCAGTCTCTTTTGAAGTTTGTTTAGCACCGCCATCAGTTTTTGGCATTGCACGCTTTCATAAAAGCAGAGGTAGGGAATAAAGCTCCAGCCCTTAATTAGTGCTGTAAAGCTACCTTAGCTATTCAGTCAACCCTTGTCCGTCATTGAACTGACATCCACATCACTCTTGACTTATGTCTATTTCCCTTCCCTGTTCTTAACCGTTCTAGCCCTTCGTCCTGAACGATGCCTTCTATAAGAAAGGGTCAAAGATTAGTATCAAAGAAGAAAGTAGCAGCCTACTCTGGAAAAAAAGGAAAATAGCACAGTCAGAAAGCAAAATCGGTAGCTTAAAAAGGGCCAACCTCTTCCTAAAACCCTGTTGTAATGATTAAGCCTGATGTACGTATATTTGCGTATGGGCAGAAATCATCTTTGAGGAAGACTACTTACTGATATGGAAAAAGATGTGCAACGTCAGGTTGCTACAAAGACAGTATCAGTGCAGGAGGGGGTGCAAGATAGCGATGTGGTGATGCTAAATGATAAGATGTAGGAATATGTAGACTTTATACGGTCCTCTAACTCTCTTCCTTTGGTGAATTCATATCCCGCGGACAACATGCTTGTTAAGCCTCCTGATGTAAGTGGGCATGATACTTTTGTTCCTGAGAGTCAATTGGGAGATAGTGATATGCCAACGTATGAAGCTTTTGTCTAGGGAGCAGGTTGATAACCTAGGAAGGACCCAAACTCTTTCTCATGGATTTAGTCCTATGGAAGAGTAGAGGTGCAAGGTCTTTCAGAGCCTGTTGACTTCTTAATTAATCTGGTTGAGTATCAGTATGAAGAACCAACCTCTTATCCAACTCGATAGCTAGCATAAAAGGCTAACTCCGACTCGAAGCTTCCCCTTGCCCTACCAATAGGATTGTGGACAGTGTTGCATACTCGTCTCCTTCGTTGGTTGGCCCTTTCCTTGGGCTCGGCCCTTACTATACTTATAATACTTGATTAAATGTAGCTGAACCAATGAGGAGGAGTAAATAGCTGAGCAAGGTAGCGTAGCAGCGAATAGGAAGAAGTCGGTGACAAATGTGGGTAAGTCAAAGGGGATTGGCTAGGGGTCATTGCTCTTAAAGGTCAAGGGCTTCCTATTGATTCTTCTTTTTTCAGAGCTCGTTCAAAGGCTTAGTTCCGATGACCACTCTCTCACAGAAAAGCTAAGTGAGGTGGTGCCGGATGAGATTAACTTCGTTAACTACCTTTCTTATGAGGAGTCGCATTGGGAGATCTAGACAGTTGATCAATGTTATGGCCAAAACAAATCTAAACCCAAGTCGGTGAGAAAAGGGCTCATACACGTTAAAGTGGGAATCAATGGGAAGAAGACTCGCCCATCCTAAACAGGGGTCCTACCAACAACTTTCTCTCAGTAGAGGAGGCTCAGACACTATAGCACAACAATAATCACAAAGCGAAGCGGGAGCCGGCTACGCACAAGAGCCTTGACATGATCTTTTCTCCGCAACAAGACCTGATTGGATCGACCGAGTTCATCAGTTGTAAAAGGGGTATAAGGTGCCAGAGTTTATTCTCTTTTCCGGTGAGGAGAAGAAGTCGACTATTGAGCATATAGCTGGCAATGGGCATAGCAGAAATTTAGGTCATGCGCGAATGCAGAAAGGGGACAAGGAGAAGCTTGCCGCTAGTCCACTAAAAACTGAACCCTAAAAGCGTGTTTAAACAGCTTTATCTGAATATTACCCCATCAAATAAATAAATAGCCGATTCCTGTAAGGAACTTGGGGCATAGAATTGTTTTTTTAAAAGGATAGACCAAAAAGTGATGAATCGAGGACTAGAAATAAGAGATAGAGCTGACTGATCTACCAGCTGACTAAGAGCCTCCTTCATCGTTTGACTTTCCTGTCGGAGTAGATAACTTTACCACGGCATCTTCTTCTATAGCATTAGAGTTGGATGACCATTTAACAATGGCACCTGCTTTCCCGGTTTACTGCACTTGACTTCTTGTTAGAGCTCTTGTCGGACTAACTGGATGGGCAAGACCTGGAAGTCTTTTCCCTCTCATCTCTTTCATCTGCATCTCTTGACTCTGCAGCTATTGCTATTGACTCAGCTCTTGTCTTTCCTTGAGCTATAGACTAGCTGCCTTCTTTCTATGAACTTGCTAGAACCGACTACTTACTTGTCTGTAACCCTGAGAGATAAACCAAGGAAAAGCCTCGAATAGGACCTTAGCTTTACCGTAGAAAAAGCAAAGTAGTTCGGCTAAGCGAAAGGAAAGCAATGGATAGAAAGGAAGTGAGTTAGACAGTGAGCCTAGAGGTTCAAGAATCACATGCTTTTAAGTACGGTACCTGAGAAGCTGCTACAAAGTTATCCCTGTAGAGTGCTATTACAGCTCAACCAGATGAATAAAAGGAAGTCAAGCAGATTAAACTTGAGCTGTCATCGCATCGGGTGCCGCTTCTGGTCTTTTTCGGTAGACACAACTATGGCTTTGCATCGGAAGAGGTGTATCATTCTCCATACTCCTTGCTTCTGACTTGAGAATTGAAGAAGTTGATTAGAGTTCGGGATTGAAGAAGAAAGACTAACGAATCCTTATGAGTCAAGCTAGTGAATCATAAGTTATGAATATATTTCATTCACAATGGAAGAAAATAATCGAACTCTTAGAGGACTTGGATCAGACTAGTTCGCATATAAGTTCGGACTTCACTGAATTTCGCAGCTTAACAATACTGTACACTTGACATGTCAGCGGGTATTATTAAAGATCTATCTCTCGATACGCTAAAAGTAAACTCAGCAGCGCTTCAGAAAGCAAATAAATAATCATGCACATCCATCCCCCCATCTATATATTATTGTTCAGTTAAAGACTCTTCAGTTCTTAAATCAGTTTTTTCGCACTCTTACCCTTACTATTCTTAACTACGCGCTTAGCTACATTTGACCAGCTCTACATAATACTCTTTCGCCTCTTCTAAGCCAGGGCCTTCCGTAATCTGGAATGCCTGTCGATTGAATATAGTTACCGGTTGTGGCTTTTCCTTTTCGAGAGATAGCAAAGGTCATGGGATTTAGTGGGAATTCGCTTGAAGGTGATAGGCAAGATGATGGGAAGGGTGATGAAAGGGTGATGCCATCACGAGAGCTTGAAGCGCGATTAATGACAGTTTCGAGTCAAGAACGAGAGAAAAACTCCCTTGGCGGGGAAATGGAAAAAACACGAAAACTCATTCTATGGACAAGTTAAAATATGGAAAATCCTCACTATAAGAGGGGATTAAAGGTACTAGCTCTTCTGTTGAAGCAACTAACCTGTCAGAAATCTATAATCGATTACCAACCCTAGCATTCGACATTAATTGCGGTGCGGTAGGAATGGATGATGGTGGTGGGGTAAGCAAGTTGAGCTAATCCCCTTAATGACCTCTTAAACACTGCTTTTATAGCGGAATATGCTTTTATTGTTTCGACTGGGGTTTCAGAATAAAAATCCAATAATAAGGAAGACCATCACTTCCTAGCGGAAAACCCTTCTTCTCAAGCCTTTAGGTCTGTCGTATTATTTTCATTCTCGAGCTTTGGAGTTGGATAAGTTCTTTCCCCAGGGCGTACGGTAGTCAGTTTAAAATGTCATAGAGTGAGTCTGATATACGTGCAAAAGCTTACTTTTTTCACGATTGAGAATAGAGAATCTCTGAGAAAGCCGCTTTGGAAACAGAAAAGGAAACAGTAGAATTGGTTCGGGCTGGGCTCTTCGTCGCTTCTTTGCTCACCTGACTCCTCCCCATTATTGGTTTAGCTGCAGTGCCCCTTTACCTAAGCGTGTCGGATGCCGCCACTCCACTTCCTTCCTTTATTTATCGTTCATGTGCCACTAATTAATCCTATGGCGCCCACTATCTCGAGAAAGATGGACTCAACGTCATTACGGCTGTCTTGGATGAGTATGATGAGTTAAGAGCTTTACTCGTCTTCGGAGGTTTATGCATTACCCAACCCATAGAAGAAGAAAGCCACTTCGCTTACTACAGCGGATGAGAGGGAGATTTTTCTTTTTCTTGTTTTGGGGTTTGGGAAAGACCAGGCAATCCCTTTATTCGTGTCCGTTCTTACTTTGAATCTCTCTTTCGCGAACCGGCGAACTAAACACGCCATCAGACAAGTAAACCCGAGAGTTCAACCTAAGATTCCACGCAAGAACCTACGAAGGAAACAAAAAACTTCGGAGACTGAAATCAAATTGCTTCTTCACCTATAGAAGAAAGGGATGTAGTCTTACTCTTTCTTGGGTAGCGAAGGAGGTATTCCTACCCCAGCTGAATCAATAGCTGCGGAGTCCAGGAATGCAGATGAAACGAATTCGTAGGCAAAACTTACTTATGCCAAATACCCGTTAAATGCTTTTCCGGTATCAGACGATGCGATTAAGGAACTTGGGAAATTGAGAGGGTTTTCTTTTTGATACCCGGGAAAGATAAAAGGGATTAGTTGTTGCTTTAGGCTTTCGATACGGTACTGGGAAGATAGAATGCCTGACTTCTATTTCATCAAAGGCGAGTTTGCCAGTTGAATGATTGCTTCGAGTTCCACATTTAAGTATTGGATTGGGAGAGCCCCTTCTCAATCGTGAACAAAGTTATATCTCATATAGCCAGAAAAGTTCATTAGGACTTTTTACCTCTACGAGATCCTTCAAAAAAGATAACTTTATATCTCACCTAGGGTCGAAAGTTAATTATGCCTTTTTCACTCATAGAGATAATTGAAAATGTGAAAAGTTTTATCTACCCCAGTGGCAAAAGTATGTTTTTTTGTCCATTTCGAATTAGATTTCTGCCCAGAAATGTCAAAGTAACCCAAAATACGGGGTTTTATCAAAGTTGCAGATTTGTAATTCTATTTCTGCCCGGAAATCGATAAGTAAGCATTTTTCCCGGGGTTTAACAATTTAGTCGATTTCGAATTCGATTTCTGCCCTAAAAAGGGAAAGTAAGCAAAAATACGGTGTTTTAACAACTTTGCATATTTCTTTTTCAATTTGTTAGCGTAAAATGTATGGATACCCTTTTTCCCGGTGTTTTATCAAAGTTTTCTATTTCGAATGACTTTTTAGAGGGAATCCTTCTTGATACCGATTTTTACGGGGTTTCTTCAATCATGAACTCGCCTCATTCCCGAGCACGAAGCAGTAGAAGCTATCTCCTTTCGTCCGTTTATCTATGAAAGCATCTTCGGTCCATCTTATCCTATCGTTTCATCGTAGGAGAGAGATCCATCCCCACTAAGGGCATAAAGAATAAACATAAAAGAGCTTGATCGGTATATCGCTTCATAAAAGCAGCTAACCTGTATACTCGAGCACTTGTCTAGAGAAGCTGCCCCTGCTACCGGGGCTTTCGGACTAATGTTTACCTACTCTGGTAATTTAACCCCAGAAAAAGACAGCGGATTCGATTAAGAAACTTTTTCCATTGAATTTCTTCTGATTCTGGAATTCATTCAGTAGATTAGGATTCATAGTTGGTTCCCGAAAGCGGGTGTACTGCTTCCTGCTTCGTGCTTCGGGACTGCTTCTACACCTTACTCGGCATCTTCTCCTTCCGTCTCTTCTAGTCTTCTAGGACTTGTTACTACTCCTTTTCTTTATAGGTCGCTAGTAGATTAGAATATAAACTTCCTTGTTTTTTTGATAGAAAAAAGGGGATTTACAATCTGAGAATTTGAAAGCCTCTACTGTCTGCATCCAGCATAGGCTCTAACTCAGGTGGAGCAATATCAAGTTTTGTCATCCCATGAGCACAGCCTTGTGCTAAGCTGGCGAGCATGTCTGCACATCTATTTCCTTCGCGGCAAACATGTCGAAGTTGGACTTCTTGAAAATCCATCATCAGGTTTTTTCAATCGAGGATGAGATGAGCATAGATATGTCCTTCAAAATCGTAGTTCGTTTGGAGAAGTAGCACCACCAAAGACGCATCCACCTCTACTATAAGTCTTCTACAGCCAAGTGTTTTTGCAAGGGTCAGCCCCTCTTTAACCCCAACAAGTTGAGCTTGAGGTACCGTCGTCCGGCCGATCTTAGACATGAAAGCACCAATCCAAACCCCAGAATGATTTCTAATAAGTCCATCTGCTGAAGCTTGTCGCCTTCCACGAACTGAGCCGTCCGTATTTAATGCGAACCAACCGATGTCTGGCGGGATCCATCGAAGCCATCTAGGACTTATTGCAACCTTCGATGCCTTAGTTCCACAAGCAGCAGATATGTCTTTACTCAGGGACGCTGCATACTGATATATTTGGTGGTGAGAGGTGTTGATTCCTTCCAAGCTTCGACGTCAACGAGCCTTCTATAGTCCCCAAAGAAGAGAAGCAAAGAGAACCCCCCATTGGTGTCCACCACTTTCTTTGTAGTTCAAAGAATGAGATTTAACCCAACACAATAGAGGAGAGTTGAAGAATTGAGAAAAAAGGATTTATACCTCCCACTTTATTCCAAACCATTCTCGCCAAAGGACAGGAACGAACCACATGGTCGGTCGACTCCGTTATATTTCCACATAACGTACAGTAAGGATTAGGTGTCATCCCTTTCCTATGTCGAACTTCATTAGAATTCAACTTATCTTGCACCAAGTTCCACAAAAAGAAGCGCACACGTTCTGGACATTTCAGCCACCAAATCCACGATAAATACATGCCTTCATGATTTGTGTGACCCCTAGACACAGCTGTGAAAGCAGAGGCTACGGAAAAGACCCCATTCGGAGAAAGACCCCAACTAGTTGAGTCCCCCACACGTACCACCTCTGACCTTGGGACAGCACGTATTTCCTCAAGACTTTCAGGGGGAAGAAAGTCACGAACCCGCACAGTCGGTTAAAGAAAGACTACAGGATCCCCAATAGGACTCCAAGGAGCCACTGAGAGGTGGGTGGGCAACTTTAAGTGAAAGGAGAAGGCTTTGAGTCTAATAACGAGCTAAAGAAAGAATATCGTAGATAGAGATAGGGAATTCATAAGAAAAAGAGGACTCTACAATATCCCACAATACAATCTGAAGGTAGGAGTGGATAAATAGGGGCCGAAGCCGCAAGCAAGAATCGGAAATGTCCCTACAATGTGACAAGACTAAGAGATCTTCTCAAAAAAGGCCTTTGCTCTAATGGAACGGGAAAGCAGCCACAGGAAAGGGAGTCAATGGTTGTTGTCATAAAGTAATGTGTATGTAATAGGGTCTTAGATAGACGAGCAGTAAGATATGGCAAGATCATTCGCGGCAACAGGACCCTCTACCTTTATGTCCACTCTTAGCGTATCGACTCACCTCATCAGACTCTTCGCTTTACAGCAAAGTTCTTCATAGATTTCATTACATTGAATGATGAATTCTGTTATGATTATGGTCGTGTCCGTTATTCAACAGTTGAAATAAACTGGTTTTGATGATAAGAACCAAATTCATTTCGACCCCGTCTACGGTTCAGGTAGCTCAACGGGCTTGGCACCCTATTTGACTTTTGGTTAAGAAACCTCTTCCGCTGCTTTCTGACAAGTCTATAGTTGTTGTTGAGCTCTCTTTCAAGAACGGAACTGACATAGTTGATGCGTAGGCTTATGACTTAGTATGCTTTTATCTCTCCTATCAGATCTCGTTTTCCCCAATCCATGCGACTTATTTCGTAGTACGCACCGCCAAAACGACTCCGAAACAAAGAAAAAGGTGAAAGAGGTTTTTTCAGAAGAGGACATCGAATAGGCTCTGGAACAGATGACCTTCCTACAATTAAGACGACTCGCTTTATTCAAGATCGCAATCATACTCAAAAGAGGACAAAAAGGCCGATAGGCTTTGAGTAGGGCCACCAGCTGGGTACGTGCCTCTTGAGTTGAGATCCTTTCTTTCAGAACCTTGGATGTTGGTACAGCGTAAACCTCGGGTGGGGTTAAAATTGAAAAGGCAAGAATATTGTTTCGGATACTAATCTTAATGATAATCCCGATTTTGGGTGGAGCAAGACTAATAGCTTTGGCGTGTTGAGCGGTGAAGATAAGGGTTTGATGTATATCCCAGAAGGTTCAAAAATTGTAAGGTGTAGTCTAAGTGTTAAGGAGTCTATTAATAAATAAATCTACTAAAAAAGGGCGTATTTATCTAGAAGAATAGGTTAAGTAAAAGACATAAGTATAGAACGGGATTTCTAGCTTGCTAACTAGCAAGGAAAGCAAAAAAAGCAATTGCCCGAAAGAGCGCTACGTACAAAAGGCTAGAGTGCGCACAGCGAACAAGGCTCCTACTGCGCCTATCACGCCCTCAAAAAAGGGGCTTTACAAAGAAGGCCTTCTTCTCATTGGTCATATCATGTAATTCCCCCTATCTACCACAACCTATCTATCGATTTTGAGTAAGACATGCGAATTGGAGAACTTATGTCCTCCCTGGACATTAGTAAAATGGTGTTCTCACTGTAATAATAATACCAAGTAAGGGTCCCCTGTCTGGTATAAAGTACGAGGCGTAGAAGTCGTGATGAGGATGCTTCTTGTGGTTCTAGAGTCATAGGCGGTATCAGATTGTTCTTAGCTATCCTATTCTCAGCTAGACCCTACTTCTCGCGGCGCGGTACTGAAAGGATTCCTCTTTGTAGTTAGGGCTCGTGTCTGTTTTGAATTCATGAGTTATGATAAAAGGTCGATTCTGGATAAAGTGATGGTCATGGTAGCGACTGATTCTTAAAGTAGGGGATAAGGATCGTGATCGTTAATGAAAAAGCTAGGGTTCTACCTTGACGATCAGTAGTAGAAAAGAATCGCTACAGTTCGACTACGTTACAGCTAGTAGGCAAAAGAGGATTTAATACGAGAAATCCAAAAGCAGAATAGAAGGAATCGAATTACAATGCTTCGTGGGGATGATGGAAATTGCATCTCGGATCCCGGGGAACTCCTAAGTATGGTTTTTCATTTTTTGACACATGAGTTGTATAAAGCTGATAGTCTAGTTCGTCAGCCTTTGGAAAGAGGTTTTCATCCATGTCTTTCGGATGTTGATCGTTTTGATTTGGAGATAAATATTTTACCCCATGAGGTACGTACAGCTCTCAAACCTTGTAAGGCACCTGGTGTATCAGGCTGTAAAGCAGGTTTTTATCAGGAATGCTGGGACACGGTTGGTCCTACGTTGATTGATTTGGTCCAACAAGCATTTACTTCAGGAGTTTTTAATGAACACTTAAGACGTACCCTGCTGCTTTTAATCCCGAAAGTGCAAAACCCGGAATTCACTAGGCAACTACGCCCCATTAGTCTTTTTATACGCCCCATTAGTCTTTGTACGGTGACTTATAAGTTGATTACTAAGGTGCTCCTTAACCGATTGAGACCCATCTTCCGCTAATCTGGGCGTACCTTTTCAATCTAGCTTTATTCCGAAGCGACAAGCTGCAGATAAAATTTTTATTGCTCAAGAGATGGTGCACTCTATAAAGAAATCTAAGAGCAAGCTTATGCTTTGATAAATGGATTGATAAGCCTATTGTTGAATATTTGGAGACACTTCCACCTTTTCTGGATCCGAATACCCGACTGAGTTATTTTATTTCAAATGGAATGTGGAATGTAGACATGGTTTTGCGCAGGTGCCGTTGGAGGTGGCGTTAAAGATCATTGGATACCCCTTGTCTCGTTTTACAAGCATGCCGGATAGCTATATATGGGAAGAACCTTGCTCAAATGGATGGTAGGTTCACATCGGTGTCTGCCTATAGGCTTCTCTTACAGGGGGTGGTTGAGTCTCAGCAGGATGTGTGGTGGCTTTGGCGTCTTCCGCTGCCATCTAGATGGATTCATTTTCTTTTGCTGGTTTGAAAGGGCGGATTGGTCACAAATGCCTATCGTCCCTCGTGGGGTACCGGTATTGATGCTCGGTGCTCTTTCTTTGTGTGATTTCCCGAGTGAAGATGTTCTCCATGAGCTGCGGGATTGTTCGCAGGCAACTTCGCCATGGAAAGAGATTATTCCAAATCATAATTGTAGCTCCTTTTTTTGTCTTAACTTGACGGATTGTCTTTTGGAGAATTTAAGCATTAAAGAGAGGTATAATCGGTCATTTGTAATCTTCGCTACTGCTTTATGTCGCATTTGTACAAGTAGATGCTCTTTTTTTTGTGTTTGACCCCGATGAGAGTTGTGTTTTGGATCAAGACTTAACTCGCTATATTCTCTCCACTGGACGGGATATCCTAGAAGTTTGTTATAAGCCATCTATTTCGGCATAAGGTAGGAAAATGATTAGTTGGTGCCCTCCACCTGAGTTTCAAGTAAAGATTAAGACAGACGGTGCATCAAGAGGGAATCCGGGTCTTGCGGGTGATGTAGGAGTGATTCGTGATGCTTGTGTACGTTGTCTCGTGGGGTTTTCTGCTCATTTAGGAATGGTATCTAATATGGCTGCTGAGCTTCATGCTCGTAGGTTTGGATTACTCCTGGCTTTGTATTCAGGCTTCCGTGAGGTGCTTTCTTTGTCTTTCTTCCGAGTTCTATTCCAATACCCTCAAGCCGATACCGCTAGAGTGACCCGCTTTGTATTTAGATCAAATCATGAAACTGAAGTATAGGCGCCTTTCTAAGGGTGCCACACTAAAGTGGTAGCCAAAGCAATGGCTGAATCTTCAAATAAAAGGTAGTCGAAGACTTCTGGCTTTTTTAAAGTAGGTCACTTCAAGCAAGGGCTAAATCAAGTCTACAAGTGCAGTTCTTTTCTTAAGAGATTTCACTTTCTGTGGTTTTGTTAGAAGGTCGGATAGTTGCTAAAAGGTATAGCCATTTTTGTTAGGGGCCTTATAACGTTCAAATGAAGCAGGCCATCTCTCGAAAGCTTAAAGTTCCTGAGGAAAGGGATTTGAATTCATCTGCACCTGGCTCCATCTATAGAAAAGTACCTTGGATGTACATAGATAGGATGTACGTAGTCTGTCTTTTAAGGGACGCTCGGACGTAGGATCTCTTTACAAATAGTCTTAGGGACGTAGCATCACACGGGTACCTTCTCCCTGTTCGCTTAAGGGGCGTGGCATCACTATCCTTTCTCCCATCATGCGGAGTTGTAGCTCAGCATGGTTGTGTAAAGAAAGAGCACTTCGCATCTTCCAGTTCACCGAGCCGCTACGCTAGACCTTCGTACCAAACAAGGGCGTAGCTACAGCTTATGGTCGATTCCTAGGCTTCAACGCTAGACCTTCCTCGTTCTGTCTACGCTTCTTTTTCACTTTGAAAGAGTCAACTCGTGAGTACAGTCAGTTTGATTAATTTACAGCCCTTCCCGGCCTCTCCTCTTTCTCAATGGACATAAGACCAGTGACAGATTCATCTAAATCTCGATTTGTTCGCATGAGAACCAAAGCCAAACTTGCTGTCCTATTGGGTGGGATTGTATAATGGCGTCAGATACGCGCTCGGAAAGAAAGGATTCTATATCTCACGGAAACGAAGACTCTTTTTGGTCAAAAACACTAGTGAATATAGGCCAGGACAGACTCACTCCTTCACGTAGGTGATAGTTATCGAATGAGGCTTTTATAGTGTTCACTATGAATCTGTGGTTGAGTCCAGAGGTGATCATCCAAACTGAACTTCTCTTTTCTGAAATTTCAATAATGATTGGACGTGGACGATCCTCTTCGCACAAGTGATCCCTTCAAAGATGTACATGGGATAACTCCTTTCGCTTCCTGTGAGTGCTAAGCTAAGACAGGGTGGAATAAGGTTTGCATATGAAATGTTGGCTTGAATATGCCAAGAAAGGAAGGACTAGCTGTTAACCAGCAGGAAATGTATAGCGAGTAGGAAAGGCTAATTCTCAAGCAGCGGATGAAACTACGTCAATTTTGGCTCCTGATCTTGAGCTCGCTTTTCTTGTCCTCTTCTGGCCGCATCTCAAATGCTACCTAAGAATCAGTCTTTCTTTAAATAATCTCACAAGCTCTTTTAAACCAGCAGTCTCTAGGCTGAGAAGCGCTCACATTCTTTTCAAGCAAGCGGAGAAAATAAGCTAATTGTTGTTATTCAAACCAACGATCTAAGATCCTAAAGGGAATCTCTCATCGAACATATTAAGAAGCATTTTATCAACTTAGAATACATACCAGCCCGGTCTCATCTATCAATGTCGCCTACGCTTTATGTGCTAGACCCTTAGGTCGATTCGACATTAGGGCTTCAGCTTGTTTGCCTATCGATCTACAAGAACTTCCCCTTCTTAGCGTAGCGATACTAAACGATACTTCGCTGCAGGCGCTACATTTGTTTGTCACCTGCTTCGTCCCGTTCGCCGCTACTATTAAGACCAACTTCCTCTTCAACAAGCAAGCCTTGTTTTTTGATTGATGTTCCGATCTGCCTTGACTTGATTCGGTAGTTTCGTTTAGTACGAGATCGATGAAGACCTGTCGGGTGAAGACTCTTTTCACGAAGCCGCATCTGCTGCAATTAGCTCTCCTGTCTTTCTGTTCTCCTTATGATATTCATAGAAGATAGAAGTATTGATGTTCTAAGGATAAGTTGATCACACAAGACGAAGACTAAGACTAGGCGCCGGGGTTTTTTCGGCTGGATCAAAGGCAGAGGCCAGTGCGCTATTGAGAACTCAAATCAATAAAGCCCCTACCGTCCTCAAAGCTGCTAACGCTTACATCTTCAAAGCCTATCGGCCACGCTTGTTCGCCTTATGGCTCACCTCCTTCTTTCTGTACTGTTCGCTTGTCAGCTTACCTATTCTGGTATGAATGGTGGTCTTGAAGAGCCTCGTCTAGATCACTCGTTTGGTACCCCCGTTGGGGTAAGCCACATGCCAAAGAAGAAGTTGGGGCTTGGAATCGCCCCCCTAGAGAGCGTAATAGCTCACTGGTATAGCGCCATTCCCACATTCACTCTTAAGAGTGGTAATTCAAAGCTTATAACAGCTAGTATTCTGTACGGTTGCTCCGTCCATTGCTCTAGAAAGAAGGTCGGAAAAACTGATATGCTGCCTTGATCCCTCTTTTGCCCCATCCTTCAGACGCTTACGAGATTACCACTATAACTCACTCGTAGCTTTAAACCAAAACAGGTCCAGCACTATAATCAGACCCAGTGGGTGGAGTGGCAATCGTTCCTATGCCCGAGTAACCTATTGACTCTGGTCGACTAAAGCTCACAGCTAATTAATTGTAGGGCGAGGCGAGTAAAGAGAAAAGCTATTCTTGTTAGCTTTTAAGACCACTAAAGCTATCCACTAATATAATCTCCGACTATTGCTCCTTTACACTATGGTAGGCAATAAATTCCAAGATAATGTCCAGCATTCTGCTGCTGATGCCAGCTCCCCCGTCTCCTCCGCATGATGTGAGATCGGTATGAATGCCGAAAGGCAGCGAATTGAACTCGATATTCGATCTGATCAGTCAATCCTTTTTCTATCATATCATGTGCTCGATCAATCCGACCCCTCTTTCTATGTCTCCTTTCCCCCTTTTCTTACTAGCTTACCCGGGAATGACTTAATAACGACTCTATAACCTTTTAGCTCCGGCTTCGATGACTATTCGAAAACCGTACTTAAGCTCTAAAAGGCTAGCTTTATCCTTCACAATACCTATAATAGGAGACTAGGCTCAACTATCTATCATCTGTCTGTGGCTCTTGTGTAAACGGTCTATTCGTAGTATGTTCGCTATTCGTCCTGTGCGAAAGAGTGTAAATGCGCAATCGCTGGTATGAATATCGGCTGGACTCTCCCATGTACATCTTCTATACCTATTTTCTTATTTAGATAAGAGTTGTTGATCGGTAATAGAGCACAAGCGAACTGAGATCTTTGAAGTTGATCGACGTTTATAATAGTTTCACCTTTCTTCTACTGCGGATTCTTCAACAATTGCTATTAGTTCCGCGCCTGATCTACGTGCATGGTGCTTTCCTTCTTGTTGCGGCTCCAAGGAAGGGTAGTGAAATGAGTAAGGCTGCCGGTTCGACTCAAATTACATTCCTTATCTTATGTTTCGCCTCGCGGTGGAGTTTTGCCTAAAAGCCGTCCATATGGAATCTCCTGGTCAGCTTGTGTCCCTGAGCTATTTCATATCCTTCGTCACCTTCTCCCTGTTCGCTGCGTAGCATCATATTCGCCCGCCTTCTTTGTTGGGTTTTTCTAGATCAATCAGGGTTGGACTAAGTCCATACATGTGTGATTAGTATCAGAAGCTTCTGTCAAAGCTGGATACCTTCTTTTCTGTTCGTCGACAAGATCGGCATTACCATGGCTTGTTCAACCAAACTTCCTGTTCGCAACCTTAGCTCGTCCTATTCGTCGCTACACTTACCTGGGAATGAAATTGGGAATTGAGTCTTACTTCATTGAGAGTTTGACTCCCGCAACAAGTTAGGGATGCGGGACTGCGGGTATGAGCTTTCCCTACCTTTCTAACATGGCTGCTGCAGGTTCTTGGGTGCATTCAGTATCAAACTCTGTGCTTGAACCTTTTTGGTTCTTGCATCTCAGTTTGGATAGGTTTGGACTCTTCAAGGTGGTCAGGTCTTGGAGAGCCTGTTATTGAAATTCTGGATTTTTATTATGTTAAATTGAAATTCTGGATTTTTATTATGTTAATTGGTAGTTGAGATCCCTACCTGAGATGGCTCCCCTACTTGACCCTTGTTTTTCGAATATAGTCTCCCTCTTCGTCTCGTCGCATAGCACAAAGGAATCCGTCCTACCGTCCCCTATTGGCTCAGCTCGACGTAAATGTTTACCCAATTCCAGTGTGAGTTGCCGAAGTCTTTTATGAATGACTTCTTCCATGTGACTTCTTATATGCGGGTGTTGTTATTTCACTATGTTATTTTCCACGGAAAGGATATTTCCAAGTCCAATCATTCTATAAGGATGGAAAGTGTTAAGGCACGCGCTGAAATTTGGGTGCTTTTTAAGATCTCGAACCCGACTTAACAAACTCAGCCGCATTTGTCGTTTAGGCGAACGCGGAACCAGAATTGTTGGCCGGACATCGAGGGGACACCGGCATAAGGCAACCAACCCAGAAACGGGGCACCGGCATAAGGCAACCTCCAGGTATGAAAGCCCACTTGACTCAGGCATGGATGCAGAGAAAGAAGCCGGGGAGTCCAGGTGGTGGAAGAACTTCAGGCAGAAATGGCGGAACACAAGCCAAGTGAGTTCAGAGACAGAAGTGGTCAAGGGGCTAATTGACTCGCATGCTTACCGCGGAGTCTTCTCTTTGGTCGTGCTGCTATGATGTAACGTGCAGTCGTCCCGAGGCAGCAGGATGTATGGTGTAGGGCCCCCTATTTTCTCTCCCTTAAAGTCCTTTATAGATCTCGAGTCGGGAATAGAGCAGTGGCTTATTCGGCGCTATATCACAATTCATTCATTCTCGGGCATAGCTGTTCACGAAACGTGGCATGGGACATCTGTCGGCGTCGGGAGTCAACCATCCGAGCGAGAGGTCAGACCAAGAATCCCATTCACCCTGGTCCAATCCGAACGGATCTTGTTGAATGAATTGATTCATTGTTGTATGCCTTACTTCTTAGTGCATTTTTAACTACTCGGACCCGACGTACTTCCTTTGAGTACTGCTGAGAGATATAGTAGAAAGATCTTGTTATGGTGGAGAGTGGAGAGTGAAAACACCAATGCAGCAGAGAACGACCGCATGAATCGGAATCCACTTATATTAAGACAGACGACCGAGAAAGAAAGGTTACACGTTCTCCAAGTGGTTGATCTTAGCGTGCTAGCCGATGCTTTATTTCGTATAGTGATAACGTTTTCTCTTTCTTAGCGCTCCGCCCCCCCTTGTATAGTAAGGGGGACTCTGGTTACGCGGCTTTTTCTTATGGGGGTCTATTTTCTCTGACTTGACTCAGCTTGACCTACTTGACTCAGCGGTTAGAGTATCGCTTTCATACGGCGAGAGTCATTGGTTCAAATCCAATAGTAGGTAAAACCGGTCGAAAGCCCTGCTGCCGAAAGCGAAAGGAAAGGAATGGAATCTTTAAAAGCAAGGAACTGATATCCCGTCCTTCACTAGTAGTAGTAATCAAAGATATCCCCTTCCCGCGAGAACTCATGAAATAATAGGGAAGCTATGAATTAAGGCAAGTGGTGTAGGCGATTTTGCTTAGTTTCAAAAAGAAACCCCGGAAAAATCTTTGTACCTTTATTACCTTGATCGCTGTACTGTACGGATGCCGTTGGATATTGGATAGGCTCTCTCCGTAGAAGGAGAAGGAGAAGGAGTTCCGGTTTTCCGATTTAGGAATGCTGGAGAATAATAGGGATGACTCTGATTAACTACCACTACCTACAGTAAAATCAAGATAAGACAAAGAGAGTTTAGTCTTTGTACCGTACACTGTCCAAAGTCTGGTTCCACTCGCTCCATTCCTATACGGCATTCCGGATGCAACTCTATGTTCTCTGTCAATATCAATCCTTTATCGAACGATATTTCTGCTCACGAATCCCGCTCCTAATGATCCAACTTCTCCGCCCGCCCATACGTCGATTCCAGGAGATGCTGTTCTCGAACAGCTTCCTACTGACTTGACTTCAAAACAAGGGAAGTGAACGCTCGCCTAAATGTTCTGCAATAAAGCGCCTAGAGCACGAAAAGACCCCCTCTATATTAAAGGCTAAGGCACTCTTAATTATAATTAAAGGCTAAGGCACTCTTAATTATTAAATGCTTGGCCCTATCTTTCCTTAACTAAGGTAGCTCAAGAAGAATCCGAATCAGACTTTCGGCTAGCACGTGGAATCGCTCCTAAATCCATTTGACTTAAGTACCACCTTTGGAAACTGATGAAAGAGGCTCTGACAAGACCTTAGAGGAGCAAAGTGAAAAGGTAGCCTTGAGAAGTCAACTTCCGCCCTTAGATGTGGTTGATTCGGTTAACCTTGTGGTTTCGTTTCATCCCAGGTTACTGATGAGTGTAGAGGTGTCTTTTCACTTCAGTCATATTAATTAAGGGTAAGGGATATCCTCGCCTACCTTCTCGACGCCGCCTTCTTCAGGAGGCATTTCAATGGAACCTCTTGTTATATTCGGACAGGTTAATTTACTTTTTCAAGAAATACGTGTAAAATGAAAGTTTTCGATTTCGAATTCAATTTATTAAAGGAAATTGACTCGCTATGAGAAAAGACGGTAAAACGCGAGGTAAATCAAGAGGCCCTTCCATCATTCCATTTTACATGATCTCTCCGAGCATCAATAAAGATGAGAGCTGGTTCAATCAAATCCCCAAGAAAAGAAATAACAACAGGAACGGGAAATTAATATTCAGAGATTCGGGACGAGCTAGCTGCTTTGGCTCCGGTACTGGCAGATAGAATTCCTTCGTCGGCTTATCCCGGTTGTGTATAGTGGACTGACTCGTCGTAAAGAATNACGAGCTAGCTGCTTTGGCTCCGGTACTGGCAGATAGAATTCCTTCGTCGGCTTATCCCGGTTGTGTATAGTGGACTGACTCGTCGTAAAGAATGAGAGCAAGTCGCTGAAGTCACCGCTTTAAGGCTCTCGTGGAAGAAAGGCTCTAAGTTAACCCGCTCTGGAGCAAGTAAAGTAAAGCGACTTTCCCATACCCGGAAGATGAATCCCTTTAAGTGGAATCGGATACGAGAGATAGAGATGATTATTCGCATAGCTCCTCAAAGCCTTCATCCAAGATAAAGCGAAGGGAAGAAATCAAAGAGTGCGAGATTCGGGATTAGTCCAAAAATTAGGTACCACGATGAAATGACTGGTCGGTGAAGCCCTATGATGAAGCAGCTTTGGAATCTCTATCCGCGTAGGAAGAACTAGGGATTTCTTTTATCGTCTTAACGAGCCTTACCCAACCAGAGCAAAGGAAAAGGTGTCTCGGTATGCAGCTAAACCAGTAAAAGAAAGAGCTAGAGTTCCCGCAGCTGTCTAGTCTATCGTTGCTAAACCAATGACTTCGGACGTTGTGTCAGCATCTCTGAACCCAGTCGCATATGATGGTGTGTACACTTCCCTTCCTTCTGAATTACCTGCTTCCCTTGATTCGAGTACCTGAGAAAGATGAAGAAGAATATGCGAAAGGTCAGAAGATATCCTTGTCCGGCAGGAAAGTCAAGATTCTGAGCCCCTAAAACTCCACTTCAGAAAGCCCTTTGATAGAGCATGATTGACAGGACCAAGCGCACTCGGAATGAGAGTCTCCGGTTCAGAAGCAAATGAACTCAAAATCTTATCCGAATCTCTGAATCGGAATTTACTGCTCGAAGACGAAGCAAAGAACCGGAAGAGAAGCCTTTCTTTTCTCAACTAGTAGACCAACCTCTTAGTCTTCAACCTTGGGAGATCCAACTAGGAATCTCAGAATAATCAGAATTTCATTCCCTAACCATGGAAGCGCTCCAGTAACGGATTCCTTAGTGAAGGCTCTGAATGAAAGACCATCATGTCCAAAAATAAGGGGAAAATGCAAATGCTTAAGCCATTGTTGAGTAAGAACCGAAAAGGGGTAGCTTTTCCTCTGCTTAATGCCAACCCTCTTATTAGCTTAACTTATCAAAGTCTGTGATTCGCGGGTGCTGTTAAAGGCTTTCTTTCTTTCCTGAAACTAGCGGCTAGATAGGGCGGTTTGGTTGAGTCTTCAACTAGATCAGCTACTGAATTAGAATTAGTCCGAAGAAGATGGAGGAAACTCAGCATACCTCCCTCTTTGAGCACTTCCTTTTGCTTGACTGTTGACTATATGGGGTATTCCGAAGGGGAATAAAACAATCGATCCTGGGAACTAACCATCCCTCGTGCGGGTGAGTAAGAAGCGGTTCTCTTCGTTCCCTTTGCTCTTTCCTTTGCCGAGGTTGAGTAATTCTATGGGGTTTTAGGAGTTATCTCTGTTTTTTCTGACTCGGGTGAAGACCGGGAAGCAGGTCTTTCAGCTAAGTATTCAAGTAAAAGGCTGATTCTCTTATAGTTTCCGGTTGTTGGAGATGGATCCGATAATGCTAATGTGTAAGTGCTTGCTTTGCCTTTCCTTGCTTCTGCGTCCTCCGCTAAAGAATCTTTCTCTTTTTAAAGGGATCACACTCTCGGGTCTTTGCTTCGATTCGGAGTTAGCCTTGAGTCATTAGCTGAAGTGAAGAGGGCATCAAGCTGTTTAACGTATGTAGTGTAGCGACTTCTTTGGTGAAGCCTCTACTAATCATAAAAAAGTGATGATGTCTACTCTTCAAAAATTCTGTGATGCTTCTGGTGAAAAGGTGAGCTTAGTTAAGTCTAAGATTTTGGTCTCATCTAATGTGCCGCACAATACAGCAATGGATTTTAGTGCTTTTTGTGGCATTCCTTTGACAAAGGACTTTGGGAAGTACCTTGGTGTGAAATGCATTATTAAAATGAATTTAGCTTTCTTAGCTATCCTCGGCTTCTAGGTGGATTTATCGGAAGTAGACTTGCCTTTGGATTTCACCTGGGAAGTCTCAACTGGCCCCTTTTTAGTAACACTTTTATTTGCCAAACTTACTCTTGCTTGAAGTCCTTCCTTTAGCTGAGCCCGATCTTTGTTCCTTAGGTTCACTGGTTGGTGATCTTTGCCAGTAGTTTCGGCTTTAGGAGAGGGAGCAGATTCAGGGATTATCTCATCGGAGTCATTGGCTTGTTCATGATCTACTAAGATAGCAAATATCGAACCCGAGTGTTCCACATTTGAGGTCTGGCCAGTAGGAATCGTAGGAGCAGTCGGCTTAAGGGTTACAGCACTCTTATTTGCATTATTGTTCCTCCTTTTGGGCTTCATCCATGGTCCGAACATCGAAGTCTCATGCTCCCTTGTTTCATGCATCCTGTGGGTTTCATTAGAAGAATCACCATTAGAGGTAGTGGCTGCTTGTGCTTGCTGCTTAACGGGGCAACCTCCAATATCGTGTCCAAACTTACCACAATGAAAGCATAACATACGGAGGCCCTCATATTCCACACGTTGCCAGCACCCACCAATAAAGACTTTCGGGACTAATGGCTTCATCTACCTCCACACACAATCGTGCAAACTTCCCTCGAGATGTCGTAGAGGTGTTTTTGTCAACTCGGATGAATTTCCCAATAGGCTCAGCAATCTTCTTTAAGATCCAGTCATCATAAGATTCCATTGGCATTAGTGGAAAACGAATCCATGCCGCAACCTTATCAATAGTCGCTTCGTCAGAACGAAAATATGGGGACCAACTTCTAACAGAGAGGTAATGGTCTACTATAAGCCATGGACCACCAGTGAAAACATAGTTATAGTCCTTCTTTTTGCTAAACTTCACACAGTAGAAGCCATGATCCAAGTCAATTACTTGAATGGAACCCTCTATAGACCATAGTTACTTCAGGCGATTTCAAATATAAGTGTAGCCAATGTTTCGGACAAGAAGTTTAATGATCAAAGAGTTCCTCCAGGGTGACCGAATTCGTCGCTTATCTTCCTTGGTCATAAAGAATACTCGGGCCTACTGGCCGTGCTTGAAAGACATCATCCTCTGAGTCATAATCTTCCTCGCGGATCTCACCCTCTTCTTCCTGGATTTCATGAACATGAGAATGATCTGAAGCCTTCTTATGATTCCATGAAGTGATGTTAGCTCCTGCAAATTGTTCTTCTTCAGGCTCGTTGAGACCTCGTGGTTTCAGCTTAGAGTAGTTTCTATTCAATCCTCTTTAAACTGCGGAACAGCGACTTGTTAGCCGCAACTACGGAATACCCTCTTCTAAGCTATCGGACAAGGGGAATATACATGTAACATACCTTCCTTGCTAATTGTTACTTCGCCGAGTCTATCTATTGTTGGACTTTCCTGTCTGTTGGATTGTTGGAAACTGAGCTTACATCCAACTAAGCTAAAATTGCTTTCGTAACGACTCGATATTGTTAAGCATCACTCTTGTGCCCACTATGCACTTTGATAAAGACCTTACAGAAAGACCTAACGGGGATAGAGACCCAATCTTATACGAACTAAAACCATAATTGATTCAGTGTAGAGGTCCTTCTCTCTCTTACTCAACGGCTAATTCTTTTAGAACTCAACCTTCTTCGCCCCCTTCGATCGATTTATGGTTTGCGCTTACGAAAAGACCAGCCTATAAAACTAGCCTGAGCCAAATCCTCATAAGCCCACAATTCATTCTTTACAGTTCCTTCTGTTTAGTCGGGGCGGAATCGAAACTAGTGGATAGCTCTCAATTGCTTTACACTTTTATTCTTCAACCTTCTTTGTCGCCATGAGACTCTGCTCTCTCTCCTTCTTTATTCTAATCTAAGTACTCAAGCTCACCTGAAGTTACTTCCTTAGTATGGTTCAGTTCTTTAAGGGTGGGAGGAATTGTCACTTCCGCTCTTAATCAATTGAATAGGTTGTAGCGACTTGGGTACGGGCAGGGAATAAGCGGAATAGAAAGATTTGTAATGTAGCTTCATCCCTACAAGAGAACTTAACTTGGAATAGTTTCCAAGCTATGAATACCGATATCTCTTTACCAGGGGTCTTACTCGTCGATAGACTTGCTCGGACAAGTTTCCCCCTTTTTTCAATTTGTCAATCTCAACTTCCAGAGTTGGCTACTTATATAACACCAACAATAGACCTTCTTGCATTCTGTCTGGGAAAAGCCTTTGGCTGAGCGAGTTATCATGGAAATTCCTAACAATCAATTTGATTCATCTTAAGGTGGCAGATATCCTTCATAATGGGGTTTGGTCTCTTGATCACATTTCCCATTTATTACCTGCTGTTGCTCTAGAAGAAATAAGGGCAACATATCTTACTTTTACTACCCCTTCCGGTGGACTCTTGTACATGGGGAATGTCTTCAAATGGTACTTTTAATATCTCTTCGGCTTATCAATTGGCTATATCACCTCACATGCAGGAGGGGATAAATTAAAAATGGATTTGGCATCTTAGGTGTCCTGAAAGAGTTAGATTTTTTCTATGGAACCTTGTTCAAGGTAAGCTCAACACTAATGCAATGCGTAAAAGAAAGGGAATGACAGACAATGATCGATGTGGTTTGTGTCATGAGTTTGTGGAGGACTCGGATCATGTGTTCCGATTTTCTTCCTTTTCTATTATGGTTTGGAGGAGGATCGGGAATGCTCGTCGATTCTCTCGGACGGTAGGCCTATCTTTATTAGATTGGGTCAAAGGGAATGTCTTGAATCATGATTTGGTTGATGGTATTTCCACCTGGGGTGTCTTATTTCTTTCTACTTTGTGGGGGCTTTGGAAGGCCAGATGCAAGCATGCTATGTAGGGGACAATTTCTACGCATGTACAGGTTGTGCTTTATGCGACCAAGATAAGCAGGGATATTCTGGCTGCATGGGCTAATAGAATTGTTCGGATTGCTCGTGTTCTGCGGTGGATTCGATGGAAGCCGCCGGAGCTAGGCAGTCTTGCTTTGAATACGGATGGAGCCGTGAAACTCTCGGGCTTGGCGTCAGCCGGTGGTTTGGTTCGTGATTACAGGGGCTCTTGGATTGGTGGGTTTGTCGTCAATATCGGACGAACTTCGGTTCTACAGGCTCAACTAGTCGGTATCAAGGAAGGCCTTCATTTGGCTAGGCGGATGGGTGCCACTCGTCTGGAGGTGGGGGTCGATTCAAGCTTGTCTATCTTGCTTCTGGGGAAGGATTTCAGTTCGTTGGGGCACATTTGCAGAAACCTGATTATGGACTGCCAGAGCTTTCTGAGAGAGTTTCATCATCTTTCTTTGCAGCATATCTGTCGGGAGGCAAATAAATGTGCCGATAGTTTGGAAAATCTGGGCCAAAGCAGCTCGCATGGAGTCACCATTTTGGAGAACCCTCCTTCTCTTCTTCGGCCTTTATTGGTTGCTGATAGCATTGGGTTTGAATATTTGAGATTTTAAGATCTCTCTGTTATGTTTCAAAAAAAAAGATGAACGAACTACTTAAAACTGCCCCTTCGTGGCTACGCGACTCAGCTCTTTCAGACCCAAAAGCTGTAGAGATAGGGTTTAGGTCCTTGGCTGTCAACAGCCATTCTTTCCCTCATTTTCAAAATTCAATCCATCTCCTTCCTCGGCAAGTGACGCAAATCAAATCTTGAGCCGTCATGAACACCATCACCCGAAACAATAGGAGGCCGAGATTGAGGATTGGGATTGGAGTTAGGGCGTGGTTTACGAGATTGTGCTATCATCCAAGGGCCATAATCAGCTACATTCGGATGTACCGTACTCTCACGTGCTCCTCCACCATCAACGGCAGCTCCTTGTTCCTCACCCCCTTCCTCAGCCTGAGCCTCCTTTGATTCATCAATTGGAGGACAAAAAACACAAGGTCCCCGAATACCAGCACGGCCACACCGAAAACAAATAAGCTTCAATCCTTCATACTCCACAGACAACCATCTTCCCTCAAAGAAGACTTTCGGCACTAATGCTTTGCTAAAATCCACCAAATCCCAATCCCATTTCGGGTTCCATAGCCTGTGCAATCGATCCGATAGGACCTTGTAAGAAATCATTCTGCCTAGAAGTTTGACAATGAGGCAATCCCCCCATTGACGCCTGATGTGATCCTTGAAACTGGTCGAAAGTGAAATCATAGGCCAACCATCTCGCTGAGCAACACAAATCAAACCTTTATCCGTCTCCAAACTCCCCAACTCATCATACCGATCCAACAAGGTTGCTGCGCTCCCATCATCGCATCCTTAAAGGAAAGCTTCGCAGGGGCTTGTCCATCAGCCTGGCCATCAGTCGCCTTCACCTTTTTGGTGCTTCGTTCCAGTAAATCCTCTTCCTATCCCGATCGGCCTCGAGTCTCAGTTTCACTCATCGCAGAATCCCATGATCTTTTTTCTCCTGAATTAACCTCTAATAAATTCCTAGTAACGCTCTATACTTTTGAGATCAAGAAGAGAGCATGTTCCGCGCTCACGTAGCTTAAAAGAGGTGCTGGTTTTCTTCCTCTCAATTCGAGGATCTCCTCCTTATAATAATTTGATTGCCTACTAATCCTCATCGCAGTCCTGAGCCTGATTTTCATACTTTTTTATGTAGGGAATCCCGATATGGTAAGAAAAGCTATTCTTCTTAGCAGTTTAAGAAGTGAATTGAATCACCCCCGGTCCGAGAATACTAAGCCAGACTTGAGCTCCTCCCTTAGAGTAGCCATTCTTACAACAGATGCGGATTATGTAGCAAATGCCGCTGATGCGTAACACATTGAGTTGGACAGCTTTCCTTGAGCATATAGGACCCAGCGACATCCAAGAACGTTCATAGAAGGATCATATGGCATTTAAAAACCAAGTATTATTCTGCAGAAAAGCGGTATACTCATCTTTCATAGCCGAAAGCCATCTACTGTCCTTACTAGCTTCCTTAATAGATGTAGGCTCGCTGTGGGGATCTTCTTTATCTATGATAGCAGCAAACTCAACTGATGAAAGAAAAGCTGATTCGTTCAACAGTAAGAAAGTCAAGCCTGCAAGAAAGTCAGTCTAACCTTATCTTTTATCTCTCATCGGGCGGTAAGGGGAGTCCTGAAGAGACTTCCCAAAGATCTGAATTTGCTGTTCCAGTAACTGAAATAGTGATAAAGAATGAGAGATGAAGCTCAGTCGAACTGATAAGAAAAGAGATCAAACTGAGAATATCACTCCAGGGAGTAAGCAAAAAACAGGATTCCATCCCGAATGTTAGGCGCCAATAGTTTCGCAACGGAGCGCTAGTCCTTAGTTTAGCATGAATCTTTAATCCCAAAGCATTCAAAGCATTCAAAGAGTAAGGCGTAGAATGGGTTGTTCGTTCGACTGCTTTTTGTTCTCCGCTCTTTTCTGCTGTTAAAAGAAATGCTTACCCCGAGCTTGAGCTGGCTGTGGGATCTTTCCCTTATAGTAATAGTAGCCCCCCCTCTAACAAGAGACGAAAGAGCTGCGGTTACTGCCTCGATCTCTATCGCCACTGCTGGATTAAAAACTTCCTCTTTTTCTTTTCCTTTAATACGTCAATAGCCTACGTGTCCCCCTTATGGCATCTGGTTTCAGTGTAAGCTGGATTCCCACGAAAAAGGGCATGTGCAATGAATGATATCATCCCGATGGTACTTTCTTTCCTACCTCCTTAGCATGGATTAGCTAAACGTGATTGAGCGACGAGCGGGAGTATAGCATGGGATTACTTCAGAGACGGTTTAAGACTAAGAAAGGAAAACCCTTGCTGCTTACGAGCAAAGTCTACTATTCCTATCCAGCCTTAGTCAAAACCTTACCCGATGTTAGCAGGGGATCGTACTGAATTACGGAAAAAGAAAGCAAAGAATAAATGAGCCTTAACTTGCCTAAAAAGAAGAATATCTCTAAACCAACCCCTTGGAAACTCACCTTAGGCACTCGAATAGCAGAACTAGAGCTAGGTAGGCACACAAGAAGACAAATCTTCCTTTTCTTTAGTTAGGCTCCTGTAAAGTCTTGAAGAGCCTGCTGCTGTCTGAACTGCCACCTCTGCTCCAATACATAAGCTCCAGCTGAAGTGCGAAACTGCTAAATTCTCTCCGTACCATTCATCACTGCTTTCTGTTCAAAAGAAAAGAACTGCTCCTCTCCGATCTAAGTCCTCTCTGTAGTCAGAAATAGCCTTAAGTTAATTAGAATGGATCGACAGGCTTTCCAAACCTACTGGTCTCTTCCTCGAACCTAGCATTGCTGTCTGGCCCATCAACTTGATATAATGCACACTCGGTAAGGTCTTACCATTCCCCCTTATCCATATTCTGGGAACCTCGGACGATAGCTTTCCCCCTGATCGGACGCCAGCTAAGGCCTTCTACCGCAGCGGACCCAGAGGCCAATGCCAATCTCTCAGAGCGGGTTCTCTTTCATCCTTACTTTCATCGGGTACAGGTTCATAGATTGCAGTAGATGGCTCACTGTCCTTATTCTTATACCTAATAAAAAGGTCGGATCGAGGAACGAACGAGAAAGACAGAAAATAAACCGACAACGACAAACGACAGAAAGCGAACGACAAAAGCCGCCGTCCACGGCGGTTCCCCCTTCGGGTTTTACCCGCAGTTCCCATCTTTTCATTCTGCTAGAATTTGAGTCTTCTCAGTGAGTGTTCTATGTAGTGAATGTGTCTTCTGATCTATAACCATTTTCGCTATAACCATTTTCGCTATAACCATTTTCGTATGCTTTCTTCGTCTTCGTCTAAGTAATTCCTTCTTCCCTTAGTTTCTCTAAGAACTGTCCTGAGGTGAAACAAACCTTGGTTGTGTGAGCTACTTTCCCGCCTCCTGTCTTGATTCTTTGATTGGAGTAGCTCGCCTATACGGGATCAACTGGATTAGCTGCTATCTATTATTGATGAAAAGGGATAGGCACGTCATGCCCGACAAACTCACCTTGCATTGGGTAGATCAATGAACAATGGGACTGACCGCCCACTCAACTCAAGACTTCGCTTGGACCGGAAATGACTAGGGGATAGGATGAAGACAATGCATCATATGAAATGGGTTCAATGTCTAATTATGAAACCCTTGTAAGAATAGGCTGAATCGTAGACAGGGAATTTCGTTCTACAAGCCGGGCTGCATTCAAGCCCAGTTTATCGTCGATGACGGCTCTCCTTTCGATGCTAGCAACCGCATTTGACCCTTTTACGCGCTTCTTTCAATTTACTTACATTCTAGCTGAAGGAGAGACTTTACCTTGACTTAGAGAGGGGCAGCGGTACCACGCCCTTCCGTGCTCGTAGGTTGACTCCCCTATGCATCCCGACTAAGGTCTCACAAACATGCACTTCCCTTATGCATCCAGCCGCTTCACTAATGTGAATAGGTTATACAGAAGGTCGGTTTGGTTATATACTCTTATGGGTGTTCTTTCTTTGAACCTTTTGGTATGTATTGCCCCCTTAACTATAGATCAGATACACCAGACGAGAAAGTCAATTCCGCACTGCTGCTGAGTCGTCGGACTTATCCACCAAGGGGATTCGTGTAATTTCTGTGGATTGCGTTGGGGGAAATCTACCAAAGCTAGGCAGATAGATAGACTCCTTTCCCGATGCTAAGAGAAAGCAAGAAAGAAAAGAAAATGATTGTTTTGAAATCAGCGCCACCTTTTGGGTATGCAGATACTAAGAGTCCTCTCACTACCAACCAGCAGACATCATCTGGCTGGGTCTTGCCGGTATCAACAAAAACAACCAAATGGAAACAGAAACTAACTATGGCTCTTGGCCCAGACAACGCCCTAGGCTACGGGGGGATCAGAGCAAGAGGGAACGAATAGACAACGTTTTTCTTCCTGGGCTGCAGTTAAGTAGATCGAGAGGTCGTTCCGCCCCCTGTCCCCGAAGATGGGTAATATGTTCTCAAAAAATGTTGCTCTAATCTGACCTAGCTGGCGAGCGATCCCAGTTCGCGGAAGAGAACAAGACAGCAAGCGAGCGTACCTTTGTTCGCTTCTTCTACACCAAGCACGAAAGTTTAAGGATAACTGTTGGTCGGTGGCTACCTAAGGAAACTCCGATTCGATCCGCCCCCCCGGCTGGGAGGCATTTACCTCATCCCGATCACAAGGATAGGTTCACCATGATGGGGAGTACTTCTTTTTTTTTACAGAATGAAATGAATTCAGAAAGAATTAAATGCATAGGGGACCATCCTTTTGTTGCGGCATGCTTCTCAGATTTACGGATTCGCAGGGGGAGTAACGACCTACTTAGTTGACTGACAATGACAAAGGCTTTAGAAACTAAGTGGGGCCTTTTTGAATTGAATCTTAAGTAGTCTATCAGTGGTGCGAAGCGGTTTTGCCCCTTTTCAGTAGGGGAGCGAAAGGTTAGACCTTAAAAAGTCCGCGAACAGCGGTTCTTCTATGTCGGTATGGTCTTTCTCCTTGACTTTCCTAACGTCAAGCTAAGTGACTTCGTAACCTTTGCGTAGCGTAGTAGAATGAAGGCTACGCACCGACGCTCTCTTATCTATTAGCCTTAAGCGTCTTCGCTAACTCGCTCGCTTACTTCTACTAATGTATTGTATAGTAGGGCCTTTTCCTTTTTGAATAACCCATTCTCATTATCTTTAATAAGTCAAGTAGGCGAACCCATAGGTCCTTAGTATCGTTGACAAAGAAGAAGAGCCGGTTAAAAAAAAGACAACGAATCTTTTTATTTATATTATATATAGGCCAGCTTGACAAGCTCTTGATCTGAGGTGCGAAGAGAAAGATTTCTTTTTTATGACTTCTACTTATCGATCCCGAGTGACCGACCAGGTCCCTATTGATGAATGAAAGAAAAGGTTTTTGAGCCCTAGCCCTGTAAACCCACACCTGTGTAGAGTAGATCGTTCAACACCTGCGGCACAAACCCATTTTTGACCTATTGGTCCTAGTATCATAGGCGACCGAACGGCCGCCCCCTAATTACTAGACCGACCTGCTATAATAATTCCATAAACACCTAGCGAAGATATGGCAAACAAATAAAGTAGCCCTATGTTCGAATCTGACAATACCATACCATAATCAAAAGGTACAACGGCCCAAGCGACCAGACTTAACATAAATGTAGCCACTGGAGCCATTCTAAAAAGGGAGAAATTAGCACTACTTGGTGAAATAGGTTCTTTTAGAATTAATTTCAAACCATCTGCTATAGGTTGTAACAATCCGAACGATCCTACTACATCAGGACCCTTTCGACGTTGCACAAAAGCCATTACTTTACGTTCAGCTAGCACTAAAAAGGCTACTCCTAGTAAAAGTGGTAGAATTATTCCAAGTATTTCAGCTGGAACAGCTATGTACGTTTTCGATTTTCTATTTACTCATGATCTGGCCTGGTCGACCTAATAATGATATTGAAGTATGGGACCTTTTCTCGAAAAACAAAACTCACTCCGGATCCAGAGAAGAGTTGAAGATGGTGCAACATCGAATCCATTTAACCATTACCGCTTCGAAAAATCTAGTAATGTATCGTTATTATTCATAATATACTTTTGAAAACTAATATATTCAAGAACCATAAATATAACCTGTCTTTTGGTGCCGGGGACATCCTTATCTAAGTTTGTAAGAAACCTTTTTAGAACGGTGAGATTAAAAAGGGACCCCTCGGGGCTGCTTTCTGTCCGGTCGTACCCCCACCCTTATGATTAGCTCTTTCTTTGACAAAATAAGTATCTGAGGGAAGGTTTTCCCGCCTATAGTTATGCCTGAGCGCTTCTTACAAGATGACAGGCCGAATTCGCTGTTCGGCCAAGTGATTCATTTGTTGAATAATCTCGATAAATCTAGTCGAAAAACGCTCTTTTTCTTCATTATCGCGACAATTGATCTTATAAAGAGAGTGCTCAATTTCGAGCGGAGTGGAATCGGGAAAAACCTGCACCTGTGGCGCCTCTTGAGAGGGCATGGGAAGGCAATCGGTCGCCTGCGTCAGCGTCTCTTGTGTTGTGCTCGCTATCTCTTGCGAAGAATTAAAAAATGGAAGAACCGCTTGCAGTAACTCGTTTACCATATTAGTTTTAAAAAGAAATATCAGAACGACTGCTAACAATTCGTAGTATACCGAAAGGATACCAATGAAGCCGACCATTAATGACTAATTCGAAGACCAGGAGCGGTCTGATCTATACTATAATAAATTTGTTACATATCTCGTTGGGGAGTCGAATCCAAGTCAATTCTTCCGCGACCTATTCACGAATAAAGAGAAAACTTTTCTCTTATCTACGAGAATTTTTGCTTCGCTGTAGTCAAGCTTACTGCTAGCCTATCGTTTATCAGGACCTTACGACGTACGAATCGTCGATTGGTTCGGGGCGATTTGTTTGGTTGGGGGGCTCCCACGGCGGCTAAGACCAAATAAGAAATCGGGAGTAGGCAGAGATGAAAGACCTTATACACGATGCAGAGATCCCATACCTTTAAAGAACTCATAGGCTTCAGTGTCTCCAACGGGCCAGGTCCCTTGCTTGGTGGCTCTGGATCAGGTAAGATAGGAGCATGAGCACCCAAAACCATATCAGACAAGCCTTGGCTTAGCCATAACGAGATCAATCACTCAGTCTTCGCTACATAAGATGCCTCTAAGCTCGAGCTTGAAACTCAATCAGAAGCGACAGGTCTAAATGAGCCTTATCTATTTATTTTGGTTATGGAGCGCCTCTCTCATATGATATTGGACAGGGTAGACCAGAAATCTTGGGTTCCTGTTAAGGCTTCTCGCCGGGGTCCTTCTATTTCGCACCTTTTTTTTGCGGATGACTTGATGCTTTTTGTTAAAGACTCATCAGAACAGTTGGAGATTATTCGCTATTGTCTTTCAGAGTGGTTGTTCTCTTTCTTTACTTCTACTGGGCGTATCAGTACAGTGGCTTTTAGGGATGCCATGATGGGTGGACCCTCTGCTCTGGTTCGTATAGGCAGGTTCTTTGGCGTCTGAGAGGGGCATTTCTATCATATCTCTTTCGATGCCTAATGGGTTGGTTTTTCCCAGCTTGAGAGCAAGGGTTTTCGCCTAGGAAGTTTGCTTTGCTTTACTGGATCGAGAGTTTAAGTGGACTAAGCCTCTTCCCCTATTGGTGAAATAGACTACTCGGATCATGATAATCTTGAGTAATCCTCTGGGATTAACTTAAAGACCTAATCCCCTTGGCTGAACCTGAACTCGCTTTCGACGCTTTCCTTAGGTGTAAGCGCAGGTGATCCGGTGCTTTTAAACTGGCTTTCTATAACCCGCTTTCCTAATTCCGGTATGAAAAGCAATCTCAAAAGCTTAGCACCAAGGCTCTGAAAAGACCTTGAATCTGTTTTATAGTCCGAAGGGAGTGAAAGAGGTGAGTCGATCAAAGAACCCCTTACTCGATAGCTGCAGTACCAACCAATTACCTATCGCTCTTTGGAAAGGGAGACTCGGCTAGACATGAAGGCAGGCGATCGTTGTTTAGAGTTAGAGTCTCGATGGGTGGATTGCCAAAGATGAGACCTTTATAACCTCAGCTGGTGGCTTATACCAAGCCTCTAAAATCTCTCGTGAGATGGCTAGTATATTACGGATCATATCCTGCTCCGAAGCACTACCATCATCAGGCTCTAAAATGTAAGTGCAGCGCCGAGTCCAGATCCGCCATAAAGCTGTTGCAAATATTACAACTGACCGTCTTTCTCTTGTCTTTATGTCCAGATTATTCAACAACCACTCTGTCAAATGGAAGCCAAAGAAAGAGCTCCAATTTAGGCTTGGAATGAGTTGCTTCCATATATAAACTGCATAAGAACAATCACAAAGCACATGAATAAGATCCTCAACGGGATGATCACATAGAGAACAACGAGCCGCAATACCAAGACCCCATGAAGGACGAAATAAATTAGTCATCAACCATACCTCTCCATCTATGAGACCAATTAAATCTAGTAAAGCCATGAGCATTATTCGCTAAATTAATAACATCTCCATCAAGACCATATTTTGCCTTTACTTTAGGACACGTACTCACAAACTATCAGGCTCTGTAAGAAATCTCCATGCAGTTTTCAGAAGCAGAACACTATTATGTAACTCCATACGGCTAAGTCCTATAAAAACCAATCCCTTAGGAGTACAAACGGTCTCCCAATTAACTAGATGGAAAGCACGCTTAGACTCTGAACCACTCCAGAGAAATCTTCTGTTCAACATATACATCTGATTACAAACATTTTGTGGAAGCTTAGAAGTAGGCATGGTCTATGTAGGAATAGCCAAGGTGACTGAAGCAAGCAAGGTGGCTCTACTAGCTAAACTCAAGCATTTGGTTTTCCACCCACTAAGTCTAGAGCTCACTTTCTCAATCAACTCCCTATAAGGGCCTTTCACCACTCTACCATGGATCAAAGGAACCCCAAGGTATTTTCCCAAGTCGGAAGACAAGCCAATTCACAAGTTACGGCTTACCAATCTAGCATTATATGTAGAAGCATGCGGAGAAATAAAGATGTTTGACTTCTCCAAACTCACTTTCGCCCCAAAGCCTATCGGTTTCTCTCTTTCGGACCCCGAAGAAATACAAAAAGTGTCCAGCACAGATTTAATCACATTTGCTTGAGTAACCGTCGCACGACCAAAGATAAATAAATCATCCGCAAAGAACAAATGAGAGATGGCCGGGCCACCTCGTCCCATAGAGATCGGTTTCCACTCACGAGAGTAAACTGCTTCCAAAAGAAAATGTCCCAATCGCTCCTGAGAAAATCCCGCTTTCAATCCATCCACACCATCCGCTTTCCATGGTTCTTTCATTTTCAAGAGAGCTGTACAAATCTTTGTCAAATTGAATAACCATACCTTGAAGCTCACCAGGATCTGAGACCCAATTCCCATCATCCCGTAACCCGATTCCTTCTTCGTAGACAAATTGTTGAAAGATGAAATAAGGGAGTCTTTCTTTCCCCATCTTTAATCCACTGTACTCGAGACTTTTGCTCCCATAAAATCTCCTCCTGTTTAAGAATCACATTATACTCTCTTACCAACTCATCCTTCAAAAGCTCAAGTTGATGAGAGCGAAAAGAAGGCAAAGCACGCTGCACCTCACTAATACATTTTCTCAACTACTTCTTGCGTTCATAAATATTCCCAAAAGACTCCTTGTTCCACTCCTTCAACAATTCCGCCACATTTTACAATTTCCCCCATGTGAATGAACCAAAAAATTGATAATGAAATCATGGAACCCAGCCGCCGTAAGCCACATAGCTTGAAAGCGAAAGGGTCTATTCGAGCTATGATAAGGAATTCCCGGGTCACACTGCAGAAGTACTGGGCAATGATCTGAATGAAGACGAGGGAGATGACGGACTTCAGCTTCGGGGAATAAAAGCCTAATCTCAGCATTCGAAAGCACCCTATCCAATCTTTCTTGAATTCTTGATACACCATTACTCTTATTACAACATCATGTGAAAGAAGGCTAAATAAATCCTAGGTCGATCAAACCACAAGACGTAATCATATTATATAAGGCATTGCACCTCCCCAAAGAGGGTTGAACACGACTCATTATAAGAGGAAATAGGGGAAGATTACAAGACCATATTATCTTGATCATTAGCCGAACCAAAAAATCACATAAAACAAATTGAGTTTCCTGCACCACCGTAGACTGCAAATTGGCATCAGGGGGTTTATGAAACCTAACATACGTGTCTTGCAAACCCAAGGCTGAATTTGGAGACTGAAAGGTAGAAAGCCTTTCCATCAACTTCCCCTCACGCCGCTCAAAATCACCCGACTGAGGCTACAAGTCAATTCTGACGACTACACACACAGCCTCTTTTCCACGTTGTTGAACATTCAATTCCACCTTATTCTTTTTTTGAGGAAGAAGCAGCTTTCTTTCGAAGGGGTCTTTGATGGCTCTACCTATTACCTATTGAATTTCACATGGGCAAAGCCCCGCCTCGAGAACCTTCATAATACCACAGGGTCTGTTAAGAGATAGGCTGCGAATAAGGTTGAACCATAAATAAAGCAAGGGAAGCCAGCTCTTATTAACCCAAGTAAAAGGCGGATTATCTTCAAATAGTAAGGGGAAAGCTGAATACACTACCATAAACCCCAAACGTAGGATTAGCAGGTTGGATCTACGCATCACCTATAGCCGAAGGGGGTTTAGGAGCTATCGATTCAATGAACTTTTCTCAACCTACTAATTAGTCTGCAAACTTGAGAGATCCAACAAGGTCTCAGGTTTATAAAATAGGCTCTATTGCTGGCGTGGAGTGGGATTTAGCTCAACTGTTCGACCAATCACTCGTCTAGCTGCGATACCCTTTATTTCTTTAAGTTCCAATCGTATAGGTTTCGGATAAAGGAAAGGGTAAAGCTATGAGAAATCCCAGGAAAATGAAAAAGCTTAAGCTCCTACTACAGCTGCTAGGTCTTTTGCTGCTAGGTCTTTCAGAGCAGCCTCTTAATCTGCTCTCGGGTCCGCCAATCTCTTTCCTGAGCTTGCTTGTCTGAAACCTGGGTTTTTGAATAGACCTCGGTTATGCAACTCTAACTCCAAGTTATCCCGCTTTTGATAAAAAAAGCTCGTTAGACAGTGAGCCTTTCTACATCGCACAGCAAGTGAAGGTAAAACAATGGAATAGGCCGACGACCTATAAGACTGACTAAGGCTCGACCTTAACTTAAGTAGCAGTGTCATAGTGAGTGATCTTAGACTTGAGAGCAAGGGTTTTCGCCTAGGAAATGCAGTTTGCATCGACAGCTTCACCCCAAATACACTAACGGGTTCGGGATCGACAAGGATTTAACATCAGCAATCCGGATAAGCCGCCGAATCGGGTGAACCCGTCTGTCTTTGGTCAATCGGTTGAACTCTCTTCTCGGGTTTACTTGTTGGGCTACTTCCGCGCCTTCGTTGGCATCTTCCTTTGCGGTATTTATTGCCAAGGCGCATATCGTCTTACTGAATAGCGCAGATCGTCTTAATTCTATCTATTTTCTCGCGCATTAGGGTACCATTTAGCGAACATTACTCGCTCGGATGCGGAGAGCCATTACTTAAATAAAAAGACTCCAAGATACCTTCCAAATCAAGGCTTGCAGAAATTCTCCTTTTATCTTATGGCCGAAAAGAAGGATTTTTTCAAAGGATCGGCTTAGGACTCAACCCATTTTGGAGCTTTTTGAGAGCTGCTAGAAAGGAAGAATCCAACCCTACTGGTGGAAGACTTGCTTCAAAAGAGAGAAAAAAGGGATACATCCTTAGATAGACGGGTAGAACTCAACGAGATCAATCATCAAGCCAGCTACCCATACCCATAGTCAAAGAGGGAGTTAACGGGAAGAAAACCATATCGCCGCTAACCCATGGGCTAATTATTCTTTAAAAGAAAGACCAAGAAGGGAGTGCAATGAAAGGACCACTGCTGCGGCTTAAGGTGACGTACTCTCTAATCGTAGAGCTATAAAAGTATCCTGAGACGTCTTTTCTGCTCTGATCGTAGATATACTAGGGGCTTCGGCTTTCTCTTCTATTTCTGATTTCGCTATTTCTATATTGGAGTCTTGGGTCTCGTGTGAGTCCTCTCCCAGTTCTTGCTTAGCTGCTTTCTGGGCATCCCTCCCCCTTTTTACAAGCAAGTCAGTCAACCCGTCTCAACCTTCTAATCCTTCTTTCACTGACTACTAGGCAAGGGAAACTAAGCTGTAGCTGTAGTTGGCAGTTCGAGTTGTGGACGTATGGGACCTTCGCTGAACACTTTCAAATGTCTGTGAAAAGATCCTATCCCTACTTAAAAGCCGAGTACTCTACCCGAGTTAGCAAGCCAAAGCAAAATCCTCGACTTCCACTTCATCCAAGGTCTGGGAAGCTAGGACCCCTTATATTAAAGTATGATCCAATGCTGGTCTCAGGTCTACAAGCGACGGGAAGGCGGGGGAATAGGTGAAACCTAATCGCAAGCCGTAGAGAGCAATTCAGGAGTGTAGTCTTGTTCTTGGAAGATTGGTAGCCCATAGAAAGTTGTAGTGGCGGGTCCGACCTAAGAGAAGTTCGAGTTAAAGCATTTGCCTTTGTTGGACCAGTTACTTCTCCCAGTGTAGCTTGACCCTCACCCTATGAAGGGGGAAGCGAAAACATCAAAAAACTCTCTTTTCTATACCGGGTAGGAACTTTCCTGTCTTTGTCGAAGCTGGAAGTGGTTGGCTCGCTACCGCTCTTCTTCAACCTCTTGTTGATAAAACCAGAGATTTAGTATAAAGAGGAACGTATAAAGAATAAGACTTTCAATTGCATTATAGAAGTAAGAAAATAATAGAATTGATTCAAAAACAGAGGAAAGGTTCTTCAAGACCTGGCTTCGACTGAATGGAGCCGGTTCTGTTCTTTTCTTTCTGCAATTGATAGGTTGTTGACCTTTAGAGTATGAGTCTCGATTCATCTCTTCTATCAATATCATATAGAAGGATTGAATAAATGTGAAATAGAAGCACTGAATTGTTGTATTAAGTGGAGTACCTCTCTTCACGACAGTTCGTTTTCACCCGAATCAATAAAAGAGAGAGGAAGAACGAATAACTAAAACGAATTATTCATAGAAGTTTGTATGTTATTTTCATACAAAAGCTGTTTTCAGCCCGGTGTACAAGGACGGGGATTAGTCAAGTAGAACCGGGGGTAGCGCAGCTTGCTCGACTCCATACTCCTCATCTAGAGATTTTGAAATATGAGAACCCATCTAACCAACTGGAAGTCCAATTATTGGATTATCAGATATATCAGCTAGCTGCTTGACTCTCAGTAAGGCAACGGTATCGTAGATAAAGTTCAGTTCAGTGAAGTATGGATGTAGCGTATGAAAGTGATTCTTTGTTGCAACCTGTGCGATAAGGTCCTGCTCCTACTCCTTCGAGTGTAGCCTCAGCTCTTTCATCATCTGTTCTATTACGCCTTTTCCTTCCTTGAAAGCCTGGAAAGAAAGGATTAACGTTTTACCGTCTTTGAAGAATGGGAATAGGTTTCTCGATCTGAATCAATATTGGCGTAAGTGAATTGAACTGAATCTGTTTTTTCTCTGGGAGGTACCGTATGGGCGGGTTTAACTCCACCCCTTAATTCCGGATATAGGCTCTTTTTTAGATCCGCTTTTCAATTGTATGAGGTAGGAACTTCACTCGCCCTTTACCCTTTCCTTACATCGTTACGTGTCTCGGGTGACATTAATCAAGGGTACGAGAGGTCAGGAATAAGGGCTTAGTTAGTCAGGCTTAGCTCCCGAACTCCAAGTAGAAGAGGGGTTTTTGCTTGAGTTGTTGAATGAAAGAAATGTCTTATGTAAGTGAAAGCGAGATTGCTTATTGATTTTCTCAGGTACCGGATCTCTGAACTGAACTTGCATAACCCTAATCTGGAACCTTGAGAAACTCTCTCGATTCTGCTACTATATTTGTAATCCCAGTTTCTGCAAATAGAACAAGAGGTTGAGTAAACTCTTACACCATCACTAAAATCTTACTCTGGGAAAGAACAGGAAGTCTTATCCCTTTCAGCAATAGAAGACAAGGCATTCCCACTTTTCCTATTTGCAAGGGTACGAAAGAGAAGCAATGTCCGCTAAATAAAGGAAAGAAAGAGTCTCTTACAAGACCTTGGGTTACTAGCTGCCTATTCAATTGGAGTTTGCGAATCAGATTCATATACACGAATAATCAACTCAACAGATCATCCTAAGAGAAAAGCCTTTGACGCTAATGAACTAAGGGCAGAAAGCAAGCTTCGGAGTTAGCTCCACGAGTGAGAGTTTTCCTATAGCTCAACGAGTTTAAGTGACTTCTCTACCGGTTGGGGGGTGTTAGCTCGTCGGAAAGGGAATGGATAATGGATTGCATGTCCCTAGACAGCAGAAGCGATGTTGTAGGCAACGTTGGAATATCGACTCTTAGTTCGAGAATTCCGATTGGTATGCTAGTGAGATAAAAGGTGGTGTTCAAAACCCCTTATATATAGGATGCTTAAGTTTCTTGGGCAATTTTAGATGGATATTGAATTGAGACGAGAGCTCTTCCGGCTTACTGCTTCGTCTAAAGAAAGAAAATAATCTACGAGCTACAGGTACTCCTTACCTTCCTGTATAGCGACAATCTATGAGACCCATTGGACAGGAAATGCAGATTCATAGATTAGTAGTTAGCGCTTTGAGTCAATAGATGCGGATGAATAGTCCACTGGAAAGGCTTAGCTCGACGCTTCAAGAACCTCTTTATTCGATCGGGAATGAATGTTGTACGGTTGATCTTAAGTAAGAGTAGAGTGAATTGTATCGATTTATTTTGCATTCATCGAACTACCTGTTATTCGACTCGTGACTTTGGTAACCGACCTGCTTCGTCATGCACCAGAGAAAACAAAGCTAACACGACTACTCTTCTATATCATTTATTCGAAAACTCTTCGTTGCCTAGCTCTTCTTGGCTTAAGGGGCCTAGCTAGACCTTCGGACCTAACCAGGATGGGGCTTAAGAACCAATCAGCCTCTTTTATTTAAGGCCCGCCTACGCCCGCTCCTTCTCTTTGCGCTAAGCGTGAATAAAGCTAAAGATGTTATGCTGCTTAACGAACTAAACTAGTCTTCGTAGCAAGATTACGCCTCACTTCAATAAAGAAAAAGAAGTCTTAGTCATTGTAGTTGGTTCAATGACGTAATATGTAATTATTTAATCCGCATTCCAGATTTCAACTAGCGAGGATGGTTCTTGTTGTCTGAAACCAAGAAAACTCATCCTTGCCTTAGCTTGCTTTGAAAACCAATCAGCTGAAAAGTTAGCAGTTCTTTTCACCAAACAAAACTCAGTGCAAGACACTCCCTGTAAAAGATGCAGAATATCTAGCACAACAGGTTTAATCCTACAAGGAAACCAATCTAGAACCATTGATTGGTACTGAATGAATCAGGTATATATTTGATCAAAAATCGCTTGTTATCGCACTGTCCTTCCTTGCTTGACTGCCTTTTCACACTCATACTAGGAGTCAAAGAATGAACTCTTTACTGAGCTATTGCATAAGAGAGAGCAGAGCTCTTTCTATAGTATGAGATATCCTCCCACATCTAGAAGTTGAAACATCCTCTTCTGGAACTCACACATCCAATTCAAGTCCATCCACTGCTTCTTCTATTGAAGAATGTAATGTGCTATATGCGGAAGTCGGACTCTAAAAGAATCACTTTTCACTGAGAACAACTACAGGCTCTAAAGAACCAGACTCTTAACAAACCTGCTTTTGAGTGAAAGCTGAATACACTACCAGAAGCGTCAGACTTGTACCCCGGCCTTGAGTAATCCGAAGTAAAGGTTGGGAAGGGTAGGGAGTGAAGAAAGGTCTAAACGAGCCTGATACAGAATACCCTCTGACATCAGAAAGATGAGGACTTTAGACAACAATCAATCAGTAAGCAAAAACTCACGAAAGAAAACCATACTTAAACTCTTTATTTAAGCCTGATGTTGGTGTTTCTGCTGAGGGGGAGGGAAGGAAACGAGGTTGGCGGTATCTAATCTACTAGTTGAGAAAGCCTTCTCTTTTACTCAAGAGGAATTACGAATTAATTGCGTATAGAAAGTAGCAAGACGAATTACGGTAGGAAATCGAATGAAAAATCCCAAACTTTGATAAAAACCCGTCTTTTTTGGATACTTTGACATTTCTGGGCAGAAATCGAATTACAAATCGACTAAATTGTTAAACCCCGGGAAAAATGGTTACTTTGAGATTTCCTTTCCTAACGGGTCATTCGAAATCTGCAAAGTTGTTAAACCCCGGGAAAAATGGTTACTTATAGATTTCCGGTGGGAAAGCTCATTCAAAATGTCCATTTTTACATACTTTTTCCACTAGTAGAGTAACAAAGTTTAATATTCGACATGACATCTATGAGTTAAAAAGTCCTAATGAACTTTTGCTGCTAGTAGAGTAACAACTTTTTCTATTTTGAATTATCTCGTAGAGTTAAATTTCCTTGTTAAGGTTTTTCGCCTAGTAAGTTTGTTTACTTGGGTAATTTAACCCCAACAATCACCGCTGGAACTGTAGCTGTTGTAGTCGTAGCTAGCAAACCCGATGCTTTAATTCTTCAAGTGCCGAAGCATAGTGAACTATCTAAAAAGCCTAGGCCGGGGAAGAATGCCCCTTACAAACCTATCACATCAGACCCCAATCAATTCACGAAAACAATCTCTGATACCTCTCTAGGATTTCCCGAAGTTTTCGCTAAACAACCCATACCGAATAGTCTGTTTTCATGTTTTAGCAGGAGTTAGCTCTTGCTGGTAGTTCGGTAAGGTTTCTCGTTTCAGCACTTGAGTTTAACTTGTTATATTCGGTAGCTAGTCTTCCTAAGTTTAGTAGGGTATTGATTGAAATAGCACACTTACTCTTGTTTTAGCAAGATAATCTAAACCCAGGGTTTCAGTTGTAAAGGAAAGTGAAGCAAGCAATAGATTAAGTTTCCCGAGACGAGAATACCCTGTTTTCAAATCCACTGCTGGGATAAGGAAGCGGATTTACTTCTTTTCCTGAGAGGTGGTTGCTTTGTATTACTCCTTTATCTCCATCCCTTAATGTCGTAAGAGTCTGTTTTTAAGATGAGCTTTATAGATAAAACAAGGATTGGATAAGACTCCTCCGGTACCTCAACGAGATTTAAAGGATTCATCCTCATACGACTTTTAAAAACAGGTTAGTTGAGAGAATCGATTGATTTAACTTCGGCATATCGATAAGGAAAGCTTTCCCTGCCGTAAGTTGTTGATTTGCTTTTCTTGTTTTCTTTCTTTCGAAGTAAATTCCATATTGTATTGGGATTCCTTTTCCGAGATAAAAACCAGATTGATTAAAGGGTTGTCTGGTAAGAAGTGCACTGGCTAAGGAGTATAGGTTGCTTATAAGAGTTGACTATGAGTCCAAAGTCTTTAACTTAAGTAGAAGTGTCAGAGCCGATGCTTGAATGTTTTCCACAAAAAAGAGAATATCCATCTCGTAGGTGCGGGTGGATTGAAAAGCGTTCAAAACCCCCACCCAGTAAAAGGTTAAACGGGAAAATAGGATTCAGCTGAACCAACCGTAAGGCTTACTCCTTCAAAGGAATCTCAACCATAATCTAGAAACTTGCTAAACCATTAAGTTGGACTAACTGGGGAATCTTGGCAAGTGTTATATCTCTTCTTAAAACTCTCAACGCTCTTGTCTGGTAATAGGCACTTCTTTTTAGCCTTAGCAGGTACATGCTTGCTCTAAACTCATAGGCCTAACTTCCTACTAGTGTAAATACCCGTGTCGTGTTCTCAAGCTGTTGAAAGGAATGTAAGTTGCCTAGAACGAAAATCATCGAAAAGCTTTACTTTTACTCTTGATAGCACAGGCTCATCAAGAAGAAGCAGTTTAAGCAATATGAGTATGATGGCAGACGGATGCGCTCAATCGGGGATTGATTGCGGTTAGTCCCCCTCCTTTTGACCCTTCCTTTTTCTTTGTCTCTCTATCCCGCTATCTATTTAGGGCTAGTTTTTGTTTAGCCAGAAGAATCTCCAGATATCACCAGCTCTTAAGGCTAAGTAGTTCTTTCTCCATTCCCCCCTTGGGATTGTATTTCATAAGGTTCTTCCTGTCCAAAAAGTGAAGTCTTTCTTTCCGTTCTATTCCTTCTTCTCTTATCTATCTTAATAGGGTCACTTCTAAGGAACCTATGTCTATGTCCGAGTGAATGTGGATTTCTGTCTTTTTTCTTTCTTGCTGTCTAGATTATCAGTTGCTCGCTCAAAAGAGGGCTTCGCTTAAGTGAGTTTTTCGTTTTTCCTATTTTAGGTTTTCTTTTTGTATGCGTATATGTCAGAGGGGCTTTTAAGAAGAGAGGTCTTACAGAGCCTACTCTTGAATGAGTTTCCGGGGGCAGGGCATTAGCGTCTGTAAGTCGCGATGAAGGTGTCCCTGTAGTGTATGATTCGAAGGTGCGTGCTGTTAAAGTGAAAGCAGGGTATTTCTTCCTTGCTTCTGGTTCGTATTGGGGATTATTCTTATCTTCATCTGATTATTCTTATCTTCATCTGATGACTTGGGAATGGATGAGTTTCGATTCAGCGCTCAATAAATATCGTATATAAAGAAATGAATTTCAGTTCAGTGAATCTGGGTAGATCTTAAGAGTCTTTCGATTCATTTCTTCTATTAATATCGATCTTACTTGCTTTCCTCAAGCCAGCAAATCAGCTACGAGCTAATGAGCGTAGAGCAACAACAGCACTTAACTTCACCCCAGGTTTCAGCAAGTTGGTAGAATCGGGATAGTCTAACTCTTGGTTCGAGCATGGGGTATTGAATTCAGCTTTTGTCTTCCATCACTCGAGGTCTTATGGATGTGGTATTCGAACTGCTTTCAAGGCTTGGCTAAACTGAGTTTTCACGTATAAATCCCGCTTCTTAGGGAATTGATTCAACTTCTTACCGAAATCACCTGCATGCTCATGGAGTATTCCAAATTGAAATAGGACTCGGGTTAGACATCGATGTTATTGAACCGGGCAATGACCCTCTTTCTGCTACTTGCTATTCCGAAGTTGATGATTTATTTCGTTCTCGCATTGATCCCTCCTTTTCTATCTAGAATCTCTCAAGCTAAAAGAATTCTAAACTTCCTTATGCCAAATACGCGTTAAATGCTTTTTCAGTATCAGACTAGACTTATCTTGTTTTCGTGAGTTTTCTAATCAATAAGAAATCCCGATCCCGAGCTAGCAATAGACAAAGCAACCTAAACCAATCCGCCAGCTAGCAAAGGCTAACTCCGAATCTTTCTCATGATGAAGATTTGTCGGAATCGGGTGAATGCGCTTCCCGGTCCATGTCCATTCGCCTAGGGCTTCAGGTCTAATGCCTTACGTGATAGGGGCTAAGGGCTATTTCCATGGATTCAAAGAGCTTTGATCCAGGTCTTACGCTGAATCCCCCTGCCTTTCCGTGTGAAGCCAGACCAGATCGGAGTACAAAAAAGTAGTGAATCTTGTCCCGTGAAAAAGCAGCTAGCAAAGGCTGCAACCTCGCCCTCTATTTGAGTTTGAGGGAAAGCTTTTCTATTTCCGGCAAATAAGAGCTCTATATATAGATATGGAAGAGGGAAGCGATAGTCCGCGAGTAAGACAGCTCAATTCGTAAAGCCATAGAGCAAGAGTCTTTTTTATTGGATCTCTTATGGGCTTAGTTCTATTAAGTTATATTTTAGGCTAGGAAAGCCTACTAGAAAGTTAGACTTTTCCCTTTCCCGAGAAGAATAAAATGGCACATTTCTCAGATGGACATGAAAAGAATGCGCTCTTAGTAGGATGGAAGAAGGTTCTGAAAGAGCTGACCTGACTTAATAGGAAGTGCGATGAGTCTGACATGAGGTTCGCATAATAAAGCTCACGGCTCCATAGGGTCTGAAAGTCATTTTCTTACTACTAGCGAGAGACTGGTACGGTATAAAGCCTTATAAAGCCTTGTAACTAGCCCGCAGTCATAGAGTCCTACCGCTATCACTACTAGCTGTGAAAATGAGCCCCCTAAGTATGTATGAGATTTTGTCTCTTCACAAGATCTACCTCGGCATCCATTCATTGGCTGGGAAAGGCTTAGAAGCTCTACCATTATCTTGAGGGTCAAAGCTCAAGTCCGGAAAAGCACTTGAGTGCAGGAGAGGGGGTCATTGGACATGGCACCCGACACGTAACGGCGTGAAAGGTTGGTCAACTCTGTCCCCTAGCCAGCAAGCAAGAGAGTGTCATCTCTGCTCACAAACACCGCGGAGAAGAAAGATTAAAGCATTGACAGTCCGATCATTGATTGGAACCCCTGAGAGAGTTCCTTGAACAAACTACACTCCGAAATAGCTGAAATGCTGGCTGGCATGCTGATCCGCGATTACTAGCCAGTTACAACATCCATCCCATGCATTCCCGACTCATTCAACTGGGAAAAACCTAGCCTTTCTATCCCAACCCTTCCTTATCCCAGCGGAAAACAAGAGAAGTTCAATGGAAAAAAATGAGAGCATCGGAGGACTGACACTGGCTCCCAGGCTTGACTTGCAGAATAGGAATATAAATAAGGAGTTGATAACTTGGAAGATTGAGAATTCCATGTGTTAAGCAAAGTGATAATAATTCGATTTAGGTAAGGAATACCAATAGTAAGGTTTTACATCTATATCCGACTCGAAGTGAATTGGCTAAGCTGCTTTCCCTCTACAGCGCGTTGAATCTAGCCTTAATGACCTGCCCTCTGAAGCTATTACCTTTCTTATGCTATTCCAATACCCTCAAAAAGGAATTTTACTGGAGTAAGATAATCAGCCATTGATCAAGAAGGAAATGCAAAAGGACCAGACCCCTTCGCTTCTTACTCAACGGCGGGCATTTAGCTTGTTCGCCTATTTATTGGTTCAGCGGGGATCCAACCTGCTAATTCGATTGACGGACAAAGTACACCCCTCCCAAGGCGCACGGAATAAAAAAACTTTCGAAGCGAGTGAAAAGAAAGAGGCGGACAAGAAGGTGAGTGCCTTAGTAGACACGGGAGCCCCTTGTTCGGAGAGAGATCCAACCCCGGCGCCTTCTCAGACAAGCTATTTCCGAACTTCAACTGAAGGACTTTCTTTTACGCTAGCTCAAGTGACCAATAGATATTAGCCTTTCAGGCTTCCTTCTTCTTTCCGGAACCAAAAGGAGAATAGTAATGCTTTTATCAGATCTAGGAGAACAGTAATGCTTTTATCAGATCTCGACTGAACAAGCACCGAACTGAGCTGCGCGAAAGCCAGGGGTTTTCTTCGACTAGCAAGAGGCCCTCTATATACTAATAATAAGTAAGGCTTGCTTGCTCGACCGAAAATACATCAACTGCGGGCTCCGCTGCTTTCAAAACCTCGACCAGAGGCTTTCTCTTTCTAGTAGGTCCGTCGTCATATCATAAGCAAGACAACTACTCCGCTAGGAGAGCTTCTAAAGAAAGCCTTTCTTTTATCAATCCTCTCGCTATTGCTCGAGAACACAGTAACCTGAACTGACTCTTATGTATTCGCTCAATCCGAAGTCAGTCAAGCAATTGAATATATTAGTCTGCTTTCAGTCGGGTAAGCCGAAGCCTGCTTTCTACCCTCATTCTTCAACGGATCGGAGAACTGAACTTGAGGACTTGGTACAACTCTCTCTTTTCTCTTATGTGACAGAGGATATCACTCTATCTTTTCCATCTTTTCCACTAAATCTGTGTTTGCATGAGAGGGACTGGACTGAACATGACTGAACTAGATCTGTGTCTGCATGATATTCTGACTTAGCACAGCACTGTAGCGAAAGATGCTTCTTTCAGCGGTACGGACGAAAAGCTTGAGCGATGCTACTTTCTAAACGTAAAATGTGCGCTTTTCGTGCGGATGTACTGAGTCTCCTTATTCAGGCCGTAGTTTCCATAGCTTTCGCCTGGCTGCCCGTCGCTTTTAGCACCGACGAGGGCAGGGGGACCACGAAAAAAACGATTTCTCAATAAACCCTAATCACGAACAGATACCAGGGACCAATCAAGAAATCCAATCCGAGCTCTGATACCACTTGTTGGGAAAGGAACCCGGGCCCTGTCTAAGTTCAAGGCCCACCGAGCGGCCCATATACAAAGCCTAGACTATTGCTTTCTTGGGTCTTTCATGTATATATGTCACTCAAACAACCCATCTCTTTATGATGTGGGATGTTTCCCTCACATGTGAATCCCTAACAAAAAGGAATGGCTCTGCAAGACCTTGGGTTACTAGGTCAACCATCATCTATAAACTTGCTATCACCTGAAACCCCTAGGAGTATTCCAATTAGTTAGGGATCTGATTCGCCTCCGACTATCGCATGAGTTGAAAACAGCGGAGTAGTTAAGACCAGTAGTTGGTATGACGGAGTTCAGGCTAATCGCTAGTGAATCTCGATCTTCAATTATCTTCATTGAAAAATGCTGATTCGTTAGTTTCGTTTAGTACGAGATCGATACCTGTCTGCTCTGCTGAAACCGAAGAGATAGGATTCCCCTTTCCCTACCTGTAAACTTAGACAGCCTTAAGAAGCTCGTAAAAGGATATCGGAGACAACTTCTATTGAATCAGTAGACGGCTCTTAAACAGCTTTGCGTCAGTCTATAATGATGTTCCAGTGTAGTGTTTACTTCTTTGCTTGCTTTTCCGATCGATTGCTAAAGAGGAGGTGCGTAGCCTTGCTTCATAAAGGATAGCAAGAAAGTAGAATGTCACAGCGAAATGCCCTACTCCTTTGATTCCTTTCTTGGGCCTAGGAACTATGACTACGTGGATGACCTTTCCTTAAACCAAAGACTAATCCGATTTTTTCTTTTCTATACCGGCTAACCGAACTTGCTTGATTTCGTAATTCAAAGGAATTGACCAAGAGCTGACTCTGACTCAGGTTTGGTACCTACTCAATATCTGAAGATTGCTCACAGCCTAATGCCTTATTGCTTTAAACCTTGCTTGGAGTTCGATCCACCTATGAACTCTTCATACCCTTATTTTATTCTAGAATGGAAAACCCTAGAAAAGAGTCCACGTCCACCACAGCTTCGTCCCAAAGCTTCGATTGAGATGCCAGTACTGTGCCTATTCAATGAACTTTCCTCTTTCCGGAGAGAAAAGAGATATTCGGCTTTCAAGCTTAGAAAAAGAGAGAACCGGCCTAAGGGCAGCTCAAAACCAGACCAACCTAAAGAAGCGTAAGATCTGAGGGGGCTTTTTACTGTCTCGGGGGTTAGACTCTATTTGTTGCATACTCATCTTAACTTCGCTTTCCCCTGACTGAGGTAATCGAATCTTCTGCCTTTCTTCCTGACCCCGGCCCAGGCATAGTATTCGCTCTTAACCCAACACATATGATAGAAACGGATGTAGGAACGTATGCCCTACTAGATGAAGCCTATACGGCCACTACATCTTATTCCCTCTGTGCACTTTTAGCAGGAGTTCCGCTTCCCCCAATACAGACCTGTGAGTTGTCTTTCCTATCAGACTAGAAGCAAGTGTAGCGAAGTCGGGGCTTAAGTAAGGCAAATCATGATTCCCGGGGAGCGAAGCTAACGAGGGGTGGAGAGCAAGTAAAGTAGTATGCCATCGCTCTTATCTGACTTCGATCCCGCCTTGAATAGCTATCTTTCGTACCCAAGTCAATAGACTTGCTAGGAAGACTTGAATTAGCACTTGTAAGGTTTAACTCTTTTGAGTCGTGAACTGGGGGACAAATACCTCGGTTCGGGTATGTCTTTAATGCTTGATTTAATCCTCAATCACCTTCGGCATTCGACTTCATCAATGTAGCTACAGAAATATGGAATTGGATGCGCTTAAGTGCCAGGTTCAGGGTCTTTCTCGGACGTGAGAGTGCGCTCCAAGGGTTAATCGATTTTTCTCTTAGTAATTCTGGTTTTATAAGCTTTAGGATCTCCTCGATGGCTCTGATGCCGACAAATGAATGGTGATTGAAACTGTCCGCCCGTTCCACTTCCGTGACTTTGGAAATTTTTTCTGTTGAACAAGGAGAACTCTGGGCTGTTGTCGAGCTACCCCTCACCCGTAGCCCTTCCTTTCAAGAAAATAATGGGATTCTTCTGTCAAGAAACCCCGGACTAAGGGTGCTTTTTAAAGTACATGCTACTGGAGCAACTGAATATTCCGATTAATCAAAAAAAGGAAACCCTTGTCTCTGAAGTGCATTCCCCATCTAGAGCGGAGATTTTCCGAAGATACGATTCTGATCCTCGATTCGACGAGTTTGATCTTTTCTTTCGAGGGATGAGGACAAGAGAAGAGTAGGGGCAACCAAAGCCAATGCCACGGGGAAGGTAAAGGTGGCCCTCTACTTCTAGCAATTAGGCTCTTCACGGGTTGGATTTCATTTTATTCATGATCCCTAGAGAGTCTTGTCGCGATACAAGTATAGTGTAGAACATTGACAGGGAACCTCGAGTACAATTGCATCCCTTTGTGGTAGTATAAGTGCCAGAATTCGAGAAGTATATCGGAACCACTTTTCCAGGACTCCACTGGTGATGTATTTCGTAAAGATGGCAGTGGGCAACGATGACAAAGTTCTTTTCTTATAGATTTCCTCACTGGCGCAGCATTGAGATGGAAAATGCAGCTAGATAGTCCCCACATCCCGTCGGTGTAAGGGTCTTCCGCTTTCAGTAAGCAGTCAAAACTAACCTCTCCATCTCGAAGGATTCAATCCAGCCACTGCTTTCCCATTTCTCCTGTCTCTCCTCTGCTGCTTATTGATTAGGGCGAGTGTCTAAAGACCCGAGTCTTGGATTTTCTTTTTCACCTGCGCGAAAAGTCGGCCTAGTCTGCTTTATTGCTACGTGCATAGGGCGCCGGAAGCCACCTCCAGATAGAAGCACTCCTAGCTAGGTTCAAAGTACTTTTAAAAAAGAGATAAGAAAGCCTCTCTTCTTGTATTAATACGCGCCTGCGGGCGAGCGGCACACCTAGGTAAGACTAACAATTTCCCAACCATACTAACTAATAGGTATTACTGCTTTGAGAAGGATAAAACTAACCTACATATCTGGTTTATCTGCCATCGCTATCACAAATGGAATATCCTGTTAATGTGCTAGCCCTAGTTCGTCTTGCTCTTCCAATTCGATTTCGAGAGCCATCATAGCTCTTTTGGACTTATACATACATATAGCACCCTTGTCTCTTTCGGCATAGACCCTTTTTTTCTCTTTGCGATGCAAAGGTCGAGGCAGGGGGAAGGGCGTAATCCAAGAATCTTTTTGTTCGTGGAGTCGAATGTTCCCGGAAACCGGCAAACCCAACCCATACAAAGAGCTCTTTTCAGCCCTTTATACCAACAAAACAAGTTGCTGGGCTTTGATGCTTACCTTATTATTATTAAAAGGAGAAAGGTTTCTTTATAGATAGAGAGGTTGGAAAGGGGGGTTTGCTTTCTGGCTCTCAGGGCTTATAGTAGGTTCTGTTCTAAGGTATTCCCTTTCATTTTCTACGCGAGGCTAGACCTTCTTGACTGAAAGGAAAGGAGAGGGGACGAGTGGCTCTGATAGCGCATAGAAGGCTGTTTTTGATAGCACCGAAGAACCAGTTGCCACTCACTGGCTCCATATCTACTTCCCTTTTTCTCGGAAACACGGAAAAGCGATATATTATATATATATGATTCCCCCCAACAATTATGTACTATAGCTATCCAGCTGACGAGTTTACCCCAGCTCTTGTGCTCCGGGGAAAAATCAGAGAAGGTGTCTAAAAAAGGAAGCAGAGGTTTTTCACTTCACGTGACATAGTTACGCTCAGGTTTCACTAACTTCGCGTCGGGTTCACTGAAGTTAAATCTTGTTAAAGCAAACCAAGAGTTGATTGAACCTTAGTACGGTAGCGAAAGGAACCTTCTAGCTAACCGGGTCAATTCAAACTCACAACATACTCCATGGAATGTTGAATCCAGCATAATTGGTTTTCTCCAGCGGCTCTTTTTTCTATATTTTTTAAGATGGCCCGGCTGCGTCTGCCCATTACAGAGCAGGCCTGACTCTCGTGAGCAGGTCCGATGGCTTTTAGTATGTCTTTTGACTTTTCTGATCCGGCATGATAAACAACTCGAACTCAACTTCTATTCTTTCAAGAGAAGGCACCAAGATCCCGCGTAAGCGTTGTTTGTCCTATCCCAATAGGATAGACTTGGGTAGTCAAATTCCATTGTGAGATTCAAAAATATGAGAGTAAGGGACCGGAAATCTTAGGATCAAAAGGTTGTTCTAAAGGACTGTAAATCCTTGCTCCTAGGATCAAGTAGGGGTTTTAGGAAAGGACTGAAGATACTATGTATCAAGACTCGCGATAGGATCTGAGTGCTCAGTCATTCAATATTTGATGGGTGATTTTTTCTTCTATAAAAAAAGTAAAAAAAAGCAGTAGAAACTATAATGAACAGTGCAGTAGCAATAAATGCTCGGTACTTCCATAATCTCATCATCTTGTGTTTTTTTTTATTATTATATCCCTTCCCAGTGTCGAATCACAAGAAGTTGGAGCGGATCTTTGATCTTTTTTTAGTATTTCCTTCCTTAGACTGGGACGCATACATCGAGAATCCAGTGTACAATTCATTTTGATAAGATAGGACCCAATTAGTCATATCATATAGGTTACACTAAATCGGAGCTAGAATAAAGGGTAGGTTGAATCAAGTACCCTGCCGGGTACGGGTAACTATGTTAAGTTAATTACGTATCATAAAAAAGATTTTATTATGCTCCTGGTAGAAAGATTGTGCTACTCTATTCGATGGATCAGGAACAATCGAAAAAAGCCAGACCAGTACGGTATCTCTTTGAATCCTGAATATGGTGATTCCCCCGATTGTACAAACCTACATCTCTTTCCCCTCCATCAATCGGTACTTGTTATTGTCATTTGGATTCCTTTACTTTCTTTGTCCGAAGAGAAATGCGAAAGGAAAGGTTTTAAAAAACCTGCTGGAAATTAGATCCTACTCTGTTGTCTCTTCTTTTCTTTTTACAGAAAATGAGGAGATGAATTGATCGATTCATCGGATACTAGGTCGGGACTGACGGGGCTCGAACCCGCAGCTTCCGCCTTGACAGGGCGGTGCTCTGACCGATTGAACTACAATCCCAGGAAAATTAGGTGTACAGACCCAAAATTCTTATTATTTTTTCTTAATTCTTATTATTTTTTCTTATTGGATTTCATTCGAACCATTTAGTTTCGCCGTGTTGTAAGAGAGACACGAATGATATACTATATTATTATTATAAAATATATCTTTCTAAATATAAATGCAGTAAACTCATAGTGGGCTAATTCATGAATTGAATCAAATGGGCCCTTTAACTAAGCGGTAGAGTCGCGCTCTTTAAACGCCCTAAGAAATAGGAGTAAGTCGTCGGTTCAAATCCGATAAAAAAAGGGGCTTTTCTATTTTCTACGAAACTCCTATCTTAGTCTTCATTTTTCTTTTTCAGCAGAGAATATAGATATGAAAAAAAGGTAACCGCCTGGTGAGTAGTTTTATTTTTAGTTTTTAAGTAGAATGTTCATTATGATGATAAGTAGTCGATTAGGGGAATTGCTATGTCACACTTATGGTCGTTGCCTCATCTTCATGTTTTTATTATTAAGATTTGTTGTTTTGGGACATAGATATTCTAGATACCCATTATGGAATCGATAAAGTCTTCCTACTTCTCCATTGTTCCAATCAGATTCGAAAAATGATAAAGAAAAAAGAGTAAGTGAACCTAAAAGAGTAAGTGAACCTAAATAAAATCATAACTATATAAGCTATTCTGATATTAAGATTCGATATAGATGAAATCGTGGAAGCGGACCTTTGATTTCCTTGGACCACGTAAGAATTCGTCGTCCGATTGAATCTTCTTGTTCTTGGATGCTCTATAGGTCTTGAAGAGCCTTTACCCCACCGAGAAAGGTTCATTCCGAGTCACAAGAGCAATTTCTCTTTTTTTTTCATTTTGATTCTTTTTGTTATGGTAATGCAATACAAGAGGTCGTAAAGAAGGTTGTTTTTAATGATGAAAAGAGCTTTTTTTTATGTTATGTGAAATTGATGAAAACCCGATATTTAAAGGTCGGTAATGTTAGAAGACGACTGTCGGTATCTGATGGTAAGATACCTATGGTCGGTATATCTTTGAAAGCTCAGACGGAGAAAATAAACGGACTCCTCGAGGGCTACTTAAGACACTTTTGTGCAAACCAGAAGGACTGGAGCTGTTGAATGTTGCTCAGTGCTGCTATAACTTAACAACCAAAAAGCTCTGCGTCGAACTTCAGCCCCTTCGAGTTGGACACGGGGCAAC